TCAATACTTTGGTAGTAGATAATTATTCCCGTTTCTGTTAGAAACAGATTAATCAGCTATCGTAAAACAAATGAACAACAAAAACTAAAAAGTCTATTCTAAAAATATTTACAACACACCTTATACCTTATACCTTATACATTAGACTTTATAACTTATACATTAGACCTTATAACTTATACATTAGACCTTATACCTTATACATTAGACCTTATACCTTATACATTAGACCTTATACCTTATCTGAGAAAACAAAAAACAAAAAACAACAAAACAAACTAATGTTAACCTTTACCGAATCCCTTTTATATTAAAATTAAAATTAAAATTAAAATTAAAATTAAAATTAAAATTAAAATTAAAATTAAAATTAAAATTAAAATTAAAATTAAAATTAAAATTAAAATTAAAATTAAAATTCAAATTAACATTAACAAAATATTTTTAGTTCAGAGAGTGACTTTCCTGTTAGTTTACATAGCTAATATTCTTATTTGAAGAGAGTTAAGAAGGTGTACCCTGTATTTCCTATTACTCTTTTGTTAGAGGTGATTAATCACAAAGAGATTCTTTGTATCATTTTATGACTTTTTTAAGTGCCTTAGGATTAATTTTAGTTGATTTACTTAGATTAGATTATCCTCCAGTGTCTTTATAGTTTAGACTAATTATTAACAGTCTATAGATTTTTCCCTTTTCTAAGTGATTTTAAAGTTGTTTCTTCTTTAAGATTCTATCTATTTGTACTTATTTTTCCTTCCAATAATAGTTTATACTCATTTCCCTGTTCCCTCTACCCTCTACCCTGTGCCCTGTTCCCTGTTCCCTGTTCCATTTTATTTTTAATTTAAGTCTGATAATTTCTGTTTATGTGACTATTTGACTATGTGACTATTTTTCTATGTGACTATTTTTCTATCTGACTATGTGACTATTTTGCTATCTTACTTTTTTTCTATCTGACTTATTTTTCTATAGGACTTTTTTACTTTGTGACTATAGCACTATTTGACTATGTGACTATTTTGCTATCTTACTATCTTACTATTTGACTATTTGACTTTTTTACTTTGTTACTTTATTACTTTTAGATTTAACAATCTATTTAAAATTTATTACTCTAATCTCCAATATTCGGTATAAGGAATTTAATAATAGTTTAAATATCCATCTAAGAACTTGGTTATTATTAATCTCAGCTTCAGTATTCTCTTTTAAATTCTTAATAATATCAGGCATTAAACATTCCTTCGACTGTATTATAATTATCATAAAGTGCTGAGAAATTTTATGCTCTTTGTATCCTTCTACAACTTCCTGTCATTCTGCTAAAAACTAGAGTACTTTTAAAGAAGATTTGTCTCTAATTACTTTCCATAATCTATTTACTTCAGTCTTATATTTTACTGTTATTATCTGTGTTATTATTTTTAGTATTTTTAATTTTAGTCTTATATTTTTTTTTTAAGTTTCGTTTCTTTTAGTTTTCACCTTCTATTTCTTATAAGAAGTTGGTCTTTATGGCCGATTAATTCCTTCTTTATAGAATAACTGATTGAAATTGGTTAGAAGTTAAGTAGCTCAACAACCTGGAAATATAATTAGTCTAGCTAAAGAAAAGTTTAGTTTATTAAAGAGAATATAAATAGTTTAGATTCTAATAATCCTTGGGAGAATCAAGAGTAAGCAGTACCTCTTTGTGCACCCCTAATCAAATAAGGTAGAATTGAATTAAAACAAAAAAGATTAAGTATATTTAAGGGAGTCGTAATTTAGGTGGTAATAAAGATAGTATTATGAGGACTGATTCTACGGAAGAAAAATTTAGAAGGTAAAGGCTTAGGTAAAATGAAACTTGAATTTATAATTCCTTTAGGTTTATTTCCTTTCCCTAATTTTGTTATCTTATAGTCAATGATAAAGGGAATACTATTTAAAAAGTAAAGGATTTAATTAGGATATACTAGAGTTAGAGCTAATGTTCTCTGTATCTGTTTATGTATAGGTTTCTGTATCTGTATAGGTATATGTATCTTTATCTTTATATAAGGGGAGTACTCCTAAGGAACTAGGGGAGGGAGGAAGGAGGGTGAGATCTGTTATTCAAAAACTATACTTTAATAATTACCCAGGAAAGAGGAGGGGTGTATAAAAACAATTACCAAATATACAGGTAGGGGGATAGGAAAGGGAGTGGGGAGATGGTAGAGGGGTATATACTCAACCTGTCCCCTTTGTCATTCCCGCTTTTTCTTATGAAGAATGAGGATCTTTTATAAAAATAACAATAAAAATCAATTAGGAAAAATTAGGACAAATGTAACGGATTACTACGAATTAGCTATCCCCAAAACAAACAAAAAAACAAATTAGTTCATCACTGTTTAGAATAGAATATTTATTGGAATCAAGGAAGAAGGAGGGGCGGATACTCTTATATTAGATATCTTATACTAAGGGAAGGGGGGGAGGGAGGAGAGGGGGAAGGGGGTTAAATAATAAGTTTAATCGAAATCTCTGCTCAGATTATTTTTTATAGCTTCCGTATCTCTTTAGATTATTTTCAATTACTCGTGCTTCTAATTTTAATTTATTTTATTTATTTATTTAATTTATTCTAATTTCTTTGCTTTTAGGTGAGAGAAGATAATAGGTCCTGTTTATGGAGTGAGATAGAATCGAACTATCATATCAGTGGTGCAAACACTGCTGATTACCATTATCAGATCACCCCTTTTTTTGGATGGCTTTATTTTATTTTTATTTATCTACTCTAGAACTTTTCGGGAGTGTTTATGTTTTATTTTATTTTATTATTTATAGCTCTTGTCCTAAGATTCCCCTCCTTAGACTAATCTTGTATTTAGAGGGTTTTTATTTTTATAACACTTAAGATTTAAGACTTTATATTTAAGACTTCAGACTTTAGATTTAAGACCTTTTTTCTGTGGCTTTTTTTATTAGAGTGAAAATTTAAGACTATTTTAGTTTTAGAGAAAAGCATTTATTTCCGAGTGAAACTCCCTGATTAAAAGATTAAATAAATTATAAGGACCTTTTAAAGAGTGCAAGGGCGAGATGATTTGAACACCTACAAATGATTTTGGAGATCACTATACTACCATTATACTACGCCCTTTTTATGATATTTATACTGTCCTTAAGGTTAATTTTAGGTGTCTGTACCTTTCTTATTATTTTGCTATAAACACTCTTTATATCTGACCAATCCTTCAAAAAAAACAAAATCTTCTCTGAGCTTTCTATTCTTATCAGAGAGAATTCCTACTTTCCCTAGCCTTTCTATTCGCTCACACCTTCTCATTTATCCTTTATCATAGTTATTATTTTTCCTCCCTTACTGCTATTCCTATTTACCTATTTCACTATTCCTTTTTCCCTATTTCCCTATTTCCCTATTTTCCTTTATCTCTATTTTCCTTATTTCCCTATTTTTCTATATCTCTATTTTCCTTATTTCCCTATTTTTCTATATCTCTATTTTACTTATTATTATAGATAGTGAGGTTACCAGGCAGAGTGAAGGATAAAAGAGAGAAAGGCCAAGGTAAGGGAGATGGTCTTCAAATGCAAAGATTAGTAGTTATTAGTAGTGAAAGGATTTTAAGTTTGCCGAAAAATGGAATCGAACCATTATTTAAATCTTACAAGGAAGTGGTTTTAGCCAATTAAACTATTTCGACTTTTTTCCTTTACCGTTTATTTAAGCTTCTATTTTTTAGGTATTAGAGGGGTATTGTATTTTGTTAAGAAACATTTATCCAGGGACTTTACTAAGGACAAGTGTTTGTAGTATGCCTGTCTATCCGAGCTTCGCATATTCATTATTCTAAACCTCAGAGATAAGAGAGATAGTTCCCTTCTCTTTCTAGTCAACCATCTATCTCCAGATGAGAGAGATTCATTCATCTATCTCCAGATGAGAGAGATTCATCCATCTATCTCCAGATCGGTGAGAGAGAGAAGTCAGAGATAAAGGTTCCCATAATTTCTAATAGCTATAGTTATAATTATAGTTATATTTATAGTTATAGTTAAAGTTATAGTTATATTACCCTGAGAGAATAGCCTTACCTTACTATCCGACCAATCCAATTAAAAAAAGTCTATCTATCCAAAGGCTAGCTTTCGGTTTAACTTTAGACTTATAGGGTTCCTGTTCATCTCCGTATAGTAACTAGGAAATAGGAAATAGGAATCAAACTTATCTTAGTAGAAAGAAACTTTTCTGTTAGTAGGAGAGAGAAGCTGTGATCTGTATAAAAGCCAAGGGTTAGTAGAGTGGTAAGGTTAATGATGATAAGTCTACTAAAATAAAGATTATTGATTTATTCCCATAGTGGGGAGATAAGGCCTGAAAGCTGTTAGTAGGAGAGAAACATTTCTAATATAAATATAATAGATTTAGAGATCCTAGAAGGATTCGAACCTTCGTAAAGGGCATTAACAGAGCCCCGCCTAAACCTCTCAACCATAGGACCTTTGTTACTTATTTATTTAATTATTTCTTATTTACCTGAGCTTTAACTGTTTTCCTAGTAGCCTCGTATTACTTAGGAACCTTTCTATTCACAACCTATTCTTTTCTTTGTTCGTGATAGACTCTACAAGTAAGGCACTAATTATTACTTGGAAATTTGAACTGTTATAGTATTACCTTTTATATTTCTGTGTTAGGCTCTTAATGAAAAATAAAGCTGTATTTGTATATTAGATCTAAATATATTTAGATTTATTACGACTAGAATCAATTCTTTACTTATCTTCGTATCAATTTCCTACTATCTGACTAGCTAAGATTAAGCTTCCAGCAAAAACCTGTATATTAGACCTCACCCTACCTATCCTTATTAAATCTGTAATCTTCTTCTATTTTTAATTTTTACCTTTCAGTATAGGAGTCCATCCACTCTATACCCTGTAACCCCCCCCCCTTTATCATCTGTCTTACCTTTCTACCTTATCTTACCTATCCTTCCTATCTATCCTGTCTCCCCTCTATCTCCTATCTCCCCTCACCCTCCTTCCTGTCGTTAATTTATACGTTCTAAAACTCTAGAACTTTTGGTTTATTGTTATTTCGTTAGTTTATACTTTCTAAAGCCTGATAAAAACAAGTATTGTTTATTTTAGCTGACCTATTTTTCCTTTTTGACTCAAGGGGGATATTTTTTATTCACTGTTATTTTCTAGAATCTTGGGAGTATTGTAACTGAGAAAGGAATATCTCTTTCCTAGAGCCCCAGGAGGATTATCATTGAGAAAGGAATTTTTATTTCCTAAGGTGAGTACACTCCTATTATTTGAATTTTTTTTTAACAATGGAGGTGTAAGGCTTTGTAATTGTAACTTTCAGTGCTCTTTATATACGGTTCCTTTATAGGTGGAGAGATTTTAGTAAAGGGAATATTTTACTTTCTAGGCTGAATAAAAAACTGGTATTTGTTTTACGTAGGAAGTGTTTATATCCGATCTAACGGTATTAAAATTAAATAGAATCAAATAATATTAAATAAAATCAAAGATATTCAAATAAACTAAAAGAAAATCAAATTCATTTAAAATAAAATAAATTAATCTTAATGAAAGCAGGAGTTATTTTTATTAAAGCTAGAGTCATTTTCATTTGAGAGTTTAAGGAGAGAAGGGTAAATTATAGTTTAGTAGCTAAAGGGGTTAGTTTGTTTGCTCCGGGAGAGAATTGAACTCCCATATCTATAGCTTCAGTATAGCGCTTTGACCACTAAGCAACCGAAGCTTTTGTTTGTTAGTTGTTTTGGTACCTTTATTTCCCAAAGGAATTGAATTTGTGGTATTGTACCCTTATGTATATCAATATCAATATAACTACCTAGAACTTCTTACCCTTAGAGTTTGCTTATAAACCGCCCGTATCTCATTTAGCGCTCGCGACATATAAATTTAAATATAAATATAAATATAATTTTAAATATAAACCATTATCAACTAGAAATCAGGTATGGAGAGAAACAATTGGTACTTAGAGAGAGGAGTAGAGAAAAGGAGGTGGAGAGAAAGTCTATCCCCTCACCCCCTTCCTGTCTATTGTTTTGTAAATTAAAGTAAGTATTAATTAATAAATTTTATTACATTTGTAATTAAGTATTCTCCTCTTTTAAGGGTAAGGGGAATTGATTTTTATTAAAAACCTTTATCTCCAGACCAGAGGTCCGCCAGAGAGATAGCGAGAGGTTTACGAGAAAGGCCTTGAGACCTAAAATAATGTATCCTATGCTAGGGCTGAATAGTCCTAGTTACAGTTATTTTTAAGTTTAATCTTTATATTATTATTAATATAGTGAAAAACCTTTCTATCCTAATTAAAAAAACTTCTATGTATCTGTCCCTGTCTCTTTCTCTTGCTTTATATTAAAATTAAAGTAGGAGAATAAGATAAACCAGGGAAGTGAGGTACCAATAACTAACAAGGTTTGTTAAATTCGCTCTAAGTTTCTCTAAAGTCAACTAAAAGAATAAAAAATGGGAGTATCTTGATCCAGAGGTTCTACTCGACAGGAAGGTTATATTTTTAAGTTTAGGGTTCTAGGCTGGTTTAGGCTGCGGTGATTTATTTCTATTTTTAATATTATTAATAAATCAAATCAAAGAATTGTTAAACTCCTAACAATAAAAATCAATTATATAAATATTTAGGGGATAGGGGGTTAAGATAGTATGAGTTTGTATAAACATAAATTTATATTATTAATTTAAAGATAAAATAATTTAGAAACATAAATATAAATAATATTATTATTAACGGTCCAGCCCCGTAAAGTCCAGGTGTGGACCGCCTACAATGACAATATAAATAATCTTATACTTATTCCTTATCTCTGTTCAGCTAACAACTTTTTAGAATAACTTTCATGTACAGGTTATGGTCTTATAGAATCCTTTTCAGGCCCCTCTTTCTAGGCTTTGTAGGAGAGAAAGGCTTTATTCTTTAATTTTATTTTTTTTTTATTTTTTTTTATATCTTCTATAACATTGTTACCAAATGTTATTTTCTATTTTTCCATTAGCCTTATTACTTACACTTTATCATTATTGTTCTTCTTACTTTCTTTACTTGCTGCATCACGAGTTATTTTAATTTTAATTTTAATTTTAATTTTAATTTTAAATTTAAAGGTATTTTTCTAACACATCTCCTATGAGTCTAATGGTTATTTTTTTGTCTGCTCCCAGAATTACATCTTTTACATTAAAATGATCAGAGATAAATCCAGGTTTAGTAAAAATATTACTTAAATATCCAGCGTTTCCTGGAGAACTAATTGCAGGGCATGACCCTCCATAAAAAAATTGATTGCCCTGTCTGCAAAAAAGCATTCTTAGACCAGCACCTTCTTTGTCAATTGCAGTTACAGATAGAACCTCTTGTTTATCCCATATCCCATTCTTTGTTCCTGGGAACTCTTCATCACAGTGAGCAACTGCTATAAAAAGTCGTATAAACTGTGCTCAATTGAAAATTCCAAATTCTACTGAAATACAGACTAAAGCAAGAGATAATAGTAAAAACAACACTAAATCGATAATCAGATTTGGTTCTTTACTCTGTTTCTTAAATTTACTGTAACCAAATTTGATAGAGGCCCCTACTAACAGAGATACAATTATTCTTAAATTAGCTTCGAAGAATAGAAGTATGTCCTGTATATCTATATTTATAACAATAGGGGTATCTATGTCGCAGACCAGAAATATACCGATATGAATAAGAATAACCAGACCACATCCACAAAGTGCCAATATAAAATTGAAGTTTCAAGTCCCATTGCGTGTTTTCTGGAAAATTGATAATTAATAATTCTTATTAAAGCTACAAGTAAAAAGATTGTTCCTATCATAACATGTAATCCGTGTAGACCAGTAGATGCATAGAAAGTAGATCCAAATACTCCATCGGCGAATGTAAATGAAGCTTCAGAATATTCAAAGTATTGTAATGCTGTAAATATAATAGCTAATATTACTGTGAAGATTAATCCTTCTATGGCTAATTTTCTTTTTCCTCCTATTAAAGAATGGTGTGCATAAGTTACGAAAGCACCACTAGATAATAATAAGAAAGTATTAAGTAAAGGTATAGCTAAAGGATCTAAAGGTAAGATTCCGATAGGAGGCCAAATTCCTCCTAATTCTATAGTAGGGCTTAAGCTAGAATGGAAGTAAGCCCAGAATACAGAGAAGAAAGCAAAAACTTCACTTATAACGAAAAGAATAAATCCTAACATTATTCCATTTTGAACTTGTTTAGTATGATGACCTAAATAAGCAGCTTCAACTACTACATCTTTAAACCATAAGATCATACCCCATACTGTTAAGACAAATCCTACTAATAAGGTCCATCCTCCATAAGGGTAACCATGCATATATGAAACTGCTCCTACTGTTAAATTTAATAAAGAAAAACTTAATAAAATAGGCCAAGGTGATTGGTCTACTAAATGATAAGGAAATGATTGTAATTTTAGGATATTTTTAAATGTTGCAATTTTTGTATTCATTGTTTTTATTTTTTTGTTACTATTAGTATTTGTAGATTTTGTAGTTTTGCTTCTTTTGTTTTGAGAGATTATTATTTTTTCCCCTATTAAGTGTTAGTGGGCCTAATAGAGAAAGTTTACTTTTTAAAGAGAGATTTAGTTTTTTCTTAGTTTTTAATTTTTAATTTTTAATGTTTAATGTTTAATGTTTAATGTTTAATGTTTAATGTTTAATGTTTAATGTTTAATTTTTACTGTTTTCTGTTTATTATTTTTACTTGTTTGTTTTCTTTTGTTAGTTAGTTTTATTTTTAGTAGTTATCTGTGGTTTTATTTTAATTTTTTTTAATGAATATGTTTATGTGTATGTTTATGATTAGCTGTATGTGTATGATTATGTATATCTTTATATTTATGTTTATACTTTTGTTTATGATTTTGTTTAGGTGTATGTTTAGGTTGAGGTTTAGCTGTTTGTTTAGGGTGAGGTTTTGTTTAGGGTTAGGTGACCTTTAGCTATAGGTTTAGGTGTTTGTTTTTTATTAAATCTCTAAATTTTTAAGATATTTTTACTGAAGCCTATTCTACTTTTATAAATACTATCTATTTTCATTATTAGAAAGAGTATTTTTTTTAGTTTCTCTTTCTAAGACTATTTGTAGTGTTACTAAGTATGAGTAAAGTGACCTTTTAATTGTTAAGTTTCTTTCTAATCTAGAGCTTTCTTTATTAAAGAGAATTGGTTTAGAATAGGAAAGATTTAGAATAGAATTGATTACAATTGATTTTAATTGATTAGAATAGAATAGAATTGAATTGATTAACTCTGTCTTTCTAACCTAGAGAGTAGGGTTTATGAGATTATATTTTATTATATTAGATTAGATTATATAAGATTAGATTTTTGTCTATCCTAGAGAGATTCCTCAGGTTTATTAGATTATATAAGATTATATAAGATTATATTAGATTAGATTATATAAGATTAGATTTTTGTCTATCCTAGAGAAATTAAATTCCTCGGAGTTATTAGATTTTTGTCTAAGAGTAGGTGTTATTAGATTTTAGTATTTCCTAGAGACCCGGTGTTATTAGATTTTTTTTAGAGTTTTGTCTATTTTTTTATCTGTTTATTTTAGTGTTGTGAGGTTTTAGGGATTAATCATCTAGGCTCTTATAGCTCTCGTTAAAGTTGACTGTTTTTTTTTTTTACTGTTTAATTTTTAATGTTTACTGTTTAATTTTTACTGTTTACTCTTTATTTTATTTGTTTTGTTAAGTTGAACTTGTTCTTGAACTGGATGTTGGTGTTCTTGTTAGTGTTTATATTGAAATTTGATTTTTGATTTTTGATTTTTATAAAAGGTATTACTTATAAACCAAATATTTGGTTTTTCTTAGTAGCTTGAAGTATATTTTGTAGGTTTTACCTATATATTTTAAAAGTGTTAAATATGATTATCAGAAGACATAGACAATTAAATTTATTCAGCGTTCTAAGATTTAGTTCGCTGGTCCCTGATAGGTGTATGTATGTTTATGTATGTTTATGTATGTTTAGACAAATATTTTTTTTATATTAGTTTTAATTAAGATTTTTATGTTTATTCTTATTCTTGTGTAATGTTTACTAGGGACCTTTCTATCTTAGGTTTTCTCTCGAGAACTATTCTTATTCTGCTAGGATAGAGATTGCTCGAAGAGACAGTTAGGACTAATTAATCATCTCCACTTTTATTTTTGTGAGGGTTCGGGTTAAGGTTAGGGAGAGGGGTTGTGGTTGGGGATAAAGGTTATTTTTGTTTGTTTGTATTTTTTTATTTTTTTGTCTATACGAGTAAAGAGACTTGAACTCTTACAATATGAAAATCATGAGTTCCTAAGACCCACCCGGCTACCATTTCGGCATACTCGCTTTTTATTTGAATTGAATTGATTTGAATTGATTTGAATGGAATTGAATTGAATTAGAATAAAATAGAATTAATTGATTATAATTTAAAACTATAGGTTTATATTTAGGGGTTACGTCCTGAGCACTCCTTTCAAAAGTTATTATTTATTTATTTATTTATTTATTTATTTATTTATTGCATTTCTCTTTGCCTAGAATTATAAAAGAATTGATTTGTTAAGGCTATAGGTGAGAAAGGGATTTTTGTTATTTTATTTTGATTAGTATAAGATATTGGGGCTAGAGGTTACTTTTAGATTAAATCAGAAAAAGTTATTATTTATTTATTTATTTCATTTCTCTATGTCTAGAATTATAAAAGAATTGATTTGTTTTTGTGTACTTCTCAATTAAACACTGTTTTTGTGTTGTGTTTCCTATTAATTTATAGGAAGACACCCCCCTTATTTTTAGAGGTTTTGGTGTATGGAGCTTTATTATTAGATGTTTTTGTTTAGATGCTTTTAGTTTAGACTCTTTTAGTTTTGATTCTTTTATTTTAATTGAGAGACTTTTGGTATTTCAGGGTAACTATTTGGTATAAATTATATTATATTATATTATATTAGATTATACTATATTATATTATAAATCATGCTGTTGCTAGGATAGGGGAGGTGAGAGGGGGGGAGGTAGTAGTAGGAGAGAAAGTTAATAAGAGAAAAATAATTGCAATTAGATTAAGATTGTAGGGGGTTTAGGTTGTGGCTGTTAAATTTAAATTCATTGAGCTTAAATTAGATTAAATTAAATTCAAAAAGATTAAATATAATTAATTTTTTTTACTTAATTTTGTGATATATAATCTAATTACTTGTTGGAAAGTAAATTGAGGTAAGATATATTTAGATAAAAGGAAAATAATAGTAAATAATGTAACAAAGGCAAAGACTATTTGATTAAAGAAATAAAAAGGCATTAATTGAGGCATATTTTAGTTGATTAGTTAAATGTGTAGGCTCTTAATAGTTAGGTTTGTGTGTGTATTAGTGTTGTGTAGTTTGTTTATGTTTAATTATTTTTATTTTTATGTTTATTGTTATGTTTATTGTTAGGTGTATGTTTATTTTTTTATTTTTTATTTTAAAAGAACTATCTCTGCTTTTGCAAGCTTTTAGGACTATTTATGTTTAGAGTTTTCCTTCTTTAAAACCTTTCTATTCTTATTCTACTAAAACATATCTGTATTAACCAGATAGATATATCCCTCTGAACCAGAGAAAGAGTTTCTCCCTAATAGGCAGCTTCTACCTTACTATCCAGGCTCTTTATTATTATTATTATTATTATTATTATTATGATTATTATTCGTAGGTCCTTACTTAATAATTTCTTATTTTACTAGGGTAGGTTTAAGATGTGCTAAAAGGTAACTAAACTAATAATTAGATACTTCTTCGTCCTAAACTCAAATCGTTTAAAAAATAGTTTCTTCAGATACTTTAACTCGGTCGACTTAGTCCTAGCATTCGTGTAAGGGAAAGATATTATTTAAATGACAATGATTATTTTAATGATTCTGATTCTGATTATGATTCTGATTATGATTCTGATTATGATTAAGATTATGATTATTTTTATTATTCAGCTACCGTCTAGTTATCCTACTGTTAGGCAGATCCTTATGTCTAGAGGATTAGGCAGATCCTTATGTCTATAGGATTAGGTTTAGGATTAGGGTTTCGACAAGTGCTGGAGAGAAAGGTACAATAATCAGTAAAGATCTACTATTTAGGAATTGGGGGAGGTACTCCTAATTAAATAGAATATGTTTAAGTTAATGTTTATGATTATGTAAAAGTTTATATTTATTTTTAGAGTTAATTGTATTGTAGTTAGAAAAGAAAACACTGAAGAATAGGGTACTAAAATATTTAAATGAGATCTTTGGGGTTTATTTTTGTTATTTAGTAGAAAAATAGAAAAATAGAAAAATAGAAAAATAGAGGAATAAAAAGATAGAAAGATATAAATATATAAAAACAGAGAAAAGATAAAAAGATAAAAAGATAAAAAGGATAAAAAGATAAATAGAAAAATAGAAAAATAAAGCTACCAACAAACAAAAAGTACAAAAATAGACCATAGAAAATGGGTAAGTTCATAGTTAAATTATTTTTTTTTTAAGTTTAAGTGTAAGTTTCACTTTAAGTGTCAGTTTCACTGTCAGTATAAGATTAAGATTAAGTTTAAGTTTAAGTTTAATTTGAAATTTAAGTCTTTTTTTAAATTTTAATTTTTAATATTTAATTTTTAATTTTTAATTTTAATCCTTTCTATGTTTAATGACGTATAAACCCTATTTTAGATTATTGGTATATAACTATTTTAGAATATTACGTATATTCGTATGTTAGTATTTTACGTATATTACTATTTTAGATTTATAGTTTGTTAGTTTAGTAGTATTTTTCGTATATTATATATATTACGTTTAGTTCGTTTAGTTTAGTTCGTTTATGACGTTTAGTGGATTATTTAGTTTAGTACCTTTAGTTTTTTTTATTTAGTTTTGTAGTAATTGAATTGAATTGATTTGAATTGAATTTAATTGGATTTTAGGTTTTACCCCTCCTTCTTCCTTAGGTCCTCACCCTTTTTTACTCACCCTTTTTACCTTATCCTTGTTACTTATTCCTATGTACCTCTTCCTTATTTCCTGCTTGTTTTTTTGCATTTTCGTGTAAGCTTCGACTAGAGTCTGTGTGTGTGTGTTTGTCTTAGGGAGGGGTCCCTTACTGTTGAATTTAGTTATTTCTGTTATTTTTTAAGTCCCGTCTTTCTCTCCGGGATAAATGCCAAGGGTAAAATTTTTAAGAGGTTTAGCGAGCCCTTCCAGATTCGAACTGGGACCGCTCTAATTGACAATTAGATGCTCTACCAATTAAGCTAAGGGCCCTCCTAGTTGTAGGTGTAGGTGTAGTTGTAGGTGTAGGTGTATGTGTAGGTGTAGGTGTAGGAGTTTGGTGTTGGTGTAGGTGTTGGTGTGGGTGCAGGAGTTGGTGTTGGTGTTGGAGTTGGTGTTGGTGTAGGAGTGGGTGTTGTGTGTTTTATCTCATTTTTATTTTATTTCCCGTTTCCTTGTTCCTATTTCCTATTTCCTATTTCCGGGTTGCCTGTTTATAGTTTTGTGCTAAAAAAGATACATAGATAGAGATAGAAATAGTATTAGTCGGAAAGAAAGGCTTTCTAATTTAATATTAATGATTTATAACCGTGGTCGAGGTCTACTTCTATTCGGAATTCTTATTGTGAGAGAAAGAGTTTTTGTGTGTGTGAAAGAAAAAAGGGGGGGGGAGATATTAAATCAGAGATAAGAGGTAATAGTTAAGAAATCAGAGATAAGAGATAATAGATAAGAAATAAAAGATAAGAGGTAAAGGTAACAGGTATAATATAAGGTGAAGGAAGTAAGAGAGAAGAGATAAAAGGTAATAGTTAAAATATAATAGATAAGAGATAAGAGATAAGAGATAATAGATAATAACCGATTAATGGAAGAATAAAAGTTTTATATTTATTTTTCTAATACTATTATTACGAGTAATCAGATTCGAACTGATGATATCTACTTGGAAGGTAGAGGTTATACCACTTAACTATACTCGCTAGGACTATTACTTGACTTTTTTTAGTAAGAGTTTTTTAAGTTTAACTTTTCAGTTAGTTTTATTAAGTAGACTAGTTACTTGCTTAGTGCTTAGTGCTTAGTGATTAGTAATTAGGGATTAGTGATTAGTGTTTAGTGCTTATTGTTTCTTGCTACTTGCTTATTGCTTCTTGCTACTTGCTTCTTGCTTCTTGCTACTTTTTTTTTGAGTTATTTTATTTTAGCTTTTTATCGTTGTCACTTTCAGTAGAATTTGAACTTTTAAAAGTACTTTTATTTATTTTTATTGAATCATATTTTTTTTTTCATTTTAACTTTAAAGGGTTAAGAAGGAATTGAACCCTAACAGGATAGACTTTGCAGGTCTACTACAGAACCATCTGTAAACTTAACCCTATTAGGATCTTTCTAAAACATAAACATAAACATAAACATAAACATAAGTATAAACATAAACAGATTCATAAACATTTAGGCTTAGAGAGAGAGAGATTAGTGGTTGTTGGTTTCCACAATTAATGTTATTTAATTTCCTTTTATTGATTTTTTTTTCATTTCATTTATTTGAAGGTGCTAAGGAAGGGTTTAGTAGTTCGTGGTTACGTTTTAATAGTTTTATTTAGCAAATATATTCGACCCCTTTTTTATTATTTTGTATGAAAGAAAGTATAGATAGGCCCTTATTTTTAGAAATAATTTAAAGATTGATTGTTATTATAGCATTGCTATGTTTACATGTTTCTATGGGACTTACGGACTGTTTATTTGTACTCTTATATTCCAGGTTTTATTTATATAGGTGAACTGTTTATTTCCGAGAGGTTATTTTTATTTTATTTGTATTGTTATTTTTATTAGTCGGAGAGTGAGGTAAAAGATTTAAAAGATTTAAAAGATTTAAAAAATTTAAAAGATTTAAAAGATTAAAAAGATTAAAAAGATAAAAAAGATTAAAAGATTTAAAAGAGATTTAGGCCCAAAGAGAATTGAACTCCTACTTATTCCATATCAAGAAATCATTCTACCATTAAATTATGGGCCCTGTTTGCATTTAGAGTGCTTTATTTGTGGTTTTTGTTCTTATTTCCTTTATTTATATTTATATTTATATTATATTTATATTTATATTTATATTTGCCTTTATATCTTTATCAAACCAGATAGACTTATTTATTCTAAGCTATTATCATTCTATTATCCTTCTATTCTATTATAAATCTTATGTTTGACAGAGTTTTTGTTTAACTCAAAGAGTTTTCTATTCTGAGCTTATATAAGTCTATGAAAAAGCTATGTTTCTAGTAAGAGAGGTTTTGGTTTAGGTTTTATTAAGAGAGGTTGAGGGGAGGGAGGAGTAAAGTAAAGAGGAGAGGAAGAAAAGCATTAGTCAGACAGGGTTTGTGTTGTTGTTGTGTTGTGTGTTTTTGAGCAGCATAGGAATCGAACCTATTACGGCGAGAAGCCAATTCTTTTACAGAGAACCACCATTACCAATCGGATCATCTACCCTTTTATGTGTTTCAGTTATCAGTTTTAATTTAGACTTTAGCTTTTTTAATCCTCCCCTGTTTTAACTTTAGTGTTTATTTTATTTATCTCTTTTTATAGTTAGTTGCTTTTACTCTTTATGGTACTATTTATTTTACTGTTACTGTTACTGTTACTGTTACTCTTACTCTTAGTGTTACTGTTACTGTTAGTGTTACTCTTAGTGTTACTCTTACTCTTACTGTTACTGTTTAAGTTTCTTTTAGTTAGACTCGAAACTTTATCTTTTTATTTGATGTGTAATACTAAAACCACTCAGCTAACAGCTATTCTTTATTAATACAAATTGGATGCCTGTAAACCTTGGAGACCTTTATGACCCTATTTTAATCTTCTCCTATGTATAGGTAGCCTTTATATTCTAGTCTCAGATAGTTGTTATTAAGAGAGGCAGGTTAGGTTTATGGTTTATGGTTTATGTTTTAAGGTTTAAGGTTTTTGGTTTAAGGTTTATGTTTAAGGTTTATGGTTTTTGGTTTGTGGTTTTTGGTTTTTCGTTTGGTTTCTTTATCTCCTTTATCGATATTTCCGGTGTTAGTAAAAGATTTTTATTTTCTATTCTACCTTTCGGGCTAAAGAGATTAGAGTTTAAAAAAAGAAGTCGAAGTATTCCACTAATTATAATTATAGTATATAGAGATAGATAAAGATAGAGAGATAGAGAGATAGAGAGATAGATAGAGATATAGTTATAGTAAAAGATAAAATAATAATAATAATAATAATAATAATTATAGTTATACTTATAGTTATAGCTATAGTTATAGTTATAGTTATAGAGATAGATAGATATTAAACAAAACAAATATAGGAGAGTGAGGTTATTGTAGCTGAGAAAAAGGTCGGAAGAGGGTTGTATGTGTGTTGTTTAATTTGTTAAGAATAAAGATTATGGAAAGAAGATATTGTAAGAGAATTTTATATAATCTAATAGTTGAGAATCGAGTATCTATATAAGAGAATTTTATATAATTATAATTATAAATATAATTTTATCTAAGAGAGTTTAATCATAAAAATAATATAAGAGTTCATAAGAGAAAATAGATAATAAAGAATCAAGATCAGAAAGTATAAATATAGGAAGTAGAGTAATCGAAACTCTGTCTTTGATGTGTAAAATCAATGCTAAAACCACTCAGCTAACCTCCTTAATTTCAGGCCTTCTGTATTAAATTAAGAAATCCTAGATTTAGTTTGCTTTCTATCCGTTCACACCCTAACTATCCTTCGTAAAGCTATATTTCTAGTAAGACCTTTTATCTAAAGCCAAACCCCTCTTAAAAGACTGGATAGACAGGCCCCCATTTTCATTTTGTGAAAGAGAGGCCTAAAGAGAGAAGTTAGGAAACTTAACTATCCCTCTAAAGCTATCTTAACACCCTACTGTCCCAATAGAGTTTCACCGCTGATCAAATTCCTGGAGGTTTTGGTTTGGTTTAGGTTTAGTTTGTTTGTTTATGTCACACTAGGAGGGAAGATTAATCAGTGTTTGTTAAGTTTTGTATGGTTTTGTGTGGTTATACGCTAAAGATACTTTTAGTGAGAGAGAAAAACTCTGAAAGTACATTAAAAATAACAAGAAAAAGAATTAAAGATACTGGAGAGAGAGGTAAAATTTTTTGTTTGTTATATGTTATAATTTGAATTTAAAGAAAGATATAGTAATCCAATAGTACTAGTAATAGTAAGACTAATAGTAAGACTAATAGTAATAGTAATAATTATAGAATAGCAATAGGAGAATTGTTGGTGTTCCTATGTTAGAGTCAGTGTATCTCTTTGTATTTGTATTTGTTTTTGTTTGTTTTTGTATTTGTATTTGTCATTCCTAACCTTCCAATGTATTCTAATAATTATGATATAGACCATTCTGAGTATAGACATTTAATTTAAAAAAGAGTTTGTTTTTATTTTTAGGTCTTTTTTTTATTTACTTTACTTATTGGTGTGAGGTAGGGGGTTTTATAAAATATATATTTCTTTTATTTTCCAGCAGCACTTTCCAGTACGGCTACCTTGCTATGACTTTTGAGATGTTACTCATACAATATCGCCAAACTCTTCAAGTTAATTGCTTCTAAGCGGTTTTCTACTATTTATACTTTTTACTTTATAAATAGAGACTTCTGTTTATAAGAATTACTAAAATTCTAAAGATAAAACCTTAAAAACAAACAAAACAAAAAACCGACGCGCTCGACTAAAGTCTTGCGGTCGTGCCAAATTCAAATTAATAAGGTTGAATTATCTTATTTTTAATTAGAAGGTGATAAACAAGCCTCTGCCCAACTACGATCATACAAGCTCCTTCCCAGCGACAGACAGTTAGTTCATCTCGGATTAAAAGTTCACCGTTGCGTAGTGATCAACGATTACTCGAAATTCCTTCTTCATGCCCCCGAGTTACAGGAGACAATCTGCTATTTTTTTTATTAAACTAGCTTTCTTTAATGATTAGCTTTGCCTTTATACCTCCTTTGTTAGATTTATTTTATTAAATTTTCAACGGTAAAAATGTTAATCTCAAATTTTTAGGTTTAGATTTTCCATTTTTGTAGGCTAGGTTTTTGCATCACTTTGTAAAAGCTTTTGTGGCACATGAGAAGCCCAGAACATAAGGGCCATAATGACTTGTCTTAGCCCCAAAATTACAATCTCATCAATCGTAAGTTTGCTAAGATTTAATTAGCAACAGGGATTTCGCCCGTTAGTGGAATTAACCTAACTTCTCAAAACACGAACTGACGACAGCCATGCAACACCTGTAAACGCACAATCTAATTTATGCTAATACTTTGTTACTTAACTTAGTATTAGTTGATATTTTTAAATTATGTCTCATTTTCACTCATAGTGATTATAATACGTTAATATTATAAGCTTATCTATGCGACTAAGGGTCGTAAAGATAAGCCTAGCCTTATTATCAGTTCAGATAGTTAGGCCCTGTATATGAGTTTCAATGGCTATTCAAGATCTGGTAAGATTTTACGCGGACTATCGTATTAATCTACATGCTTCACTCCGTTTGCTCCGAGACCGACTAATTTTTTTGCTTTCAGTTTTGCAACCGTACTCGCAAGGCGGAATGGTTTCTGCGATAACTGCACCAGTACCCTCCGTGAGAATACCGATTACCATTCATATTTGACTGTGAGGAGTATCTGGGTATCTAATCCTATTCCATGCCCTCACCTTCGTATCTGAGCGTCAATCTTTTGTTAGATAAAAAGCTTTCACCTTTAGTACTCCACCCAGTCTATGCGGATATTACCCCTAAACTAGGTATTATTTTAATTATCCTCCTCTAGATTCTAGTTTTTTGTGTGAAAAAACCGCCTACTTACCCTTTACGCCTGTTCAGGACGAATAACGTTCGCGTTTCTGGCCTTACCGAGTCTTCTGGCACCAGTGCTTTGGACAACACTTTAAGATAGTTCTATCATTGTTATATGCTATCTTTTAATCGGGAAAGAACTATTTTTTAATTCTAATCTCGACTACTTCAGTTAGCTAGTTCACTCTTGCGAGCATTGACTAATATTCTTGACTGCTGGTAGCTAATTCTACTTGGGGCTTTTCAGACCCAATGTGGCCAGAGGCTCATTTAAGCGTGGCTATTGATCGTAGGCTTGGTAGGCTTTTACCCAACCAACTACCTTTAAACAAAATAAATCGAATCTTATAGCGGAAAAATTCCTTTTTATAATCATTTAGCTAGACTTTTTGTCATACTTGACTAATTTGGCTAGCACCTCCCATTTACTTGACGTTTTCTCATTTTGAGGTTTATCTGAGTTATTGTCTTTCAGACTTAAGTGTAGTGATCTGTTACTAGACCTATTATTTCCGGCCGAAACCAGTTAGGATAGACCTTGTACTTTTAACACTTTCTTATTTCTTACTTAACTATCCCTAATCTACTGAGACTATAAGGTATCATATTTATCATTACTCACCTGTACACCTTATTCCTTTCAGAGCTATGTTTAGTTTAGAGAATATAAAATATTCTTTTTTCTAAAATAGATTATAGGTAATAACGATTTGCATGTCTTAAACTACTGAATAACGTTCATTCTGAACCAAAATTAAATTCTTATCTTGGATTAATCACAATAATTTAAAAAATTAACATTTCCAGTGCCAGTGCCACTGACAGTGACAGTTTCAGACTTAACATTAATTTTAACATTAACATTCACTGGCTATTTTTCGATTACATCTTTATTAGAAGTAATTGATTGTGCACTTAGATGAGGTTTTTTATTTTTATTGGATTTGTGTATTTGCATGTTTGCAATTTTTATTTATTTCCTCTTATATATTGGTATAATTTGATATTTATAACGGTGTATCTTGTTGTAAATGGAACAAGGTAACTTTTAGTTTTTAGTTTTTAGTTTTTAGTTTTTAGTTTTTACTGTTTAATTTTTAGTTTTTAGTTTTGTTTAGTTTTGTTTTCTTTTGTTTTGTTTTGTTTTCTTTTGTTTAGTTTTTAGAAGTAGATATAGTAGGAAGAGTGAAGTGTAGAAAACTTTGAGTAATAAGTGAAGAATGATGAGTTAGTGAGGGTAGGGGTTAATTTCCTCCTGGGTTGTAATTAGTTTGTAAGATTGTAGTTTTTGTAGCATGTTTTTTTTGGTTTGGGTTCAAAGTCATTTAATAAATATAAATTAAGAATTATTAATTTAATAAATTTATAATTTAAGATTAATTGAACATACTCAACTACTGTTATTGGGTATTGTTTTATTTCCTTTATTAGATTAGGAAGATTAAGGTTATGACACTATTATATGAGAAATCTGTTCCTAGTTGCTAGTTTATAGTTGCTAGATTCCTAGTTCTTATTTATTGTTGCTAGTTTCTAGTCTATAGTACCTGTTATGAATAAGATTAAGTCTTAGACTTTCTTTTAGTATCAGAGTTGCTTTCACTGTTAGAGTTATTAGAGATTAAATGAAGTACCTTAGAGATTAAAGTAAAAGAATGGTTCATATCATATAAGGACCTAATAATAAAGGTTCTAGTAATAACCACATTAAATTTAGTCGAATATTATCTATTACAGTTATATTAGTAACAGAAATTTTAATTATATAACTATAAAGAGATTTAATTACATTTAAAACAAGATAAATTAAAAACAGAAATAATATTAAAGATATTATTAAAAATGATATAAATATAAAAATAATTAGTATAACTAATGAGGAGTCATAATTAAAAACAGGTAGAGATTCTAAGAATGGTGTAAAAAAATCCAATAACTTATTCAATATTGAATTTGTAATATCCTCTATAAAATTGTTATCGGATATATATTTATTTTCACTTTTCGTACTTCCAAAACCTGTTGCTTCTTTTAGTATTTGGGATGTAATGTGATTTTGAGGACTCTTAGAATATTAAAGGAAAAAAATTTTTAATAGGGTCGACGTTAAGGTACTAAGCTCTAAGGGTAGATCCGCATCTTCATAAGGCCCATCTATTCAGGTATTCGCGGATATAAACTAAGACGGTTAGAGATTTCCCTATATAAGAATTTATATTATCAGCTAAAGATACACTACCCAAAATAAGAAGTTCTGTTCCACTCTTAAGTAAGGTATAAAAATGGACTAATCTTTTAGATCCCTCAACTATAAAGGTACCATAAAATTCTATAGTGGTAAATCTATTAAAGTTTCAGAAACCATCCTCAGAGAATGCTACTCTTTTTAAACTTTGATCAAGGATTCGAACTTTGCATATTTGAATTAGGATTATAATTAGTAGAAGAGATTCAATCAGAAGGGCTATAATATATAACTAATTTTATAAAATCAATTAGTATTAAACCCATTTTCATTAGAAAAATAAAAACCAGAAATGAAAAAAATAAATCAAAACCATCTTTAAATTTAAAATTTGAAGATTTTCATAGATAAAGTTTAGATCTAAGAGATCTAATTGAAAAAAAATTAGGTATTCTTTTTTTAAAATTTTTAATTATTATAGTAAAGTTTGGCATACAGATTAAATTTCTTTTTTTTTATGGGAGATTTCGTTTAGCGTTTAAGATTCTTATAGATTAGATTAGATTAGATTATATAAGAATAGTAAATTCAAGCTAAGGTAATCATGCCTCTGAGCATTCAATATTATAGCATACTCAAACTTTAAGATTTTTAAATATTAAAAATATAGAGATCACAATCTATTCACTAGAACTCCGGTATTATTATTGGAGAGAACTAATTGTTAGCTCTAAGGATAGAGAGGAGTAGTGACAGAGAGGGGATTAATTTGTGGACGGAGTTGGTTAGAAATATTTTGATATAAGGGTTTCTCCTCTAAGAATATTTAAGGATGGAGTTGTTCAGGATTTGTTCAGGATTTGAAATGTATACCGGAGTTCTTTTTAATCTCTGAAAGGAATCTGTCTTAACCAAATTGAGAAAGGAAAATTTATAGGGTTTGGAGAGAGAGGTGTACTTATTTTAGGCCCCCTTGGCTTTATTTCTTCCTGGTCTTTATAGGTAATCTATTTATCCTAGTGATTATATTATATTATATTATATTATATTATTAATCTTACACTTAAATTGATTCTTAATCTGAAATTTAAACTTAAACTTAAACTTAAACTTAAGGTTAAACTGAAACTTAAACCTTATTCTTAATGTTAAAGAGAGGGATAAAGGGCCAGATAGGGAATACTAGAATAGTATATAATAGATTAGAATAGAATAGGATTTACTAGTATAGAATAGATTAGAATAGAAAAGAATAGAAAAGAATAGACTAGAAAAGAATAGAATAGAAATGAGTCTCATATCCTATAAGAGAATAGAAAAGAATAAAATAGAATAGGAAAGAGTAGAAAAGAATAGACTAGTTAATAATAGGGGGGTCTTGGTTGGATCAAGGAAAATTATACTATTCCTCTGAATAAAAACTTTTCCAGGTACTAGGGTAATGGTGTTTATTGGTTTGGTTGTCTGTATCTTAGAGCTTTCGCGTATCTATTATTCTAAATCAAGAATAGTATAAAGATCAGTTACTCGGAGAGATAGTCTATATTTTCCTATAGATAGAGTTAGAGTATGGTAGTTTTGTTATTGTTATGTTTATTTTTATATTTATTTTTATTGTTATTTTTATTGTTATTATAATGAGGGCTCGTTCTCTAGGGCTTCTAGCCCTAGAGGTTCTTGATTGTTAATTATCGAGTGCTAGGGCTTCTAGACCGCGTTACTCTTTATTTTTATTTATATTTTTATAGGACATTTCAATTAGACTTTCTTGCAGACAAACTGTTTTTATTTGTAGTTAGTGGGATAAATTAGGCTTAAAGGTGATTTATATAGTTAATTTAACCCCAGTAAATAGCGTAAAGAGAGCTAGAGTGAATTAGTTCTAATATAGTATTAGGGAAAAATCCAAACACAAGTGTAGGTATTAATAAAGAGATTAATATAAAATATTCTCTTCTGTTGATATCTTTGAAAGGAGGGAAATAAGGAGAGTAATTTCCATAAGATAATCTATTAAATAATAACAATGAGTAACAAGCAGAGAGTAAAATAGAAGTAGCTCCAATTATAGCTATGATAGGGTTAGTTTGCCATATCCCCATTAAAGATAATTGTTCTCCAAGGAAGTTAAGAGTCAAAGGAATACCCGTATTAGCTAGAGTGAAGAAAAAGAATAATATAGTAAATAGTGGCATATAAGTAGCTAATCCTCTTATATAATTAATAATTCTAGTTCCAGTTCTATCATAAATAATTCCACCTACGCAAATAAATAAAGCAGGACTTACCCAACCGTGAGCTAAAGCTAATAAAAGAGCTCCTTCATATCCAATTATAGTATTAGAAAATAGTCCTAGTACTACTACAGCCATATGAGCTACACTACTGTAAGCGATTAATCTTTTAGTATCTTGTTGTACTATTGTAGAGAAGCTTGCATAGATTAAAGTTACTATTGCAATTGTTTGTATTAAAGGGCTGAAATATTGTGTAGCTTCAGGTAACATACCTAAAAGAACTCGGATGTAACCATACGTTGCTAGTTTTAAGACTGTAGCAGCTAGTATTATAGACCCTGCTAATGGTGAATCTCCATGTGCTTTAGGTAACCAAATCATAAAAGGATATAGTGGTGTTTTAACTGCAAAAGCTATAAAAAACCCTAACCATAAAATGTATTGATATTCGGGACTAATACCATATAAAGAGATTAATTGGAAATCTACTGTTCCTAAGTTACTTAAAATATATAAGATTGCTAATAACATTGGAAGGCTACCTGCTAGAGTATATAAAAACAAGAAATTAGCAGATCTAATTCTATCTTTTCCATGTCCAAAAAGGATTATCACTAGAAATAAGATAGGTAGTATACTTTCGAAGAATATATAGAATAAGATTAAATCTAACGATACAAAGGCACAAATCTGAAGACTTTCTAATAATAAGAAAGAGATTAAGAAAAATTTTAGATTTTGGTTTATACTTCTAAGATTTGATAAAATTGCTATAGGGGTTACAAATGTAGTAAGTAAAACAAAAATTAAAGAAGTAGCATCAATTCCAAAATTGAAAGTTCCTATTTGACTAGATACAAATTGATATTGACTCGTACTTGAATCAAATAAAAACCATAAATTTATAGAAACAAAGAAGTTTATTAAAGAAGTGATTAAAGCGATATTTTTCATCTGAAGTTTACTACTTTCGGATGTTGAGGATAAAGGTAATAACAGTATTGAACCTATTATAGGTATTATTATTAAAGAGAGTAACATGTTAGTTGTTGTTGTGTGAGTTTTGTTTGTTTTTAATCTATCTTAAATTAGACCTTTCTGGATTAGACCTTTTGTTTATTTTTTTATTTTTGTTAATTTTTATTTGTTATTTGTTATTTATTATTTAGTATTTATTATTTTTTACTTTACTTTTTTAGTTATTATTTTTTACTTGTTTATTGTTACTTCTTAGTATTTACATTTAACTTTTTAGACTTTATATTTTTATTTAGTTATTTATGGCCTTATAGGTTTTTAAAGGGACTCTATCTAACTTAAAGTTACAGTGAAAGTTAAAGTTACAGTGAAAGTTAAAGTTACAGTGAAAGTTAAAGTTACAGTGATAGTTAAAGTTACAGTTAAGTTACAGTTAATATTAATCCGACTAGCAGAGAAAGAAAGGCTCTTCTGTTATCTTCATTTGTTATGTGCTATTAAGGTAGATTAGATTAATTTTCTTTATGTTTAGGGTTAGATTAGATTTATTAGGAAAGACTTTGTTTATGTTTCTGTTTCTTTCTCTGTGTCTGTGTCTGTTTCTGTTTCTGTGTCTGTGTCTGTTTCTTTTTTTGCTATTTCCTATTGTATTTTATAAGATACTTTTTTATTTTTTTTATATTTTTTTATTAGAAATCCGCCTTTCTTATAATTCTAATTCAAGGTTAAAAAGAAACATTTCTATCTAATTTTATGTGTTATTTTTATGATTGTTTTTATTGTTAAGTTAGTTTTGAGTTATAGGGGTACTATCAGGCACGATTGGTTTTATTTTAGGACATAAATTAGTTAAGTTCAGTAAAGTTAAGTAAAGTTTTGTTAAGTTTAGTTTAGTTTTTAAGGTGGAGCCGTCTTTAATTAAGATGAAACTTTAAAATTAAAAAGAATTTAAGAATAGATAGTAAACAAGAATTGTTAATTAAAATTCGTAATGATAAATTAGTAAATAGTTATAAGTTTTTAGTCTATATTTGTTAGTCTGTTAGTAAATACTTCTTAATTTTTAGTTCGTTAGTAGAGAGTTTTAATTATTATTAAGTAGCTGCTAGATTATAGATTTTAGCGTTTAGATTATAGCTGAGAGATTAGAGATTAGAGATTAGAGATTAGAGATAATAGATTAAAGATTATAGATTATAGTTGAGAGCTTATAGCTTATACAATCTAGGTGAGACCTTAAAGGTTCTAGCTTAGATAATTTAGCTTATAGCTTATAGCTTTTAGCTTTTAGCTTATAGCTTCTAGGTTCTAGGTTGATAGTCTCTAGCTTTCTAGCTTTCTAGCTTTCTAGCTTCCTAGCTTTATAGCTTTATAGCTTTATAGTTTATAGCTTCTAGCTTCTAGGTTCTATTTTCTAGAGAGATAGTCTGTCAGTTTATTTTAGTTAAGTTAATTTTATTTTAGTTTATTTTAGTTCAGTTAAGTTTATTTTAGTTAAATTTAGTTAAGTTCAGTTTATTTTAGTTCAGTTAAGTTTATTTTAGTTTAGTTAAGTAAAGTTTATTTTAGTTCAGTTAAGTTTAGTTTAGTATTGTTTGATATTGTATAGTTTTGTTTTGTTAAGTTAAGTGAAGTTAATTTAATTTAATTTAATTTTCATTTAATTGAATTATTTATTTCATTATTGATTGATTGTTTTATATTTTTATTTATTTATTGATTGTTTTATTTGATTGATTTGATTTGATTTTTTAAACTATTTATTTAATTAATTTATTAATTTTTTTATTTTTTAGTAATTATGAATTTATGAGATTTTTTCCTTATTAATTAACATTTATAAGATTCTAGTGTCAATGAGTGGGGGTTATTATTATTATTATTATTATTATTTTAGATTCTACCTCAGAGAGGTTTGGGGTTCTAGGTTTTAAGGGACCCTATCTAACTTAAAGTGAAAGTGAAAGTTACAGTGAAAGTTAAAGTAACAGTAAAATAAATAGTAAAAGTAACAGTCAAAGTTAAAGTAAAAGTAACAGTAAAGAAATAGTAAAAGTTACACATACAGTTACAATTAAAGTTACAGTTACAGTTAAACTGAAAGTGATAGGGACAGTTACAGTGACAGTGACAGTTACAGTAAAAGTAACTTTAAAACTAATGGTAAGAGTAAAAAGGATTAAGGGTTTCTTTAGATAGGGGGGGTAGGGAGAGGGGTAGATCTAGTATCTAGGAGAGAAAGGTTTTTATTTCTGTAATTATTTAATTATTTAATCCTGTCATTATTTAATTATTTAATTATATTATATAATTCTTTAATTATTTCCTTATTTATTTATTTATTTATTGATTTTATTGATTATATTTTTAACTTAGGGTTTATTTTATACTATACTATACTAAGTAAGGTTCGGTCGTGGATATTTTTTATTTTCTATTATTTTATTAGATTAAATCTGTAGGCTTTAAGGGTAGGTAATATGAGGTCGAATTTATTTAAGACGTAATTAAGAATTATTTAATTATTTATAAACTCCTGCTCTCTAGTTTGGTGAGGTCCTTTTTCTAAAGAGTGTATATTCAGTGACCGGCTTGGGATTCTTTTATTATGATTTATTTATGACGTTATTATGTACTTATTTTTTTATTAGCTACATTACATTTCTCCTTTCTCCTGTCTCTTTGCCTTATTCTTATACTTATTCTTATTCTTATTCTTATTATTAAAATTATTATAATTATACTTATTCTTATACTTATTCTTATTTTTATTCTTATTATTATTTTTTTATACCTCTTTAGATTAGTCTTATCAGGGCTCCTGTTTATCCGTTTATTCTTTTTTTTTTTGATTTACCTTGTTTTCGTTTTTAGTTTTGAGTCTTTATTTTTATTCTGCCCTTTTTATACCCTGTTTGTAGCCTGTCTATCCAACCTTTCTATCCTAGTCATTTAAGGGGTGGTTGGATTGGTTTGGTTGGCTGGGAGTTGCTGTATTGTGCTGGCTTGTGAGGGCTTGTGCGGGCTTGTGAGGGCTGTGGGTGGCTGAGGGTTGCTTGTGGTTAGGTAGGATATATAAAAAGAGTATGAAAAAAAAGTTCTTTTAAGATTTAAGATTTAAGAATTAATAATTAAGATTTCATATTTAAGATTTAAGATTTAAGATTTAAGAATTAATAATTAAGATTTCATAATTAAGATTTAAGATTTAAGATTTAAGATTTTTATTATATATATTTTTATTTTTACCTTTTATTTTGTTAGTAAATAAGGTTATTAGAATTGTAGGAGGGGTATGGTAGGAGATAAGGTTAAGGATAGAAACTTTACTTGTTATTTTACTAATACTTAAAATTAAGTCGTCATTTTAAGTGTAAATTAAAGTGTAATTCCTAGTTACAGGGTGAGATTCGAGGATCGAACTCGAGTACTCGTTGCCACAAAACGATATTTTGCCAACTAAATTAATCTCACCTCTTTTATAGTTAAAAAAATAAACTAAACTCTCAGGCGTTCGTCTAAGTTCTAGTGTTCGAGTAAGAAAATAAGAAAAAAAATTATATTAAATTATATATTTTCTAACTCATCGTTGGCACAAAACAGTATTTTTATTTTGCCTTCTAAATTAATCTCGCCTCTTTTTTTGTATTCTTAATTTTATACTTTCTAACTTATCCTTCCCACAAAATCCTTCTTTGCCTGCTCACTGTATGTAATCTATTTTTATTTAATTGTAAATGTAATTGTAAATGTAATTGTAATTGTAATTGGTAATTGTAAATGTCACTCTAATTGGTAATTGGTAATTAGTATTTGGTATTTGGTATTTGGTAATTGGTAATTGGTATTTGGTAATTGGTAATTGGTAATTGGTATTTGTAATTGTAAATGGAGAATGTAACTGTAAGATTAATAGTAATTGTATAAGTAAATTTATTAGTATTAGTAATTGTATTAGTATTAGTAATAGTAATTTTAATATTCACTATATTCAATATTTCTGCTTTTAGATTAATAAATATTCCGACCCTACAAATATACAAAGGGCAGTGAGGCAATCTTTCTATCTTGGGATTCTGTAGCTATCAAAATTAAAAGAAGTTTAAGGCTCGTTCTCTATGGCAACTTTTAAGCTTTAAAGTTTATCTTGTGTTTAGAAGGGAGTATTTATAGCTGTCCAAACCCTTGTTAGCGAAATCCCTCTAAAATTCTTCGTAAGTTACAAAGGTATAGGACGGAAAGTAAGAGAGTTCTACTAACTAAATTTAACTTAACTTCACTTCACTATCCTTGTAATAGAAGAGTTGCTAACATTGTGGGCTTTTAAGTTCAGTTTGTTAATATGCTTCTCATTTTGACTCTCACTATCAGTATCACTATCACTATCACTGTAACTTTCACTATCACTGTCAGTTTCAGTATCATTATCCCTTTCACTGTCAGTATCACTATTACTTTCAGTATCACTATCAGTATCATTTTCACTGTCAGTTTCACTGTCACTATTCCTATCTCTATCAGTTTAAGTTTAAGATTAAGTTTAAGTATAAGATTAAGTATAAGTTTAAGTATAAGATTAAGATTAAGTTTAAGTTTAAGATTAAGTATAAGATTAAGTTTAAGTTTAAGTATTCGTATCACTATCAATCTCCCTCTCAGTCTCACTATCCTTATCAGTATCACTGTCAGTATCAGTATCACTGTCAGTATCAGTATAAGAAAAAGTATCAGTATCAGTATAAGAAAAAGTATCAGTATCAGTATAAGAAAAAGTATCAGTTTAAGTTTCAGTATTCCTTTAAGTATGAATTTTCCTTTTCTTTCCGTAACAGTTTAAGTAAAATAATAACTAAAATAGTCCCTTTAAGTTAAAGTAAGAATGACCGTATAATAAATAATAATAAGGGAGAAGTTAAATTGTAAGTGTAAGTATCCTTGTATGAGTTTCTTAAAGGATAAATAATTTAAAGTTTAAGTTAAATTGTAAGTTTTATTTATAAGCTCTTACTTTTCTTATTTAAGTCTTTCAGTGTGTTTTTGTTTGTTGTTTAGTTTTAATTTTAATTTAAGAGAGACTGTAAGTCTCTAATGAATGTTTAAGCTAAAAGTGTAATTAGTTTAGTTTAATCTTTAAGGGGAAAACTGTAAAGAGAATAGCTATTAATACTAAGCAATTAGTTTGGAAGTTACTAAGGAAAGTAAGTTACTAAGGAAAGTAAGTTACTAAGGACAGGAATAAAGTAAGGACAGAAATAAAGTAAGGACAGGTAACAAGTAAGGGTTGTAAAAAGGTCCAGAAAGACCTAAAAAAAGGGGAACCTAAAGAATAGAAACAATAAAATAAGACAGTAAAGGTAGTATCTAATTAATTTTAGTGTATTGTGTTTAGTGTTTTTGTGTTTTGTGTATACCTCTTAATCCTAGGTAGAGCATTATTATTATATGTTTTTGTTTTTGTGTACTTCTCAATTAAACACTGTTTTGTGTTTTGTGTTTTGTTATCTGTTTTTTTACTCTTGAAGTGGAACTTTTTTATTAGTAGCTTATCTCAATGTTTATTTGATTAGGTTAGTTGTTGTTAGTTTTATTTTAGGTTGCTAGGAATAGTTGGGCATTGGATATTCCTTAACCATAGAACAATATAGGGGGTTTTGTGTTAGTAAGTATAATTCTTAAAACAGTTACAGTTACAGTTAAACTTACAGTGATAGTTAAAGTTAAAGTTTAAGTTAAAGTTAAAAAAATTTAATTGTTTGTGTTTTTATATTAATAAGCTAATTCTTAGTAAGAACTATTTTATAGTTTAGCTATTTAAGTGTTTAGGGATTTTATAGTTTATTTATTTAAAATACTTTTTAGAAGATACTTTATAATTAGAGGGTTAAATAGTTTAAGAAATAAAAAACTTTCTATACTTAAGAAAAAATTATAATAATCCTAATCTTTCTGCAAGAAACAAGAGAAAACTAAAAGATAGTAAAAGAAACTTTAGTTAAAAGAAATTAAGTAACCAAATCTGACTATTCTTCTATTTAGGGAGAGTCTGTTACTGTTAGGAGAAAACAGTAAACTCCACTCATATAACTCTAAAAATAACTTTGAGTTTAGCTAATTATAAAGGAATAAAGGAATAAAGGAATAAAGGAATAAAGGAAGGGGGTTGTAGTTATTAGTTAATTTTTTTCTTGTTCTTTTGTGTTTTCATTAGTATTTACAAGGTAAGATCTTGAAGATTATGAGGTAGTTTGTGAGGAAGCTTAATTTAGAGGATTAGTCTGAGAAGGATTAGGAGTGGAAGTAGAATTGTGAGTTTGAGAGGAAGTTTGCGTATTAGGGTTATTGGAAGGAACATCTCTTTCGAAGACAAAGAAATCTTCAGTATCTAACGGTCCGTTACGGTCCTCAGTATCTTGCATTCTTAGAGATGAAACATCAGAATCCGCAGTCGTATACTGGTTTGTATAAACTTCGTAATTGTATGTGAAAATAACAGGTAACGAGGCCCGATAGGATAAGGGTAAGGTAGAATCAGTCTAAAAATCGGAGGAATCACCGTTGCCATTAATTGTAGGGGCTCCAGAACCCGAACCAGAACCATATCCAGAACCAGAACCAGAACCGTTATTATTACCAGAGCCTTCAGACTAATAGACCCACCATGCTCTAGTTTTACCTCCACCGATTGAAACACCGTTTAAAACACCGTTTGAAACAACGTTTGAACCACCGTTTGAAACACCGTTTGAACCACCGTTTGAAACACCGTTTGAACCTCCGTTTGAACCACCGTTTGAAACACCGTTTGAAACACCGTTTGAACCACTGTTTGAACCACTGTTGTCCTCAGTGTTTGTACCACTGTTGTCCCCAGTGGAATCCATAAAGCATAACCCTCTGTTATCCACATGGATTTCCCCACTGTATGTTGATAATAATTCAGAAGGCATATCAAACAGGTATACTCCCCCTAGGTAGTGATTACTTAAATTATTCAGAATTACAGGTAATAAATAAAAGAATTCACCGAAATGAATGAATACTCCCTTAAGATCTATAAAGTAAGGTAAACTAAAAAAGAAAATTGAACTCAGCAATACTAATATAAAATATAATCTGAATACTGATTGAACAACAGGGATCAGTTTAAGACTGAATAAAATTAGGGATATTTTAAGTTCAGACAATATATTAAAAATAAAAGAAGAAAGAGATGTGAAGCTTCCTTTTACAGTAATCGTATTTGGCGTTACTGCTAGTGCAGTACTAACTATAGGTGTAGCCTTATAGTTATTTTTTAGATCCGACTTCACAAACAAAGAAGAATATTTAGGTTGATCCTTCTTTTATTTTTTTACTTCTAAATCTAATAAAGTGTTTTCAACTAACCCGATTATAGGAATGAAAACTAAGAACCATGCAAAGTACAAGGCTGTAGCTGCTTGTCCTATTTCCACATAAGGATATTCAGGGTGTTGAGATCCAAGGAACATTAAGATAAGGAAGATTCCAATGAAAGCAAAGAAAGCTATTTTCATACCTGGTCTAAATTGGTTCCCTCTAATTCTAGATATATCAGTAATCGGTAATACTAATAAAATTAATAAAGAAGCAAACATAGCGATAACTCCTAATAATTTATTAGGGATAGATCTTAAGATTGCATAGAATGGTAATAAATACCATTCAGGAACGATTGAAGCAGGAGTAACCATAGGGTCAGCTGGTATATAGTTATCAGAATGACCAAGTAAGTTAGGATAAAAGAAAACAATAACAGATAAAGCTAAGAAGAAAGCAAATATCGTTACGAGATCTTTGAAGAGAAAATAAGGATGCATAGGGAATCTATCCGCATTAGCATTTACTCCATTAGGGTTTCCAGAACCGTGCACATGTAGCATTTTTTTATTCGCATTTTATATTTAATTTATATAACATACTAGGATGCATATATTTTTTCACTAATTCTATAACCATAGGCATTTGTTTTTTGTTAATATATAAAATATTTTGTAATTTTTTTCTATTAGCTATATGAATTTTTACTATTAGGCCAAATTTATTTTCCATTACTTCTACTAATAATTTTAGTTCTTCAATAGAAAAAGCATTAGTATGTAATTTTAAACCAGAACCTGAAAAACTACCATCATCCATAATTCAATAAGCTAAACTCACTGGTGTTATCAAGTCTGCTATATTTTTAGGAATAATTTTTTTACCTGTACTAGTATAAAATAATTCATATAATTCATTAAAACAAGGTAAAGCTAAAGTAGTAAAACTGAGACTATATCTCAGTTTTCCTTTTTGTTTATCATCTAGTTTAGTTCATTTAGGCGGAGTTAATACAAATTCTTGAAATATTGCATATAAATGTAATAAATAAGAAGCGTTTTTAGTCCCCTGTCTAAAGACTATTCTAGCATTTGCTTTATCAGAAAATCTTCTCATGTGAGCATCTCCTAGTATACTTCCAATTAAGACTTGTTTTAGAAAAGGGTCTAATTTAAAATTAGATCTTTCTAGCTTAGTAAATCTTTTTTTTAAGGCTATGCTACTAGAGTGAAAAAAGGTTTTTTAAATATAAATATGCTATTAAACACTATATCTTTCAATATAGATTGGACTATATCATTACCCTGAAGATTCTTATACAGAAATAAATTTAAATTGATTATTCGTTAATAAACTAGTATAGTTAACCAATTTGAAAAAAAGAGAGTATAGTATATTATAGTATAAAAGGGGTATCAAGCGTGTAGTCTCTAAGGAACCTACTTTTTTAATTTAAACCTATTTAATTTAAATATTTTTATTTGTAAACAAATTTTATTTGTGAATATTGAATATAGAATATTGAATAATTTTTAGGTGTAAACTTTTGTTTATTGTGTAAACGTAAATTTTTAGGTTTCCTGCTGATTGTCCATTGTATGATCTTTAAGATTGTTACTTTAATTTAAGTACTTAAAATTTTAGGAGATTCCAGCATTTTGCTTGATGCTGATTATATTATTCCTAATATAAAGGCCCTACATTTGAGCGATTAAGTGTGCAACTGCTAAAGCAGCTAATACAAAAGGTAATAAGTAATGTAAAGAGAAGAATCTATTAAGAGTGGCATTACTTACGGAAAATCCACCCCATATAAGTTCAACTAGGTCTTGTCCAAAAACAGGGATAGCAGATAACAAGTTAGTAATAACTGTTGCCAAGTTTTAAATTAAGCATTGTAGTGTTTATTTGAGTCACTAAGATCTATTTCTAATTGAGATCTTGTTTTCAATACTTAATCACGTTTTTTACTTTATATTTAGCTACTTTTTTTTTTACTTTGCTTCCTATTTTTATTATTCTTAATTGATTTTATCTTCTATTATCTTATATAAATATAAATACTATTATAAATATAAATATAAATATAAATACTATTATAAATATAAATATAATTTGAATATTCATTAATACTCGGGACTACCGTTCCAATTTAAGATTTAAAAAGATAGGGTTATCCGGGACAGAGTCTCTCTCTGCGGTTCCTCTATCAATGGCAATAATTTCGTATTTCTAGGAGAGATGGGGTACAGAACTATTACTTATAACTTAGAATTTATACCTTATAACTTATCACTTATAACTCTATGGGGTAGGACTTTAAATTAAAAACAGTTACTAGGAGCAAGGTGTTAGTAGTAATAAGGTTTAAGAAGAATAGTTAGGTATGATAGAGAGATTCCCACAATTCAAGAAATTAAATGAAATTACTGGTTTCTATTCGACACTACTATATAGATAAGGCTAAATAGGAGAGAAAAGGTAAGTGTAAGATAGTCATAATCATAAAAAATAACAAATAAGAAATAACAAATAAAAAATAAAAAGGATAAGAATAAAAAAAGTACAACAACGCGGAATTGTAAAGCTAATCTTTAACATTTCAGTAAAACCATATGACATACGATAATTTGCTCGTATGCTAAAACTCCGACTGTACATTAAGCATATAAATTTACGTAATAAAAGATATATACCCATCGATGTTCCAGTCTGTAGCGATCGTATCTCACTCCTTAATTAATTAAAATAATACAATTACTAATAAGGCAGAGATATAACCGACGGTCTTGATACAAAACAATATCTTTGACCTGTTTTCATCGATATTGCCAAATAACCAATATTTAATTTCATTCTTTTTGTTTGTTTTAATTAAATTGAAATTTTAAAATAAGATTGAATAAGGAAATGTAACTTATTTATTAATCTTAATTTGTTATTTGACTATACTAATTATAATTCTAATTTATATTTCATTGAAGGATGAACGTAAGGTAGTACGATTTCACGAAGTAAAGGCATAGATTCTTTCCAAATATAAATAATATATTGATTTTCTTTACCCGCTGATTGTACACTAGCTTTAAGTTTAAAATTATCATAAAGTACTTTAACTAGTAACAGACAATCAGAATAAGAAAAAGAATTAGTAGAAAATTTAAATCCAGAACTCACTTTACCTCCATCATCCATTATCCAAATGGCTAATGCCAAAGGAGTTAGAAAATCCCCAATATTAGAAGGTACTTTTTTGTGACCATTAATATACCAAAGTTCATGTACCCAGTTAAAGCTAGTATAGGTCCAGGTTCTAAATCTAAGAATCTTTCTTACAATACCTTTTTGTCCCAGTCTAGTGTTTATTAAAGGTATTTGTGTTGAGCAGTATCCTAATTCAGCTAAATAATTATGTAACCAAAGTAAATAAGAGGTATGTGAGCCTTCTTGGTAGAAATTAATTCGTGTTCCTTTATTTCTCTGTTCTGCATAACCATCTCCTAATAAACTTCCAAAGATTATAGAAAGTATATTTTTATTATGAGGACCTATTCGCTGCAGTGCTCGTATTTTTACTATTTGAGGGTTTTTAATTTGAATTTTGGAATTATTTATTTTACTAATATTATTAGAAGGCAATAAGTGAGAATAAGTGTTAATGTTACTATCTAGACATTCTTCATGTTTAATAGAAATATAATCATAGTATAAATAATTAGCATTTGGGGCTAATTCAGGCAAACCCCATAAAGACATTTGACCATAAGGTAAAACATACTAAACTTTCAATTTTAATTAAGAAAAAAGTATAACCCTTCATATTATTAAAATTATAATTATAATTAAATTTATAAAAATAAAAAAAAAAATAAAAAGAGATTACTTAACTAAAAATGATAGAATACCTTAAAATTCGAATATTCTATTAACTACGTGGTTAAAAGTTTCGACTGTGCATTAAGCATCATTTCAGACACCCATTAGTGACCCAGTCTGTCGCGATCATCTAGATAACCGACGATCTCTTATTTTTATTAAGTGATTAATTTGAAATAAGAAGAAATTAAATAAAATTAAACTAAATAAAAAATACTTTGATCGTTTGCACTAATATTGCCAAAGAAAATTAAAAATATAAAAAATATTAATAAAATTTAAATTTCTTCAATAATTCTGTCGAATTATTCCACTTTAATATCTATTTTCTTCTAGAAGTTACATAGATTTTTAAACTCGTGGGACTATGATAAAATAAGGGTAAATTTTTAAAATAAATTAAAAAAAGGTAATAATTTCTAATACTCTAATCTCCTCATAACACTAATAATCCTAATAATCCTAATAATACTAATTTTTGAATTTTAGTATCCATTGTCTTTTTAATATTTTTGTATCTGTTTTTAAACATCTATTTATGGTTTTTAAACTAGAGTTTAGACTTTTAGAGGCTTCTTTTAAACTAGGATATTCTCCATAAAGAGTTCCATTTAGATTATAAACTAATAAAGATTTAGACCTTTTTTTTAAATTTAATTTTCCTTTCTCACTATAATTATAAGGCTCTCTGTCTAGAGCTTTACTTCTCATTTTTTCAATAGTTTCAGTAGATAAAGTTTTATCTTTATTTAATTCTCCTATTCTTAATCTTCTTTCTAAGCTATATTTGGTACTCAGATTAATTCTAGTTATTTCTGTATGTTTATAACCAAAACTACTTCCTGCTTCAGTTAAAATATTATAGTTAGGTAATAAAGATTTTAAATAGAAATCTTCTAAATCTAATAATTGTTTATTATTCTCTTGAGTGACTATATCTGGAAATATTTCTAAGACTAAAAAAGAAAAATTAGATAAACCGTATTTTTTAATGGCTAATTTAACTATTTTACTACCTGTTAAATAGATTAAGTGTCTAGTAAATCTACTATACATTCTATTAGTAGAAGCGGAACCTATATAATAATCTAAAGTTATTTTATTTAGAATAAGATAAATGCCACTAATGTGTTTTATTTCTTTTGAGACTCTTTCTATTATTTCTTTGGAGTCTAAATTCTCATATTTATAGATTGGATTTAAATTTTTATCTTTAATAAAATTATCAACTATTTTAGGGTCATTAGCTAAATAATTATAACTTTTTGTAGATTTGAAAGATTTTAAAGATTTGAAAGATTTAAAAGAACTTAATATAACATTAGTAAGTCTGTATCTTAAAAAGGAATTATTAGAATAAAGAAAAAAAGGTGCTATAGAATTAAAGATTAAAAAATTATCCTTATTAAACCAATTTGGGCTATGTTCGTAACCCAGGAAAGCGATCTAGTTCTAATTTATTAATATAAAAGCTACCAATATTAATAATCTTGTACTCTTTCTATTTATTATTACCCCAGTGCTATACTTTGCACTCTTTATAATAAATTTCATTTAGAGCCTTGAGTAGTTATAATTCTTTGGGACCCATCCCATTTACTTTACTTTACTTTTAATAAACCGAATTTCTCTTATTCTTATATTTATATTCAGTTATATTTAGGTTATAATAAAAATTTTTGTTTCTTTTTATCGAGAATTAAGAAAGCAAGAAAGTTAGTGAGAAAGAAAAATTAAATAACTAAGAACTCCGACTGTACATTAAGCAGCATTGCAGCCACCCATTAGTGACCCAGTCTGTAGCGATTGTTGTTATCAACCGACGGTCTTAAAATTGGTAGTATTTCTTTAACCGTTTTCACTAATATAGCCAGAATTAGTCTATTTTATAAAATATTAGACTAAACCCAACACCCCTGTAAAGGTGTTTCGACATTTCTATACCAAAACTCCCCATAGACAGGTTAATGTTTTGCCCTAATGTCGAGACTTTGAAAATACCCAATTAAATACCTAATTTATACTTCATGGTTTCTATGATATAAGGTTCTAGAATTTTACGTAATATAGGCAGAGATTCTTTTCAAATAGATATTCTCCATTGATTAGGTTTTCCAGATTTTATAACCGAAGTTTTAAAATTATATTTTTTATTTAGTATACTAGCTAAAAATATACACTCCTCATAAGTAAAACTATTAGTTGCTAGGAAAATACCTTGACCTTTCTGATAAGAGCCATCTTGCATTATCCAATTAGCTAACCCTAGCGGTGTTAAATAATCACCTATAAAAAAAGGTACTTTTTTAATGGTTTTACCTTTTACATTTATATAAAAAGAATCATATATCCAAGTTAAACTAGAAAATGTAAATAAGCTTAATTTATAATTAAATCGGTTTTCAATTTTAGAAAGCTCCTCGGTTTCCTTACTTAAGGGTAACCCTTTTAAAGCGAATGGAGATTTAACTATTAAAGTAGGAACAGGTCGAGAACAATACCCTAAATTATAAAAAAGTAAACTTAAATAATGAATATAGGCAGTATTACTTATACTTTGCTCTATGTTAAATCTGACACTATTTAAAGATTTACCTGGTATTTTATCTGCCCAAAAATCTCCTAAAAGACCTGAAATAATAATATCTAATATTTCTTTATTGTGTGGTCCTATTCTATTAATAGCTTTAGTTCTAGCTTTATTTATAGGTAAAACAGCAGAAGTTAGATCCGAAAAAGAAACCTTACTGTTAATTGTATTAGTTTCAACAGCAAGAGTTAGATCCTTAAAAGAAACCTTACTGTTAATTGTATTTAAATCGTAATATTCCCAATTTGGCCACAACTTAGCCATCATTAAAACTAAGATGATAACTCCTATAGACCATACTAATACTCTAGGAGATTGATATGAACCATAGTATAAACCTCTAGCAACGTGAGCATAAACGAAGATGAAAAAGAAAGATGCCGTGTTTGCGTGCACGTATCTAATTATCCATCCGTTATTAACATCTCTCATTATATGTTCTACACTATTGAAAGCCATTTCAACATTAGGGCAGTAATGCATTGCTAAAAAGGCTCCTGTTAAGATTTGAATAATTAAACAAGTTGCTAGTAAAGAACCGAAGTTCCATAAATAAGTAATATTTGCAGGTTGAGGAGAATCAACTACATAAGAATTCACTAATCTCAATAATACGTGTTGTTTTAAAAGTCTCATTTTTTAATTTTTAAATTTTGTAAGTTTTGTTTTTCTTAAAAAAGAATTTTTAGTTTGTCTTACTGCTATTTAATTATACTTGTTTTATTTGTAGTTTTTATTTGTTGCTTTTTAACTTTTCACTTTTGTTCTTAAGGTAATCTTTTACACATTTTTACTTTTCGCTCTTCAATCTTCTACTAGGGGATAAGGTATAGGTGTAGGAGTTGGTGTTGGTAATTGGTATTTGGTATTTGGTATTTGGTAATTGGTATTTGGTAATTGGTATTTGGTATTTGGTATTGGATTAATATAAATTGAGGGTGTAAGCGTTTTGTGTTTATGTGTTTAAGTGTTTAGAGGTTTAGGTGTTTATGTGTTTAGAGGTTTAGGTGTTTATGTGTTTATATGTTTGTTTCTATTTTTATTTTTAGGAAATTTAGATTTAAAGTATTTTATTAGATTTATTAGAATTATTAGATTTATCCGATTTTTATATCTAGTTTCTTAACACAACACTCTTCTGTGGTGGATGGTAGATTCTTTTATTTTGTATGTTTAATTAAGAGCTCTTTCATTCATCCATTTCCTTCTACTTTCATTGTTAGTGTAAGTGTAAGTTTTATTGTAACTATGTATATTAGGCTAGGGGAGAGAGGCTTATAATTAGGTGTATGTTTATGTTTATTGTGTTTGAGTTTGTGTAAGTGTAAGTGTAAGTGTAAGTGAAAGTGACAGTGTAAGTGTAAGTTTCACTTTAAGTGTAAGTTAAATAAATAAAAAACTAGGTAAATAAAAAAAGTAATACGCAAGTCTTTTTATAGACTCAGATAGAAGATCTGGTTTGGTTCTTAAACACTGAAGGTTTAAGTTATAGTTAATGTTAGATTTAAGTTGTAAATTAAAGTTGTTATTATTTTAATTTGAAGTTTTTTCCTTTTTCTGGGGGGTTCCTTGTTCTAGAGATTAACTCATCTGGTTTGGTTTTTAGGATAGAGAAGATTTGGTTAAAGTTAAAGGAAGGGACTATAAGAGATTTTCTATATAAATATAAATATAAAGATAAATATAAATATAAAGATAAATATAAATATAAATATAAATACTCTTAAAAGTTTCAGTTTGTTTGTTAGAGCGATCATTTTTTTGTTAGACTGTAAATGAAAATGAGAATTTAAAATGAGATATAGATTGAGACTTAAGGTAGAGATAAGAGGATGAGGTTGAGGATGAGGTTTTAGATAGAGTTTGAGATTTTTTTTTATGACAGAGATTGAGGTTTATGATTGTTATTGTGATTATTATTATTGTGTATTTGTGTGGTTTTAATGTATTTACTGTTACTTTTAGTATTACTCTTACTCTAACGTATTACGTCTTACTCTTACTTTTACGTATTACTCTACTCTTACTATTACTCTTAACTTTATTTATAGTAAACCTATCTTGTTAATGGATAGTCATAAATTGTTACTGTTAGTTTTAGTATTACTTATAGTATTAATAATTTAGTCTTATGTAGGTTTTTTTTATTCTCAATAATTAAGGGTTTCTAGGGAAGAAATGTTTTAGTGATTGTGTGTTTAGTTTTGTTTTGTTTTATTAATAGTGTGTAATTGAGAAGTATTATTATTTTAGTTAGATTTTTCAGTTTGTTTGTGTTTTATGTTTTATTTTTTTGTTTTTAAATAGGTAATTAATTGGTAATTTATAATTATTCTTATAGTGATATGTTTTTTGTGTGATTAGTGGTTAGTAGTTTGTAAAAAAGTTTCTTTTAAACATTTAAGAATAAAAAAAGAAATGTTTCCGTGTCTTACTTTTAGTTTGTGTTGGGACCAAGGGGTAGTGGGTTTTAAATTTATTTTAAATTATTATTAGTTTAGTTATAGTTGAAGGTTTACTGTTACTTTGTCTTTTAGTGTTAGTTTTACTGTTAGTTATAGTGTTACTTTTAGTGTTTATTTTACTTTTTCTTTTACTCTTAGTGTTAGTGTTTACTGTTTAATTTTTAATGTTTAATGTTTAATGTTTACTGTTTAATTTTTACTTTTTAATTTTTACTTTTTTTTTTTGTTCTTTATTTTTCTGGGGCCTCTGGTGATAGAACTTATTTATTGTTTTGTTAGGACATAGCTATACGGAAAAAAGAACTATTAAGGATATCTATCTTTCTGGGGTATTTCTATCCGGTAATCTGTAGTAATTAAGGGTGCCTATCTGTAGGGGGTTTCTATAAAGAGAGGGATAGATAAGTAAGGCAATGATTAGGAGAGGAAGGTAATAGTAGAAAAGAGGTATTTTTTTTTTAAGTGGAATGTATATGCGATGTTCGGAGAGAAAGGTTATTGTTTTAGTTATTGTTTTTGTTTTTGTTGTTCTTTTAGTTATTGATTTTTTTGTTATTCTTCCTCTTTTAGGTGAAGGTTCTGTTTGTACTAAAGGGATGTTACCGCTCTCTACAAACTTATATTTATTAGAGGTTGACGGTAGGGCTGAAAGGGTGTACTAAAGTACTTAGATAAATCCTTATGGTTAGGGTTAGTTTTAGATTTATAATGGGGATTTAAATTAGTTTTAGTATTATTAATAATTTGAGTTAGAATTTTATGTTTTTTGTTTGTTTTTTGTTTGTTTTTTGTTTTTTGTTTTTTGTTTTTTGTTTTTTGTTTTTTGTTTTGTTTGAGAGATTGTGGACGTGTTCTTAAAGAGTTTATTTTTAAAAAAGAAAAAGGTTATTTGATTTTTTATTATTTGATTAGAATTTTTTTGTTTTTTGATCACCTTTCCACTAGAACGAAGAAAAAGCGTTTAATATTCAATTACAATAAGGGGGAGGTGTAGGGGGGGGGAGGATGGAGTGTGGGAGTGTGATGGAGGTTGTATAGGTTAAAGGGGGTTTTCTTTTAATTTATTTAATTTGATTAGATTTTAGCTTATTAGATTTTAGATTATTTTATTTTATTTTAGATTATTAATAAGGGGCGATATCGAAAGCAATTAGTAAACTAGGAACTAAAATAATAAAAGCAACAGCAACAGGCAATAGATTTAACCAACAAAGGTCAATAAGTTGATCATATCTTAATCGAGGTAAGGTTGCTCTGAATAATACAAATAGGAAACAGAATAAACAAGTTTTAATTCCTAATATAATAGCTTGAAGATTAATAATAGAATCATTTACAAAGATTTCCGGTAAGTGGTAACCACCTAAGAAGAAGATAGCAGAGATAGCACTAAATAAAACAATAGAACTATATTCACCTAAGAAGAAGAAAACAAAAGGTACAGAAGAGTGTTCAGTAAAAAAACCGGCAACTAATTCAGATTCAGCTTCTTGAAGATCGAAAGGAGTTCTAGAAGTTTCAGCAAGTATAGCTATAAAATAAAAGATAAATACAGGTAATAATGGGAAAATAAACCAAATTGCTTGTTGAGACTCAATAATTTTAGAAAAATTTAAAGAACCAGCTAATAATATAATAATTAAAATAGCAGAACTTAAAATTAATTCATAAGAGATCATAGCAGCAGTAGATCTAAGAGAACCTAAAAAGGCATATTTAGAATTAGCAGACCATCCTGCTAATAAGATCCCATAAACTCCTAAAGAGGATAAGGCTAAACTATATAAAATACCCAGAGATAAATCAGAGATAGCTAATCCTTCTCCAAATGGGATCACTCCCCATCCTAATAAACTAAATACTAGGGTTGAAACAGGTGCTAAATAAAATAAGACTTTATTAGCTTGAGAAGGAATAACAGTTTCCTTTAAGATTAATTTTAAAGCATCTGCAAAAGGTTGCAGAATTCCATAATATCCGACAGTATTAGGTCCTACTCTTCTTTGATGAGCAGCTAATTGTTTTCTTTCTATTATAGTCATAAAAGCTACTGCTAATAATACAGGTAGAATTACACATAATACATCAATTAAATTTAAACCCACGCTAAGTAGAGAAAAAAAAAAGTTATTAGAATTCATTGAAAAAAGTTTTTGTAAAATATATTATTTTTTTAGTTATAAAAAAATATTTTTGTAGATATTGCTAGCTCCGAGTGTTAGGATTGAGAATTTTAGCTTTTCTTAGTGTTAGACTTAGAAAAAAAAAAATTTTTTTTTTGCTTTGCTGTGCAAAGCTTTGCTTTGCTCTGATGTGCTGTGCTGTGCTGTGCTTTGCTTTGCTTTGCTTTTTTTTTTATTTTTTTAATTTGAAATTTTGTCACTTAATGCTCTTTCATGGCCTGTATCTCCGTTTATTTTTTATTCTATTTCTAGTTGTAAGAAGCAGAGATCTTATAGAGGTGGCCTTAAGATAGAAAATTTTAATATAGTAGGTAGTCCTTACTATTCGAGTTTCGCTTTCTTCTATGTAAAACAAGGGTAATGAGGTTCTTGTAGATACAGATAAAGATACAGATAAAGATACAGATACAGATAAATATAAAGATATCTGTTAGTAGGTAGATAGTTTTTAGGTAGAGAGGGAGGTTTTTTATTTGATTTTCTGTTATTTGATTTTATTTTATTTGATTTTATTTTATTTTTTGTTATAGTATAGTGTAGAGAGACATTTTAGTAATTAAGGGTATAACCTTTATTTAGTTTCAGTTATTGTGGCTGTTTATTATTAGTTCTAATTTATTCAGTTAAATTGCTTTTGTTTATTTGAAGTTTTTTTAGTTAAAGGTTAGTTAGTCTTTTAATTTTTATATTTTAGTACTTTGTAGGTTTTCCTCCCCTTTATTTAGTTTCTATTTTAGAGATTATTTATATTTTTCTATTTTTATATTTCCAGATTTTAAACGTCCAAGTTACATCTATACTTAAATAGAAGGAAAGGATAAGGTAAGAAAGGAAAGGGTAAGCTAAAAGAGTTTTTATAAGGTTGGGGGAGGGGTGGGAGTAAAGAAAAGAGAGTAATAAAATGTAGGCTTTTGTTGTGACTGTAAAAATGGAAAGGGTAAAGAAAAGAGAGTAAAAATTGTAGGCTTTTGTTGTGACTGTTTAAATGGGGTGGGGTGTGTAGGGTTATTATTTAGTTTGTTTATTGTGGTTTTTGTTTGTTTGTTTGTAAAACTAGGAGTTTGGTTTGGTTTTGTGTGGTCTTTCTGTTGTTCTGTATTTAAGGTGAAATACTTATTTGACGTTAACTAAGCTTTGGTGTTTAGATCTTAATTTAAGAAGGTTATTTAAACACAAATTTTAAATTATATCTTTTGTTTATTTTATTTTCTGTTATATTATTTGATATTATTTTATTTTCTGTTATATTATTTGATATTATTTTCTGTTATATTATTTGATATTTTTTTATTTTCTGTTATTTGATTTTATTTTTTGTGTAGGCTATTTATATATCAAGAAGAATTAAAGGTTTCGACAGTAAGAGAGTTTTACTTTTAATTAACTCGTATCTGTTAGCTCTTTAGGTAGGGGGGGTCGGGTCGTTTGCTGCGTTCATTCTTAGTAATAAGTAATAGATTTTTTGTTTCTTATCCTTTCATTTTTGGTATTTTTATTTCCTATTCTTAGGGGGAGCAAGGGTTAATTGTTTTTTTTATAAATTTTTGTTTGTTTGGTTTTATTTTGGTATTCTTTGGTTTTATTTTGGTATTCTTTGGTTTTATTTTGGTAAGAGAGGTAGGGGGTTGTTAGGGTTAAATTAAATTATTAAGTATAAAGAGAGTGGGTGAGAGGGGGGGTTTGTTTTTTTGTTAGGCTAAAAATGAGTAACAGAACAGAGACAAAAAGAACCTATTTATAAGCTAGAGGAATTAATACTATAGAAATGATTTTTAATTAAATTCTAAACTTACTTTTAACAGTAACAGTAAGATTAAAATTAAAAACTCATCTAAGTAATTCATCTAAGGCTAATAGAAAAAAAATTAAAGATAGAAGCTAATAAATTAAAAGTTGGCTAGTGGGCTGTTTGTACTGGAAGTGGGGTGAAGGTGAGGGTGTTGTAGGAGAGGAAGGAAGGCTAGGGGGGGAGGTGGTCTTAGTCCAGGGTTTAATCTTTTTATATATTTGTTTATAGGTAAAATTTAGTAGGGTGGGGCTGAGAGGTGTAAAGGTGTGTGTGTGGTGTTAAGGTAGTGTGAATAAGGCTAATAATAAAAAGGGGGGGGATAGTTTTTTTTTTTTTGAGGTGTGGTAAAACTCAAATTACATTAATTTTTGTCCTGTAGAGATCGTAATAGTAAAGCTTCCCATTTTATTTTTATTAGTTATTTTAGCTACATCTAAGAAGTTCACTTTTCCCTGTGCAGATATACCTTTAGTATGAGATTTTACAGTTACTTTAGGTATAATTGGTTGACCTGGTAATCTTCCCGCAACTTTAATATTTAAACCTGTTAATACAGCGATCTTTTTATTTTTCACTTTAGCTAAATTATAAGGGTCCAATTGAACGAGTTTCGTATTATCATAGATATTTTCAATAAATTCGAAGTAGCTTCTTTTTTTATTTAAAAGTATGTTAAGTGTAGAAGCAAGGATATTGCTATCCAAGTTAGGTTTATATAATCTAGTTAATTCAAATTCAACAGTTTTATTGAATAATTTACTTAAGTATTTAGTTAAAGTACTAAATTTCTTTGGGAAACTTTGAGCTATATTAACTTTACTTAATAACGTCAAATTTTTAAAAAAGAATTTACTTTTTTTATATTTTTTATTATTTTTTAGTTCTGCTAAAAAGAATTGATTATTAAATTTCTTATTAAGTGATTTAGGTTTTATTTGCATTTGAGTTTTAAATATAATATTAAATCTATTTAAAATTTTCTTTTTAATTTTATTATGATTATAGAAATTAAATTTATTCAATTCGTGTTTATTAATAAGGTTTATAGTATTAAGATTTTTACCCCATTCTAAGTAAAGGTATTTGAAGTAATTACTATTAACAATTAATTTTTCAGTAAACATTTTGTATAAGGTAGATTTTTTAACTTCTCCTAAATCAGGTAAGCAGATGAAATAGAACAATTTAATAGTGATTTTTTCAGGAGTAATAACAAATGTAGGTTTACTAATTAAGCAGTAAATAGATTTAAAGAAAGCGTTTAATAGTTTATTAATATTTTTAAACATTCTATCCGATAGGTAATTTCCATCGTTACTATATTTATTAAAGTTATAAGATATAAATTGGTAATATTTATATTTAATATTTTGTTTTTTAGATTTAGGTAAAAGAGTTTTATCATTAATAGGTGTTAAAATATTAAGGTATAATTGACTAAGGTTATTAAGGTATTTAGAGTTTTCTCTATTATAGCTATTATTAAATTTAGTTATAAGACTTTTAGAGGCTTCACTATTTAATCTTACTGTGTTCTCTTTATTAGCTACTTTATCTAATTTCTGAGCTTTTAATAGATCAGTAATCATTTGTTTCTTACTTTCAATTTTAAAGTTTAAGGCTTTAAGTAAAAAGATTTCATTAGCAATAATTTTTCTTTGGAAATAAATATTATTCAAGTAGTTTTTAAATATAAAAGGTACAAATTTATTATTAACTTGTGTTTTAATTAAATTTTCTAATTTAGAGTAAATAAGATTGAATTGATTAAAGTTAAATTTATTAGAGTAATCTAGGCAATAATTAAAGTAATGAAAGAATACTTGGTTACTAAAGCTAATTTTAATAGGGTTATTATTTAAGATAATTTTATTGTTAATAAAAGAGCTATTAAAAATAGGTAGTTTGTTAGAATGTTTAATAGTTTTAAAATCTAGGTTATTATTCGCCTTAAAGTATTTATTATTAATATTAAGAAGATTAAGGGAAATAGGGTTAATCTTATAGTTATTAAGGTTCAAGTTCAGGTTTTTACCTTTAAAAAATAAAAAATCATCCTCTAATCTATTCAGAGATGCTAAGTTATGGAATTTATAATTTTTTCTTTTTATTTTTGTAAGTATGAATTTTTGACTACTTTTTCTAATATTGTAAGTTAATTTATTATAAATAATTTTAGTTTCTTGTTTATTTTTAAGGAAATTTTGTGTTAGTTTGAATTTTTTTACTTTTCTTAAGAAGTCTTTCCAGCTTTCGTTTCTTTTTTTTTTTAAATCTGACTTTTTTCTAATATTATATGACAATAACAGTTTTATTAGGCTATTTCTAATAAGTAAATTTCTTATTTTTCTTTTTGATTTATGTAATCTTAAGATTTGAGAGAATTTTATAGCAGACTGTTTTTTGGCTTTTAATAGTTTTGATAGTTTTATTAGTTGCAGTTTCAGTTTAATAAGAGATATTTTTAAATTAGAGTAATTAAATTTAGAAAGGTTCTGAACTTTATAGTTATTAAGTATATTGAAGTAAATATTAGAGTTATTATTATTATTATTAATATTCTTAATATTTTTAAAAAATGAAAGATTAAAATTCAAATTAGGTTTAATATTAATTTTATCAGACCGTGATTTAAGGAAAAACATATTTTTAATTTCTTGTCCTAACTTTTTTTTTTCAAGTTTTTTTCTTTTTATAATTTTCGACGCCTTTATTTTTGTTTTTAGCTTTAATCCTTTTCGCCAGAGTACTAGTCTGTTTATTCTTGACTGTAATAATTGTAACTGTGTCATTTTAAATTTAAATAGTTTTGCTTTTAAGACTTTGCTGATTAATTTTTTTTTTTTAAAAAAATACTTACTGTTTGTATAGTCGGGGTCTTTTTCAATTAAATTATAAATACTAATGTAATCTCTAATTAATTTAATCAGAAGTTCTCTCAATTTAATTATAGTTAAAGAATTAGTTCTTTTTAAAGATTTAATTAATCTAAATATTTTTTTCATTTCTTGTTTCTTTCCATACTTTTTTTTATTTCCGACTAGGGTTTTGAAAATTAATCTCAGTTGTTTTCCTGATCTTTGTAATTTGAATATTCTAATATATACTGTTTTTATCATTTCTCTATAGTAATTGCTATTAATTTTATTTTTATAACTTAATATAGATAGATTTATAAATTTAGTATTAATAAATTTAAGTATTTTAGAAATATTAGCTAATTTATATAATTTAACTAATTTAATAGTTTTAAATAGATCCTTTTTATTTACGAAGATGATTTTGTTATTAATAAAGTTTTCTGTTGTTAAAGGGTTTATATTTATTCTATTTGTAATCTTTAGGGTAGAGTAAGGATTACTTTTATTAACAATTAATTTAAATTTATTATATTTTAGTTTAGTGTTTTTATACAGTTTTTTATTAGAAATAAGGTTAAATAATTCAGATGAAGTTTTAAGGTTTAAATCAACAGATTCGTTGTTAATAGTGTCCTGTGTTAGGCTCCAAATTCCTAATGGTTTAAAACTAAAAAAAGGTAGTTTCTGTATGCTTTTTTTATTAAAATTATACAAATTCTCCCCTAAATAAAGGTTAAGTATAGAAGGATTTGTACTTTGGTTATTATCAATAGAAATAAAGTTAGTTTTAGGGTAAGCAAATTTAATTTTATTAGAAAGTTTTAATAAATTGTATTTATTTTCAAGGTAATGGTAATTAAGGTCATAGAAGGATTTATAAGAATTTTTAAATTTATTAATAGTGATAGTAGGTAATAGGTTTTCAATTTTAATAGGGCTTTCTAACCAATTAATAATAGGTTTCCAATTAGAAATAGGTGTTTTATAACCATTAAAATAGGTAATTTTATTTTTCAAATTATCAGGCAGGGTTAAGGAATCTTTAATTAAAAGTTTAGTTTTAGTATTGTTTTTATAAATAGGGTTAATCTTTGTAATCAAATTAAAACTAAATAAAGGTCTATTATGCTCATAGGCTGTTTGTTTTACTAGTGAGAGAAATTTGTGTTTAGGTAAGTATTTTACTATTTGTTTTCTACTCTGTTTTAGATATAATAGGTAAAGTTTTTGTAGGTGTTGTGATCTATTTATTTTTGCTATCAATTTTTGTTTTTTAAGAATTCTTAGAGGAGTTCCACTGTTAACTGTAACTTCTGTGTTATTTTTTAAGTCTACTGCTGCTTTTTTAAGGAGAGGATTATATCTTGTTAAGAAATTAATTGTTTTTAAACTTAGTCTTTTATCTTCAAATTTCAATTTTAGACTTTTGGCTTTTCCAAATTCGAATCTTTTGGTTCTTTTTAATTCTTTTGAGGCTCTTAATAAATTACCTCTTCTGCTTACCTTACTTTCTAACATATATCTTTTTATTAGACTGCTTAAACTATTTTGTTTTACTTCTATTTCTTTTAGGCTTCTTATATATTTTAATTTAGTTACTCTATTAGTTAATTTAGAGCTATTTTTTTTTACTGTTTGTTTATTTAGGGAGTAGATACCCACTTTATTTAATTTAGAGACTAAATGTATTAATTGGGGGGTGATACTACTTAAAGAAGTATTTGTTTTAGTATTAGTTTTAATATTTGTATGAATATTAAGGTTAATATCAGTATTATTATTATTTAAAATTTTATTGAACATAGGTAAAAGTAGTTTTCTTAAATGTGGACATTTAATGGTTTGGAATTGATCTTTGGAGGTTTAAGGATTTTAGTTACTTATTTGCGTTTTGTGTGCGATTCCGTTTTCGCTTACGTTTACATTTACGTTTACATTTACGTGTACGTTTACGGTGACATTTACGTTTACGGTTACATTTACGTTTACGGTGACATTTACGTTTAGTTTTCTTATCGTCTTAGAAACAGATACAGATTCAGAGATAGAGAAAGATACAGATACAGAAACAAATAAAGAAACATATAAATAAAAAGAAAGTGGGAGATACTAAGTATTAAGTTAAAGATTGAGTGTTTAGGAATTAGGTGTGACTGTTTAATACTGAGGACTAGAAGGGGTGATGTGATGAGTGAGGACTATTTTTAATTATAATTAGATTTAGTGTAAGTGTTAGTGTTACTCTTACTCTTACTCTTACTCTTACTTTTAGTGTTACTGTTAGTGTTAGAATTAGATTTAGAATTAGATTTAGAATTAGATTTAGAATTAGAATTAGATTTTGATTTTGATTTAGTGTTTAAAGGTATCTGGGGTACTGTTATTCTACAGGGGGACTTCTAAGTATAAGTATAAGTATAAGTATAAGTATAAGTATAAGTATAAGTATGGCCTGTCTCTAAGGGTAATCATTTCTACTACTTGGGGAGTTGAGTTATCTGACAGGAATTAGAAGAAAGATATCTTTTATTAGGAAAGTAATGGAGTTATTGGATAGGTATGTATAAGTAGAAAGATAGTTTAATGAGGAAAGATAAATTTTAAAGGATAGAAAGGAATGGTTAAAAATGTAAAAGGAGTTAGGGGAAAGTTTCTTTAGAAAATTAAATTAAATTCTATTATATTCTATTATAATCTCTTATATTCTCTTATATTATATCCTATTATATTAGATTATATTAGATTATATTTTATTAGATTAGATTATTTTATATTCTATTGTATAAGGTTAGATTCTATATATTTAGATTATATTAAATAAAATTCTATTATATTAAATTCTATTATATTCTATTTTATTCTATTCTATAATATTATGTTATATTATATTATATTAAATTAAAAAAATTAAATTAAATTAAATTATATTATATTATATTATAAATAGGACCATGGTTTCTAGTATCTAGGTAAAAGAGAATTGGGATTAAGAACTTGGGGATTGGAACTTTGGATCAAGGAACTTGGTTTCTTGGTTTCTTGGTTTCTTGGTTTCTTGGTTCTAGCTATTTTGATCTTGGATCTTGGATTTTTTATTTTGTCTCTTGGTTCTTGGTTCTTGGTTCTTGTATCTTGTATCTTGTATCTTGTATCTTGTATCTTGTATCTTGTATTTTCACTTTTGTCTTTTATCTTTTGTCTTTTGTCTTTTTATTTTTATTAAAACCTTAAACCTGTTAATTCCCTCTATTAGTCTTTTATTAGTTTTTAATTGTATATATTTAAATATTTATATTTTTCTCTATTTCTCTTATTAGACTTTTAGGGTTTTAAATATAAGATATTTTTAGAGATTTATATATTGATATTTGATTTTTTTAATCTTTTGTATTCTTTTTTTTTAAGTTTGTATTGGAATAAGTATTGGAATAAGTATTGGTATTGGTATTGGTATTGGTATTATATGGATAGTTTTATTTTCTTTTTTGTTTTAATTTAGGCTTTGTGGTAGGAATTGAATTGAATTGATTTGAATGGAATTTTATTGAATTGAATTGAATAGAATTGAATTTTATTTCCGGTTTGAGAGAAAGGTTTTTCTTTCAATTTTTTTTCACTATTTACTTTTCAATTCTGAATTATGAATTCTGAATTCTTAATTCTTCATTCTTCCTTATTCAATATTCAATATTCAATATTCATTATTCATTATTTCTTATTCCTTATTCAATATTCAATATTCATTATTAATTATTAATTATTAATTATTAATTATTAATTATTTTGCGGCTCCTGTCTTATTAAGGTTTACCTTTATATCTGGGGTTAGTAGTATTTTATTTTCTTGTACTTTCCGGTATACAGACCTTTCCCTACTTTGGATAGTGAGGGGCATCTATGGGAGAAATCAATCCTCTTTTTCTAGAATAGGGAGGTAGAGCTAGGAAAGAGTTGTAACTTAAAAATGGTCATAGAGATAAGGAAGGAGAAAATAGAGTACGAATATAAATACAAATAAATAAGAAAAAGGAAAAAGAAATATAAAGTTTAATAAGTTTAGGAAAACTAACACTAAACCTAAAAGTAAAACTAACTCTAAAACTAAACTATAACTAAAAGAATGTCAATATCTACGATAAGCGCCTAACTTCTCCTTCTAAACCAGGTAGTTACTTAAGTTTAAGGAGAGAAAGCCCTGAGTCAATAGTTAGTTAAAACTAATTTATATCAACTCCCTTTACAATTAAATTTTAATTTTACATTTAGAGTATTAATTACCTAAGTTAGTTAAAAGAAATTAAAAAGAATTAAATTAGCAAACCTAATAAGTATTATTTACTAATAGCCTTAATAGAGGACAGATTATTAAAAAAGGTATACATACGTTCCGTTTTAGGTTTTTAGCTCCCGACAATGATAATATTATAAATTATTAGATATTATTAGATATTATTAGATATTATTTGATATTATTTGATATTATTTGATATTATTTGATATTATTTGATTTTATTTGATTTGATTTTCTGTTATTTGATTTTATTTTTATTCTTTTTTTTTATTTAAAGGGTATACCTATCCGGGAAACCTCACTATTACTGGTATTTATAGGTAAGATTGGTTTCGCAGGGAAAGGCAGGAACTTTATATTAGGTAATCAAGAGTCACATGTGGTCTATCTTTATGGAGGCCTTTCTATTCGATTATGTCTAAAGGGATTACTAGAAAGAGAACTATTAGTAGGAAAGAAAGAGAGTTATCAGAAGGAAAGGCTATTTTGTTTTTGTTTTGTTTTTGTTTTTAAATTAAAGAATAATTGTAGTAGCCCTTTTTAAATAGATTAAGATTAAGATTAAGATTAAAATTAAAATTAAGATTAAGATTAAGATTAAGATTAAGATTATGATTATGACCTTTTCTATCACTTTTATAATCTAAGGTTTCTAGTAGAGATAGGTTATGATTAAGTTTATTGTTATTGGGACTTTAATATTCGGGTGACCTTTATCTAGGAGAGAAAGAGATTTTTGTATAGAAAGGATTTGTATTATTAACAGAAAATAAAAGAACAGAACAGAAAAGAAAAATGCTTAGTGTACCTATAGATCCGTCTTTCGTAAATAAAATAAAATAAACTAAACTCTCAGGCGTTCGTCTAAGTTCTAGTGTTCAAGTAAGAAAATAAGAAAAAAATAAAATAATTTTATTAGCTTTAGCCTATTTATAGATCCTAGAAGGATTCGAACCTTCGTAAAGGGCATTAACAGAGCCCCGCCTAAACCTCTCAACCATAGGACCTTTGTTACTGTATCACTGTATCACTGTATCACTGTATCACTTTGTAAATTTATAAATTTGTAACTTTATAACTGTTTAACTGTTTATCTAACTTGTAAATTTATCACTTTCTAACTTGTAACTTTTCAGTTTTTAATTTTGTCCCTTTATTACTTTTCACTTCTTACTTTTCACTTGTTTATTTTCAGTTTGAACTTTTCACTGTTTACTGTTTAATGTTTAATGTTTACTTTTAACTTGTAACTTTTCAGTTATCAGTTCTAACTTTAATTTGTAATTTTAAGTTTCTCGCAATTGTTCAACATTCTCCCTAACAGCAATTATTAATTAGATTAAATTAGATTAAATTAGATAAAATTAAATTAGATAAAATTAGTTAAAATTAGAGAAGATTAGATAAAATTATATAAAATTAGATAAAATAAAATTAAAAATTTTTTAAATAAATTTAAATTGTGGGAGAATTTTAATTGTAACTTCATTTGTAATTTTAAATGTAATTGTATTTCAGTTTAGAAAAACAAATGTTTATATATTTTAATAGTTTAATAGTTTAATAGTTTAATAGTTCACTCTCCAGGGATTTTGATTTTTGATTTTTGATTTTTGATTTTTGATTTTTTAGGACTGGTGGTTATCGTAGATAAAGTCATCTAAAACCATTTACTAACTACCCTTCAGAGAAATTGTAATTCTTTCAGAGAAATAAATTATCCTTTTTTCTCTCCTTTTATATCCTGGTAGGATAGACTGAGAAAGTCTAGTAGAATTTATTAAGAGAGGTTTCTAACAAACAAAACCTTTCTCTCATCCTTTATCTCCTTCTAAAAAAGTTTTCAGGTTATTGAGATTAGGTTATTTGAAAGGAGGGTAGAGTTATGGAGGGGAGGGCAGTGTGGACTTGGGTTTTTTTAAGAGGTTTAATCTCTTCTTTTAGAATTAAATAGTAATAGAAATAGGCATAGACATAGAAATAGACATAGACATATTTATATAAATAGAAGGGGGAGAGGAGGGGGGTGTGGGTGTGAGTGAGATAAAATAAAATTTTTTTATAGAACATTCCTAACTTGGATCTTGGTAAGGTAAACCAGGGATCGGGCTTATGTTGTTAGTATTAAGATAGTTTTTAGTAGGATAGTGAAGTAATGGTAGGAGATAGAGGCTTCCAACTCAAAGAACTGTTTATTTCTATTACGTCTTACTGTAACGTCTTACTTATACGTCTGACTTTTACGTAATTCTTTTACTATTTCGTATAACTGATACTTTTACTAAAACTATTATTATTGCTATTAGGTCTTACGTCTTACGTATTACTATTAAGAGAGGGGTCCTGGGACTCTTTTGTTTTCTGTGGTTTGTTTTTTTTTGTTTGTTGTTAAAATAGCGTAGAAGTTGTTTCTACTAAAAAAGAAATGTTTATATTAAAAGGGGTTTATCTATTAATATTAATCAATATATTTATATTTAATTTATATTTATATTTATATTTATTTATATAAAATAATGAAATTTTACATCTTAAAGGACTCGAACCTTTACTACCTTGTTTCGAAGACAAGAGCTTTAACCAATTAAGCTAAAGATGTGGGGAGTCTAAAAATAAATCTAAAACCTTTCTATCCTAGATATATAGGTGATCCTAACTACTTATAGGGGATGGGTGGGATTAAACTGTATTATTCGTTCGCTAAGGCTTCTAGACCTCGTGAGATATACTTTTATTTTTAGTAGTGAGAGTAGTTTATCGTAGAGAGAGGCATTTAATTTATAAGCTATTCTAGGCTATTAAGGGAGTTTAGTTTAGGAGGTTTGTTTTATTTTTTTTGTACCCTTTTTTGTGTTATTTGTATCTTTTGTATTCATTTGTATTTAGATTTATATCCTCTGTAGTTCTAGTTCTAGTTCTAGTAATAGCAACTTAAACCAGGGATCGGGCTTATGTTGTTAGTATTTCTAGTTCTAGTTATAGTTCTAGTTCTAGTTCTAGTTATAGTTCTAGTTATAGTTCTAGTTCTAGTTATATTTATATTTATATTTATAGTTATTTAGGGTAGGGGGTTCTATTTTTATTAATATTAAAATAATTATTATTATTATTATTATTTGACTCTTTATTTTACTATTTCTTATACTTTTTATTTTAGTTTGTTTCATATTAGTTGGCAGCTATTTTTTGTTATACTGTTACTGTTTTGTTTGTATTTCGTATGTGGGGTTTCTATGTTTAGTTATTCTATTTTTTTTACTTTATTTGGCTTAATCTAATGTAATTCTATAGCATCTCTTAAGTAAGAACATGTTAATAATGTAAATACGAAAGCTTGGATTAAAGAAACTGCTAATTCTAATCCAATTAAAGCTATAAAGATTGTGAAAGGAATTACAGTTATAATAGCAACTATCAGATTTCCTGTGAATAATTCGAATAAGTAAGTAGATAGGATTTTTAATAAAGTATGTCCAGCACATAGATTAGCAAATAATCGGACTCCTAGGGATACCGCTCTAGCTAAGTAAGATACTAATTCAATAAGAACTAATAAAGGTACTAAACCTAAAGGAGTTCCAGCAGGTATAAAGAAAGCAAAGAATTTAATACCATGGATAGATAAAGCTAAGATAGTCACTCCAATAAAGATAGTTAAACTTAAACCTAAAGCAACTACACCACTGGCTGTTATTGCAAAAGAATAAGGTACATTACTTATTAAATTACCGATTAAGATAAAGAAAAATAATGAATAAATAAAAGGAAGATAGATTTCACTATGTGTTCCTATTTGTTCTTTTACCATTGAGCTTAAACTAGCATAAGCCGACTCTAAAGAGATAGACCATTTATTAGGGATTAATTTAGATTCATTATTACCATAAAAATGAAATCCAATTACCACTAATAATGTAAAGATAGAGTATAATCCTAAATTAGTTAAACTTAAATTTATATCCCCAAAGATTGGTAATTTTACAGATAGTAAATTTACAACTTCAAATTGACCTAACGGTGAGTGTATATTAAAACTTTCTAGTATTTTCATCATTATATGTTGTTATTCGTGTGTTTATATATATTTAAATATATAGGTTAGATAGTTTCAGAGAGATACTAAAATACTGCTTCGTTATTTAAGGCGACCTACTATTGTAGAACGCTGATCATTCTACTATTATCTTTAGTTAATAATCTCAGTGTAGATTTTATTATTTTATACTTTCTTTAAATTATTAGACTTTTAAGTAAAACTAATCTAAGTATTTTGCTGTTAGGTGTTATAGTCATAACTATTTGTAGTTTCAGTTGTAATTATTATTACAATTGGAAAAGTAACAGGCTCCTGGGTCTCCATTATAAAAGGTTTATCATTCACTTGTAATTGTACTTGTAAGTGTACTTGTAAGTGTACTTGTAAGTGTACTTGTAAGTGTACTTGTAAGTGTTAGTGATATTGTAATTGCATTTGTAAGTTAAAAATATTTGATTATTTAACTGGTTTCTTTAAGATTTGATTTATTGTAATTTATAGGTTGTTTCTTATTTATTTATATATAAAAATATATAGATTAGGTAGTTTTATAGAGAGACTAAACTTAAACTGAAACTTAAACTTATTTCTCATTTTTTAATTAAGGCGTTCTACTACGTTTAGATTTATTTTCAGGTTCCTAATTTTTACTTAATATTTGTAAAGTCATTTGTTGTAATTTAAGATTTTATACTTTAAATTATTAGACTTTGCAGTAAAACTAATCTAAGTATTTTTAGAGAGTTATTAGGATTTCTAGTCATAGTTAGTTGTAGTTTGCCATATTTTTATTTGTGATATTCTATCTTTATCCTTAGTATTATTATCATTTTTAGTTTTTTATTTGCAAGGGGGGGAACGAGGCTTGTTATTTGTATGTTTATTCTTATAGTTATTGTTATCTATAATGTGAATTTGATTTTTAAGGTTAATTTTGGGGCTCTCTTCTAATTCAAATCTAATTTAAATAATCTAATAATTATTATAAATATTAATATTATTATAATGTTGATCCTTAGTTATAAAAATTAATTACTTTATATGTTTCTGTTTCTGTTTCTCTTTATTTATATGTTTATGTTTCTGTATATGTGTATCTGTATCTTTATATTAAGTATTTAAACTAAATCCATAAAATCACTGTTAGTTGATATTTTTTATTTTGTTTTGTTTGTGATCCCTACCAGAATTGAACTGGTCCTTAATCATTGAAAGAGATTGGTACTAACCACTATACTAAGGGATCTGGCTGTTAACTTATATTTATATTTATATTTATATTTATAGTTATATTTATATTTATATTTATATTGTGCTACGATAGGGTTGTAAAGAAGGTGAAGGTGGTAGTGTATATAAATAAATATATGGAGGTTTATAGATGTTTATCCTAAGTGGGTATTAGGGAGTTCGAGGTATATTTTTTATTTTCCTTGTAATAGACATCCTCAACTATTATTACTATTTTATGGCTATTTGATTATTTTAGGGATATTTTAGGGCTATTTGATTATTTTATTATTTTATTATTTTATTATTTTATTATTTTATGGCTATTTTAGTTTATTTGAATTTATTTTAGTGTATTTTAGTGTATTCCCCTCCCTCCTTCATAAAGCTAATGCTAAACCTATTTATAAATCTAGTTCTAAAGCTATTTCTAAATCTAAAGCTATTTATACAGAGGAATTGGTTAGGATTGGTTTGGATAGGAATGGATTTTTGATAGGATAGGATTTGATAGGATTGGTTTGGATTGGTTTGGAATGGATTGTATTGTAATGGTTTGGTTTTGGTTTGAAGAGGGGTGATGGTCGGTGCATCTGTAAGAGTTAAATTAAATTATTAAAGGGGGTGGTTCCCGTTAATTGCCCTTGTAAATTTAATTGTAAGTTATCATTTCATTTGTACTTGTAATTTTTGTTTACTTGTAATTTAAAATTTAAGAAAATGTTAGAGATTCTAAGATATAAGACGGAAATCGAGGATTCGAACCTTTTCTTTCAGGTCATGAGCCTAATGTGCTAGCCTTTACACTATCATTCCTTTTTGTGTCTTAGTTCACTCTTGCACTATTTATGTTATTCCGATTAGAACAGAAGAGAAAAGAATATAACCTTTTCTCTCCCCATAAAAATAAAAAATATAAGGCTAGAGAGAGGTTTATGTTTATGTTTATGTGTTCTACATTACTCTTTCTAATTAATTACAATCTAGAGATATTTTAGGTTAAGAGTTTTTATACCCGTTAACACCCTTACCTTTCCTGTTTAAAAAAGGGCTGTTTTTAGGAGAGAGACTTACTGTTTCTTGGCTTAGTTACTCTAGTATTTGTTTTATTAAATTTTTATTTTTACTGTCAGGGTCTGTCTATCAGAGGAAGATTTCTATAGTTATAATTATAATTATAACTATAGCTATAGCTAAACCTAAAACTGTTACTATTTCGTATAACTATTAATTTACTGTTACTATTACTATTACTATTACTATTACTATTACTTTTACTATTAATTTACTATTACTATTACTATTATTAATTTACTATTACCTCTTATTATTAATTTACTATTACTATTACTATTACTTTTACTATTACTTATTACTATTACTATGACTATTACTATTACTATTATTATTTCTATAAGGGAGTATTCTTATGTCTATATCACCTTTTACGGTGCCTAATTTTTACATATAGGTTGTATAGGTTTATAACTATAACTATAACTATAATCTATAATCTATAATCTATAATCTATAAAAATAGTTCTATCATCTATAAGTTATTAGTTTAATTAGAGGTGGGGGTGGGGCATTATCTATCAGATAGGTCTTTATATTAAATATAAAGTATGTAGAGTGAGGTTTAGTAGAAATAGAAGGTTTCTATTAGTTAGGTTAAAGTATTTCCATTATTAGAAAGTAGAGATAGTAATTAGTAGAAAGATAGGTTTTAGTCTAAAGGAGTTATAGTATGTCATCGGAGAGAGAGGTTTTAGTAGGAGGTAGTAATCGGAGAGAAAGTATGTCTATTAGGTTATCTTTGTAAGATTTCGGAATAAGGAGGAGTTGAACCTCCAAGGTTTTACCCAGACAATTAGCAATTGTGTTATCTTACCGATGACAATTATTCCAGAAATGAAATTATTAGTTATTTAGGGTATTTTTAGCTTTTTTTTTAGTTAGTAGTGTAGTTATAAAAATGGATTGTTAGGTTTATTTAGATTCTTGCCTCTTATTATTAGAGCTATACTGGTTATTAGAGTATTTTAGATTCTATTCTTTTAGTTATTTTTAAGGATCTTTCTATTTAATTTTTATCTTAATTTGATTTTTAAGGTTAATTTGAATTAAGAGAAATTTTATGACTAGTGTGCTAGGGTTTAGATGTACGTGTTTCTAATTAATTTATTTTATTGAATCTTTTATGCTTTTATGGTTTGTCGGTATCTTGTGTATTTATTGAGAGGATTGGTTTGGATTGGTTTGGAATGGATTGGATTAGATTGGATTGGATTGTAGTAGAGAAGGTGACTTTGTGTGGGAGCATTTATTAGTATTTTATTTTTAAGATTTGAGTGCTAGGCTGTAGACGTTCGCAGGACTGTGTATTTATGTAGCGAGGGTTTTAGTTCTCGTTCTCATTATCGTTCTCGTTATCGTTATCTGGTAGAGGTACTGTTTTTAGATTTGATTGGTATATATTTAGATTAGAAGCACTGTTTCTCTTTATTTAGATATTCAATGTAAGAGGGTTAAATATTAATAATTAAAATAAAATAAAATAATGTTTATTAATATTAGGATCCAGTCTTAATTTGTAAGGGTAAAGTTACCTGGTCTCCCTCAACTATTATTTAGGTTTATTTATCATTTAATATATTGCCTTTCTTTACGTTCTATCCATAACGTTTGTCTTATTTTTAAAAACCAGAGAGATTAAGGTTATCTATTTATCTAGGTTTCTTCTATTATTATTTATTATTTATTAATTATTATTTATTATTTATTATTTATTATTTTTATGTAAGGAGGGTAATCCTAGTAAAAGAAGGTTTTTATAAATTATTATTATTATTATTATATTTAGAGATTGGTGAGAAAGGTATTGTTTGTGTTAACACTATCTGTGGAACAGGATACGAACAAAGAGACTTGAACTCTTAAGGGATTCTTCCCACTTTTGCTTAAGAAAAGATTGTTTACCAATTTCAACATGTTCGCTTATTTAACTGTAACTGTAACTGTCACTGTAACTGTAACTGTAACTGAAACTTTAACTGTAATTGTAACTGTCACTGTAACTGTAACTGTAACTGTAATTTTAATTGTAACTGTCACTGTAACTGTAACTGTAACTGTAATTGTAATTGTAAGTTTTATTGTAACTTGTATCTTGTATCTTGTAACTTTGTAACTTGTAACTTGTAACTTATAACTGTTTAACTTGTAACTTGTAACTTGTAACTGTGTAAGTGAGTGTGTGTGTGTGTATAAGTATTAAAAGTTTTTAGGTGTATATGTTTCAGTTACTGTTATAAACAAGGGGGTTACTTTTTTTTAACTTATAGTTCTCTTATGGACTCGAACCATAATCAGTGAATTTAGAAAATTCCTATTCTACCATTAAACTAAAAGAACTCTTTTATGACTATTACTATTAATTGACATCCTTTCTTATTATACATTTATCTTACGTTTCCTGTTTAAATCAGACATTGATATTGCCATTTCCATTTACATTTATTAGGTTTCCTTCCTATCCTTCTAAATCCAGGTATATTAAGGTATACCTCTTAGAGAGATAGTATACGAAGGGAGAAGAGAGGTAAGAAAGGGAATTATTCATTAAACTAGATAGTAGTTATAAGCCTTAATTTAATTAAATCCTCAGGTCTTGTCTATTCGGTAACCTTCCTTTCAAGAGGTCCTGTAAGTATGAGGCCTTTCTATTGGAATAAGTCTAAAGGAAATAGTAAGAAAGAGAAGAATAGTTAGAAAGAGATTAATTAAAAGAAAGAGATTAATAATTAGAAAGGTAGTAAAAATTAGAAATAGAGTAATAGTAATAAAGAGAATAGTTATTATTAAAGGTAGTCTGGAGAGAAATGTTTAAGTAGTGTCACTGTTTAACTTTTTTTTAGGTTAGTAGTAATTTTGTAATTATTCCTTTATTCATTTTATAAGGCTATTTCTCTTCTTTTAAAAAACTTTACCTGTTTCACTTTTTTTAGTTTATGTTTATGTTTATGTTTATGTTTATGTTTATTTGTAGTCATTTTGTAATTATTCTATTAGGATTTTTATAAGTTTATTTAGCTTTTAAGTGTCATTGTGTAACTGTGTTACTGTGTCACGGTGTAACTTTTGTTAGTATTAATTTGTCATTTATAATTTTATCTTTTTATTCTTTTATAATTTTATGAGAATTTGTGTTAAAGAAACAAATCTATGCACAAAACTAAAACTTTGTAGTATTTGCGGTATCCTTTAACTTTTTTTATTAAGATTATTTATATTTTTATTCTAGTAATACGGTAAGACTTAACCTTCCTGTCTATTAAGGTACTGTCTCTATTATTTGACTTTGCGAGACTTTATCTTTATTTCCTAGAAGTACTGGATTATTTAATTTCCCTTGCGTCCTATCTGTTTTATAAAAGGGTTGCTAGGTATCCGGTTATATTTATTTTAGGTGCTACTTTTTTTTTTTTCCTGGGATTATTTTTTATTTAAATTGTTATTTTTATTGTTATTGTTATTCTTAATAAGGGGGTTTAGATAAAGTTAAATTTGATTTATTATATTATATTATATTATATTATATTATATTATATTATATAATATTAGATTAAAATAGATTAGAATAAATTATTTACTTTCAAGGTTAGTTAGTTTAATTGCTCCAGATCCTATTTCTAACACAAATCCTATTGTCAATACTATGAAAAATAAGAGAGCTATAGAGAAACCAAAAGAGCTAACTTGGTATAAAGTTACAGCGATTGGGAAAAGTAGTAATATTTCAAGGTCAAATATTAAGAATAATAAAGCCACAACCATAAAGTGAATTTGGAAAGTACTTCTAGTTTGTCCTACTATAGCTGGGAATCCACATTCATAAGCAGATACTTTAGATTCATCTGGTCTATGAGGGGCTAATAACACATTAAGAGCTAAAAGTAAACCAGCTAAGACAGGTACAAATAATATTAGGAAAAATAAATTAGTCATTAATAACTGAATGCAGTAATAGCTAATAGTTGGGTACTATTTAAGATTAGTGTAGGTTTAAAGATAAATAAAAGTATAGTTAAAGTTAAACAAGATATAAGGTAACTATGTAAATTACTTAATACTAACCCTTTAGGGTGGCTATTATTATCCGGTTTAATAAGTTTATTGTTATTATTAGTTTTAGATGTTGAATTTGTGGTATTATTATGAGGGTTATTTTGGTTTTCAGGGTTTTCATTTTCTAATTCTTCTTCATGTAATACTTTTACAATTTTAATATAATAAGAAGCACTTATTACACTTGTTATTATGGCGATTATAGACATAAAATAATAACCATTTTGAACTGCAGAATATAATACATATTGTTTTGAGAAGAATCCAATTAAAGGAGGTATTCCCGCCATAGAGAATAGAGAAACAGCAAAGCAAAAGCTTAAGAAAGGGTTACTAAAAAATTGACTTTTAAATTCGTTTATAAATCTAATGTCGGTAATTTCTAGTAGAAATTTCTTACTATAGCTATTTTCGCTATTAATGTTAATATTACTATTAGTACTTAAATTATTTAGGCTTATTAAATAACTAAAAGCAATTATAATTAAAAAAATATTTAAATTAGTAATAGAATATTGAATTATATAAAATAAGAAAGCATCAATAGATTGTTCAGTATTTATAGCTAAAGCTAATAAAAGGAAACCTACATGAGAGATAGTACTATAAGTTAAAAGTCTTTTTATTTTATTTTGAGCTAATCCTAAGATAGTTCCAATAATTAAAGATAATAAAGAGGCTAGTAGTAATAATTTATTTAATATATCAGAGTCTATAAAATCTATATTATTAGGTTCTCTTTTTAAGACATAATTCAAGGATTGTTCAGGTATTTCTGTGAATAGAGCACCTAACCATTCCATGTCTTTAGGGTTATTGTTTAAAAAACTTAAGTCAGGTATAAACAAATCAAGAGTACTTAGATGTAAGTTATTAGTAATATCTAATAATAATATTAAGATAGCAATTTTAGGCATAATAGTTAACCAAATCGTTACTATTGTAGGACTTTCATCATAAACATCGGGAGCCCAATTATGGAAAGGAGCTGCTGCTACTTTAAATAAGAATCCTACAAATATTAAGATTATACCTAAGATAGTTCCTAAGTTAACATAATTAAAGTTTTGAGAACCTACTGAAAGTAAGCTATAAATAGATTCTAGATTAGTTAATCCTGTAAAAGAATAAATCAATCCAGATCCTAATAAGATTAAACAAGAGGATAATCCCCCTAGTAAGAAGTATTTTAATCCGGCTGATGTGGCATTCTCTGAGTCTTTATATAAAGTTGTTAAGATATATACTCCAAAAGATTGTAATTCAATACTTAAATAAAGAGAGATTAAATCAGAGCTAGAGATTAATAAACAAGAACCTAAGGTACTAAATAACACTATTAAAGAATAATCCATACTTTTTGTGGTGCTATTGCTTATTAAACCAACTTCTGTGCTTGAATAAAATTCTTTCACTGGTTTCACAGGCCAACAGATTAAAATTAAAGAGGCTATTAATAATAGAAAGATTTCTATTAATTGAGATACGGCCGTGATGTGGAATAATCCGCTATATATACCAATTCCCGATCCAATTGACTGAATATGAAGAGTATTAAATGTTAAAACTCCCGAGAAAATGAAAACTATAGCCGATAATCGGGTGAAGCCTTCGCTTCGTAGGTTATTACTTATACGAGGTAGTGCCTTCGCTACTACTAAAATTAAAATGGATATGAAAATCATCTCTTGTCCTTATTTTTGTTTATTTATTTTTGTTTTTTTAATTATTAGTCACTATTTTCTAGGTAATATTTGTTAGTGTACTGGCACTTTAACTCTACCAGACCCAGTCCCAGGACCTTTCCTTTCCCAAGTCCCAGTCCCATTTCCTCTGCCTACTTCTTTTAAGAGACCATTTCCAATCTCTGTTCCAAGACGATTGATTGATTTACAATTCCTGAAAAGAATTTTTGGTACCTCCTTATTTCCTGTGTTTATCTTTTGTTTGTTATAGCTCCTTTATTAATTAAATTTAATTTAATTTAATTTAATTTTATTTTATTTTATTTAAATTCATAACTAATAATTTAATTTAATTTAATTTAATAACTAATAATTTAATTTTATTTAGTGTCATTTTATAAAGATTACTTTAAAGGATTTTATTTGATTTTTGTGACGTTGGAGATTTACCCCTTTTTATATCTAGATTCTTTTATAATTAATCTGGACAGAAAGCTGTTTGTAACTCAAAGAAACTAAACTAATTTAAAATCAAAGACATTCTAATTCTATAAAAAGTATTTCTATACTAAAGATAACTAATCTAATTTATAATTTCTATTTTATTTTTTTATTTGAGCTGCTATAATCTATAATATCTAATATAAATATAAGTAAAGAAAAAACAAAAAAAAATAAATGTACCTTATTTCTTCCGGATATTTAGGTAAAGGGAGGGAGGGTGAGTGTATGTAAAGGCAAATTAAAATTTAGGCTATTTAATATAATATAATATAATATAATATAATTGAATTGAATAAAGTTAATTTTTTTTAATGTTATTTTAGGTACGTTCGCTAGGGTTTTCTTTCCCGTTTTCCGATTATTCTTTTAATTTAATTTAATTTTAATGTAATTAAGGTATTGAGACTTTTAGATTAAGTTTTAGTTTTAGTGGTAGTGGTAGTCAGACTTTAACTTTTTAGTTTTATTTTTCTATCTTTATAATTTATTTTATTGTTAAGTGTGTGTTTATTAGGTTATTTATTTTTAGTTTGTAAGTGTTTATCCCGATGTTACTGTTAGTTACTTTTTTTTGTTTGTTTTTGTTTTGTAAGTGGAGTTTAGTTTATCTTATGGTTTCGATCCATAATTTTTTTTTAATTTAGGTAATTTCTATTTAAACTTTGTAACTAAATGTATTTATCAACGAGAGAAAGTCCTTGAAACTATTAGAGGTATTTAAAAAAGAAACTTTTAATTAATGAATTAATATCAAATTAGGTAACATTTATAATTCTTCATTTGAATAAAGGTAGCTCCTAGTGGTTAGCTGCTAGGGATTTATCCCTTTTTGTAGTTTAGTTTGTTTGTAGTTACTGTTTATTACTTATATAAATTTGGTATTTTTAATTGTATTTTTATTTTGTAAACTTTTTCTACGTTGGTACTTTTGTTAGAAAAGGAATATAATTCTAATTCTAATTTGTAGGACTTTAATTTAAAAGCTAAATAGACTTAATTTAATTGAATTTATTTAATTTGAAGTTATTTTTAAGACATTTTTTTCAGGGTTCCTTTATTTGTAAATCATGCTGTATATTGAAGGTATAGCTAGGAGAGTAAGCTTTATTACTACTTCTTAGATATTTATATTTATAGTTATATTTATATTTATATTTAATGTTTATTTTTATATTAATATATATTTCTATCAGAGTATTCTAAGAGACTCTAAGAGGGGGGGGGGGGGGGGGGGGGGGGGGGGGGGGGGGGGGGATAGAATATTACATACTAATAAATGGAGTAATCTAAATTACAGGTACTGCCGGATTCGAACCGACGACTTCAAAAAAAGTACTCGCTTTCAAGGCGAGCGCCATAAACCAGACTCGACCAAGTACCTTCGTGTATTAAATGAAAAGAAATGAAATGAAATGAAAAGAAATGAAATGAAATTAAATGAAATGAAAAAAATGAAATTATTAGTTATTTAGGGTATTTTTAGTTTTTTTAGTTTAGTAGTGTAATTACGGTTTATATTTATTGTATTCTATTGTATTTTTATTAGTAATTATTTTCGACCAAAGCAACTCTTTCCTAGTAGAATAAGGATTGTTTGTGTGGATAGGATAGGGTAAGATTGGATTGGATAAGGATTAGGTTGGATAGGGTAAGATTGGCTAGGTTGAGATTAGGTTTGTTAAAGAAATGGAGATAGATGATAAGGCTCCAGGTTAGATTGTTTATTAATATAAATTATTTAATTTTTATAGTTAAGTGGTTGCTTTCCGCTAAGGTTTTAAGTAAGCAGTGTTTGTTTTTATTTTTTTTTTGCTTGTTCTTGTTATTGTTCTTATTTTTGTTCTTGTTATTGTTCTTTGGTTGTTGTTTCTTATTTTATTTTGTGGTTTTATTATCCTGTTTCTAGTTAAACCTTGAGAGAGAGGTTTTGATTTTTAGTGTTTATTTTTTATTTGTTTCCACTTTTTGTTGTTTCTAATTATTTCTAATTATTTCTAATTATTTCTAATTATTTCTAATTACTGCTAATTAAGTTAGTAGTTAGGTTCATCTGTAGAGGTGTTTCTGTTTTAAGTAGGCTAAGCGAAATTTTCCTATTTTAGGAATAAGCAGTTCATTAAGACCTAAGGGAGTTGAACCCTTATAATATCCATTATGAGCGAACTGCATTAACCATTATGCTAAAGTCTTTTAATTTGTCTGTATATTATTTAGAGAGATTCATTTCAAATAAAAGAAATATTAATATTAATATAAATATTAATAAAAGGTTAGTTAGGTTTCGGCGTGGAGGTATCGAGAGTATTTTTATTTTATGTTAGTCATTATCTACGAACACTTTCAGACTCTCTTTATAATCCAGGGGATTGATTAGTTACTTTTAAAGGTTATAAAGGCCTTGGAGAGAGGTATATACTTAGCGAGCCCTTCCAGATTCGAACTGGGACCGCTCTAATTGACAATTAGATGCTCTACCAATTAAGCTAAGGGCCCTTCTTGGTCTTGTGTTTTGTTGTTTTATTTTGACTGTACTTTAGTTTATTTTAGTTATTTCCCAGTATTCTTATCCTTACCATTCTATTCGAAAGGAGAAAAAGTATCAGAGATGTAATCAATAATTAAATATTGTGGGAGTCTCGGTAAGTTTAATTAATATAATTTAAAAATTTTTAATTTAATTTAATTTATTAGTAGGACCTTTATCTCCTGGTTTTAGTGGTAGAGGAGAGAAAGTTTATAAAAAAATACAGTGTTAATCTGTAATCTGTAATCTGTATTCTGTAATCTGTAATCTGTAATCTAAGAGGTAGTGAATCTAAGAGGTAGTGAAATTAGAAATAAATACAGAATAAAAGAATAAAATACTTACAGAAATAATGCACCCGTGGAGGTATAAAAGGTCGCCCCCTAAGAAACTCACTAAAAAATTGAAAACTATCGAGGTCTAGCCATTCTAGCCATTCTAGCCATTCTAGCCATTCTAGCCATTCTAGTAGGAGTGTGTCTAGTAGGAGTGTGTCTAGTAGGAGTGTGTCTAAAAGACTTAAAGAAAAATTTTAAAGAATTTAGGAGAGTAAAAAAGTGGGGAAAATCGGACTCGAACCAATAGCTTTTTGCACCCAAAGCAAACTCCTTACCAATTAGGATATTTCCCCTCTAGTTTATTTTTATGATTATGATTATGATTATGATTATGATTATGATTATGATTATTTTTATTTTTATTTTTATGTTTATTTAATTCCTTTCTAACTATTTAAATGGAGATTTTTAATTTTCAGCTTAGTTTAATCTAGAGATTATCAGAGAGTTTAAGAGAGCTATTCTAAGAGTTTTGCATATAGGGATTCTAAGAAAATGGTATCTAAGAGAAAAGATTATAAGAGAGTTGAGTTTAATCTTCTAAAAAAGTGCATCTAATCTAAGAGAAATTAATCTAAGATAATATAAGCTATTTTTTAATCTAAGAGATAGAATTGTATTTATTCTATCTTATTTCTTAAAGTTTAGATCTTAGAAATTAATCTTATATTTTATATTTTATATTTTATATTTTATATATTATATATTATATATTATATATTATATATTTAACAACCTTTAACATTTAGTTTATTTTATAAATTAGTACTGCTAAACTATTAAAATTTACTAAAAAATTTTAAATTAATGACTTACATCATGTACATTCGCAGCCTATTCAGAAATCTTCTATTTCTTAATTCAAGATTTTAAATTTTAAAATCTATTAGTATCTAGGGGTTAGATTCTTGCTTTATATTCGTTCAGCATTTATCTAATATGTTTGTGGCTACCCAACTATGCGTCTATACTTATTCATTTATTTAATTATATTCTAATAATTAAGAATAATATAAAACAATTGGTACACTAGAGAAACACAGCCTATTGATCCTTTCGTACTAGAAGGTCTCCCCCTGTTTACTACTTGTCCCTCCAGAAGATAGGGACCATACTGACTCACGTCGTATTAAACCCAACTCACGTACCCTTTTAATCGGCGAACAGCCGAACCCTTCCAAGATTCTACTCCCAGAGGAAAGGATGAGTCGACATCGAGGTGCCAAACAGCGGAGACAATGTGTACTCTCGTCCGCTATCAGCCTGTTATCCCTAGCGTAACTTTTATCAATTGATCCCCGTCTATTCCATATTATAGCGAGGGGTCACTATGCCCTACTTACGTATCTGTGCGACTTTTAGGTCTTTCAGTTAGGCATGCTTTCCGCCATTAAACTCTTCGCAACCCTTCACTGGTTGATTGATCTCCATTCAATGTCTAGCTATACCTTGTTACAAAGCAACCTTATTAAAATTTAAAATTTGAATTTTTTAATTAGAGATATAAAATATTTCCAATTAATAGTCCAAAGCTAAATTTTAAAAACCTTTCTCTCCTTCGAGAACCCATATATCCGGTATGGAAATAAAGGTGCCTTCCGTAGAGTTAGGTCTTAGATTGTATTTGAAGTAATAGTTTAGAAAACTATTTTCTTTTTTTTATAAAATATTTGGATGTACTTTGCTACTATATTAAAGACGACCGCCCCAGTCAAACTGCCAATTAGTCACCTGTCCCTAATATTTTTTAATTCTTAAAAGGTGAATCAGGACCCATTGTTAACCTAAGGTCTTCCAACTTTTGTACCTACACTTTAAAAAAAGTATATATCTATGGCACTTCCCTATTAGTCTATTATTAACAAATGTTCTAGATCCAAGATGATAACTAACTACAGTAAAGCTGCATAGGGTCTTCCCGTCCCCCTGGAGGCAACGCGCATCTGCACGCGTAATTCAATTTCACTGAGCAAGTTGTAGAGACAGCGAGACCATCGTTAGATTATTGATACTGGACCTCATTTAAAGGCCAAATGATTTTGCTACCTTAGGATCCTCATAGTTAAGACCGCTATTAACCAGATTTTCATTCAGTCATTTTTTAATTGACCTTACTTATATTAATGGCATCGAGCAAATTTCACACAGTATACTACCACATTAATGATTGCACTGTGTTATGTTTTTAGTAAACAGTCGGGGCCTCCGATTCTGTGACACCAATTTGTTTATTTATTAATTCATTTACTATCCGACTTGGAGAGAAAATGTGAGCTGTCTAATAAACAAACTACAACCAACATTTTGGTTGCTTGGTACCTCTTGTTGCCAAGCGTTTGAGGGGTGTTTGCCGAGTTCCTTAACAACTTTTAGCTCTACGCCTTAGTATTCTCTACCTACGAACCTGTGTCGGTTTAGGGTACGGTAGTGCTAATAATTTCTAAATATTAATAACGAATTTATCGTGTATTAATAATCTAGACTTCCAATCCTATTTAAGTAGGAGATGGAGGCCGGGCTGTTAACCCTATGAAAAATTTTTATTTTCATATAGACTCAGACTCTTAATTAGAATTATTTAATATTATTTTCTTGACCCTTAAAGGGTTTTCTATTCTATTACTCATCAGCCAAAACTTTGGTTTTGGTCCTTAGAGGCCGCATTAAAACAAAGAGGATTAACCTTTCTTTGTAACCCTTTCGTATTCGGCGAGAAGTATTATAACTTCTTTTTACGTTACTCATGTCAGCATTCTCTCTTCAGTATCCTACTAAACAATGAAACACTGTTAGATTATAGGCTAGACTGAATGTTCTACTACCTAGATTAGGAATATACTTTTTTTCAGGTATATTCTTAATCAACACGATATCGGTTGATTGTTTAAGACCCGTTAAATTATCGGCGCGACTATTCTTCACTGCTGATGCGTTGTTACGTACGTTCATTATAAGTAGCGACTACCAGGCTCACTTAACAGCTGTATTAGAATTGGCTACTGCCTTAATTTCACTTAACTATCATTTGGGACCTTGATCAGTGTTCTCGGCTGTTTCCGTCTTGACTGCCCAACTTAGCTTGAGCAGTCTGAATATCTACCATCAATTTATGTTATTTCGAGATTCGCTTCCAAAGGTAAGATTTTCTAAGTCCCCGCAACTTGAACGCATCTAAGTATTTATTAGTATAAAATACTAATTTTTTTAGAATTGTTGGGAAGCTCTGTGCTGTACCTCCATAAATCTTAGCAAAGTCTTTGCATTTATAGGTAGATGTCATACTTAAATATGTTTCGGTAGAAAACCAGCTATCACCAGGTCAGATTGGCATTTCACCGCTTACCAAGACTCATCGGGGAATAATGCAACATTCATCCGTTCGATCTATTATCATCTGGTCTTGGTAAGATCACCTGGCTTCGGGTCTAATAGAAGCAACTTATCCATTACTATTATTTGATATTTAAACATAAATCTATCAAGGACTTGTTATAGTACTCGTAGATTTGTTGAAATATTCAATAGTCCAGTCGCTTTCGCTAGGGCTCTTAACCTTGCTACTCCTATTAACTAGCTGACCCATTATGCAAAAGGTACGCCGTAGTCCCTGTTAAAGGATTTCGACTGCTTATAGAGTTACTAATTCATGTTCTATTTCACCGAAAGTGTTAAATTTGTAAATATTTATCACTTTATTCTCCTACGAGATTATACAGTTTAGTTGTAAGGAAGTTTCCGATTAAGGATTCCAAACGCATCAAAATTGATTTTATCCTTTAGATTCTACGTTTAGATTTTTTTAGAAGCTATTCGTAAGATAATTTAAAGGTTCAAAAATAATTTTTTCATTTTACACCTCTGTCTCCTGAAAATATCCGACCTAGGGTCGGAGATAAAGATAGAAAACTTTCAAGTACTTTGTACCTGATCAGGATAGAGAGGCTTGTACTTCAACTAAACGTAAACCTTTCAGGTGTCTTGGTCTACTACCCGCTTTTCAATGTTTTCCTTTACAGTACTTTTTCACTATCGCTAAATTTATAATACTTAGCCTTAGAGGATGGTTCCCCTATGTTCCGACTAGTTTTCTCTCGTCGTACTTAATTAACTGAGATTTCGATTAGAACTTTACTATATTAATAGTTTCCCTCCACCTGTCGAAGAACAGTTGAGGTCTAGAGACTAATAGATTAAAGATCTAAAATCTAAAAGGTTAATATATTCAGTTCAATCAGGTTTCATATAAGTATAGGCAGTTACTCCTTACTTCATTTGGAGTCTACTTAGAAGCCACTTCTGTGAAGTATTCTATTGAAGGATTCAATACAAGTATTGCTACTTGGTACTATGTACGATGTACGTAGTACTTCCTACTTCATAGGAGCTTAATACTAATTACTTAGTATTGCTAATAAGCAGCTACCTAGTTTGCTTACATCTGAGAATATCCTATATTCTGATGTCGAAATTTTTAGTTACGGCCATGTTATAACTTAGTAATTTTAAGTCCTGTTAAAGAAAAGGTACAGTAATCTTATAACTTTTTTACTATTTTATAACAATGATGCTGCTAACTTCTTATTATTTTACAGGACTTTTGTTATTGACCTTCTATGGAACATTTAAATTATATCTTTTGTGACTTACCGTCCCTCTAGGCTTCATTTAAAATGTATCTTTCATAAGACTCCCCTTGTTAAGGGAATTTATGAAAGTATTCAAATAATAAGAGTCAGTTAGGCTAATCCGATTTCACTCGCCATTACTCTCGGAGTCTCGGTTGATTTCCTTTCCTTTCCTTAGTGAAATGTTTTACTTCAGGAAGTTTGTTGTATTAAAGGTTTCCCTTAGGATTGCTTTCGCTTGTGGCGTTTCAAAAATATGTCCTATTTCATTTAAAACAATTAGTGTTACCTTTATTTATGACGGCAGCCAGCCTTATCTGACGGAAGCCAGACTCTCTCTGACAACAGCCAATCTGTAAAGGCCAAAAATGCATTTCGGACACAGAAAGCTTTTGGTCTTGACCTCCTTTTATATAAATTTGCTTAAGTTATCCTTAATAACCCCTTTGAATTACTTTTTTATTTTTTTAATGTTAAAACAATATTGTCATCGATACTTTTAGTGAGGGTCTTTTTTATTTTTATAAAGGTAGGCCAGCTAAAAAGTTTTTGTTATTTATATCTTTATACTTAGATATTCTTGTGAGTATTCTGTTGTTTTTTATGTGAACACTTCCGCTAGACTTTGTGTAGACCTCGGGAGTTTGGTGTCTTTTACCCCTTTTTAATCTTTCTTTAGACACCTCCCCTCCTGTCTTTCCGAGAAAAAGGCTCTATTTTTTATTTTTTATTTTTTATTTTTTATTTTTTATTTTTTATTTGTTAAATCTACCACTTATTTCTTTCATTTTTGCTACTACGGTTAGATGTTCTTTATTTTTAATCATTTCCAAACATTCAGCTCAATCCAAAAAGTCTAACAATTTAGCTCCTTTTAGAGGATACTTTATAACAAAAAAGGGTAGATTATATTACTTAAGCTATCTATATCTGAGACCTTTCAACTAATTGTATCATCAGCTTCAATTTTTTAAATTTTCCCACATTGAAAAAATCTTTGAAGCCTGTAAAGTAAGGCCACTTCTTTTTTATTTACACTTACTTTAAATCTACATACTATGCTAAATCCGGTTTTGTATATTTGGCTTTACTGATTTTAACTTGAAACAAAGCTTCTGTTTCAAAATATCCTAATAATAACCAAGGTGACAACCCTGTAGGTATGCGAGGCTCAGGAAGGTTAAGAGGTTTTTCTCTTTCTTTAGCATAATTTACTGAAATTAAAGGAGGTATAGAACAAGTAAGATGTAGACTTTCCCTATCTAATTGAGGAAGGGGGGTTAACAAAATTTAAGTTTGTATTAATATTTGTAAGGTTGTTATTGTTATTATTGGTTACTTGCTGAATCCACCCAGACTAAGAAGTCTTGTGAGGAAACTGCTTCCACAGCGATGGGCATGAAACCGTGCCAGACTCCACAAATTTCAGAGCATTGTCCGTAGTAAATAGAAGGTCTTTCCGCAAGGAATGACACTTGATTTAATCTACCTGGAACAGCATCAAGTTTAAGACCTAAAGAAGGAACAGCGAAAGAGTGGATAACATCGGCACCAGTAACAATTAATCTGATGTGGCAATCAACAGGTATAACTAAGTTGTTATCAACTTCTAATAATCTAAATTGTCCTAATTCTAAGTCAGAATCAGGAACTAGATAAGAGTCAAAGTCAATAGATTCTCCGCTATCAGTGATGAAATCAGAGTATTCATAAGACCAGTACCATTGATGACCTACTACTTTAATAGTTAATGTAGGTGAAATTACTTCATCCATTAAGTATAATAATCTAAATGAAGGGAAAGCAATAGCGATTAATAATAAGGCAGGTGAGATAGTCCATATTAATTCTAATACTGTTCCATGTGTTAAATATTTATGAGCGATAGGGTTTTTATTTGATCTATAATAATAAACTATAGAGAATAAGAACCAGAAAACAGCGAAGCTAATAACAGCTATATAGAATCCGATAGTGTTATGTAATGTAACTAATCCAGTGAAACCAGGTGCAGCACTATCTTGAAATCCTAATTGCCAAGCTTCAGCGGCATCAGAGTGGATTATACCATTGTATATAAAAGATACCATTGTTGAGAAAATTAAATCTCAAATAGTAAGTATGTGAGCAACACACTTTGATACAACAACTGTTACTTCTACAGTGATCCAAATTATTATTGGTTGAGTCGTACTTATTATAGATTCTATAGACATTTGTAAGTTTTTTTTGTTAGGTTGTAAAATCTTATGTTACTGTCTACTTTATAATTTCTAGATTGTCTAAGCTATTACAGTTTATTTATTTTTAGTTTTTATTTGTTGTTATTTCTTAGTTTTAATTTTTAAACTCTAAAGTTTGTGCTAGCACTTTTAATGTAGTAGTTCTTGTTATTTGTAGGTGAATAGTGTTAGGGTACTAATTAATTTAAATTTAATTAGAGGGGAAGGTATAAGGTATAAGAGGTTCACTGTTTAATTTATAGTAAATGGGGTAAAAGGTTTAAGGTATTCTTGAATTACTTTTAAGCTGTTTTCCTTTTTACTGTATATTTTTTAAGTGTAAATATTTTTTTACTGTTTATTTTTTACTCTTTAGATTAGGGTCCAGTTTATTTTAAGTTTATTAGTTTTTTACTCTTTACTCTTTACTGTTTAATTTTTAATTTATAATACTATACTTCTTAACTGTTTACTTTTTAATCTTTATTGTTTAATGTTTAAACTGTAATCTGTATTCTTTACTTTGTAACTTCTAAGGTTAAGATTTTAGGTAGGGTGTGTTTGTCTAAGGGAGGGGGGGTAGTAGTAGGTAGTAAGAGAAAAGATGTACAGTTTCTAATTAGTGTAATAAAAGGGGCATTAGATAATGGTAAGTATAAAGTAATAGTTATTATAAAAAGTCTTTCTCTGGGTATAAAGGTCCTGTCTATCTATCCGACCACATTCCTTTCTATATAACTAATCCAGGAAATGTAGGTTACCCTATCTATTAAAGGTGTAGTTTTTAGATTAATAAGAGAGGGTAGGTAGTTACAAGTAAAGGATGTAAGGTTAATTTAGATAGCTAGTGTAAATAGGTTACAAGTAAGAGAGTAAATGTGAGTAGATAAAAAGTACAAAGGAGTAACAGCACAAGACAGAGATTACCAGATCATATAAAAGCAAATAAAGATAAAAAAAATAATCTGTTTGCTCATTCTATAAAGGGGTGGGGGGGAGGACAACTTTTTAGAACTGTGTGTAAGTAGAATAAACGCATTATTATTAGTAATTATTTTTAATAATTAGTTAGTTCTTTTCATAAAAATGTGATTTTTCAATTAAATATAGTAAGGGGTATTAGGTTTAAATTAGAACTTTATTTTTTTCTTTATTTATTAGGGGGGGCTGGGGACTTAAGGGGACTTAAGGAATGAGGGGGACTGAAGGAAAAGAGTTTTAATATTAATGAATTTCTTAAGTAATATAGTTGTATTTTTTTATTTGGGTTATTTTTTTTTTAATTTTTAAATTTTAATATAAATTCTAAAAGTCGTAGCTAGGGGTTTTGGAGGGTTGGTAGTGGTTTAGAGTAACTGTTTAATTAGTCATTTGTAATTTTTCATTTCTCATTTGTAATTTGTCATTTTTAATTTTGTAAAAGAGTTTAAATTTTAAATTTTTAATTATATTTTTAAATTAATCGAGTGTTATGGCTTTCTAGGCCGCGTTACAGTTATTTTTATTTTATGGGTTTTATTTTAACTTTTTATTTGGTTATCTTTAGCTCTTTTCCTTGTTATTCCTTTTATTTGCCGTTTAGGTTAGTATAGAGAGGTATTCTTTTGTATTTCTTATGTTTTATTTTTTGTTTTCTTTGTATACATTTTATTTGTATTGTTTTTATTTACGTTAAGGGTAGTTCTGCTAGGGTAGGATTTTAAGTTATTGATGTAGCAGAAGGATTAATTTTTACTTTGAATTTCACTTTTATTATTTTAATGTGTAAGAAAATAATATCTAATTTAAATTAAGGAGCTACGCGACAGGCTTAGCTTGCCGACTGGGGTTTGTTAATTGAATTAAACAGAATAGAATTGAATTGAATTGAATTGAATAGAATTAAATAGAATTAAATATAATTAAATAATAGGCATCTTAAGATTGGTCTTTGAGGTAGTATTCTTATATTACGGTATTTAGTGAAGATTTTTAATCTAGTAGGGATTTTATTTAGTGCTTTTAAATTTTTATAGTAATTAAATTTATTAAGAGTCTTTAGATTAAATAGTAGAATGTTTAGGAAAAGGTAGGAGGTCTTAATTTATAGAGTCATTATCCCCGTTCTAGGGTCCAGTTTTTATTTTAAGTTTATTAGTATTTTAGTTGTTCAATTTTAAAGGTTGTAGTGGAGAGAGTAAGTGTTTATTGTGTCTTAGTTATTAGTTTTATTTTTAACTTTGTTACTCTATATATTAGTCCAAGGATGAGTGGGAGGGAGTGGGTGGAGGTCGAGTTAGTGGTTTAGCTTTTTTTTTATCTTTTTTTTTTTTGTTTGTTTTTTTTTAATATTTAATAATATAGTTCTTTCTCTTAGAGGTCTTGAGGATTATAATATATAAAGGTATATAATAGAATATAATATCAGAGAATATCAGATAATATAATAGAATATAATAGAATATAAGATTATATAAGAATAATAAAGTTAAAGTAGTTTTTTTTGTAGTTTCTTTTTTTTTTTAAGATTGAAAAATTAAAATAAAAATGGGGCTCTTTTTAAATAAAATTATTAAAAATTCAATGAGTAATACTAAAAAAATCAGTAATATAATCGGAGAATTAAGGGATTCGAACCCTATATACTTTATTATTAAGATTAAGAGTTTAGGGGTAAAACCAGTAACACTTAATAATAGAAAATTAATAAATTCGTATGTACACTTAGTCATTTTTGTTTGTTTTCTAATTATAGGTTAGGCTGACGGGTGGTTAACGCTTATTTTTCCTGTTTCCATTATTCTCTTTTTCAAGATAGTAGTTGTAATTTTAATAGTCATTCTTATTGTAATAGTAATTGTAATTTTAAAAGTAATAATAATAGTAATAGTAAAAGTAATTGTAATAGTAATAGTAAATAGTAAAAGTAATAGTAACAGTAAAAGTAAATTTTATTTTTAAGAGTATTTGTAGTTTCTATTTGTAATAATATTTCTATTTGTATTATTATTAGTATTAGTATTTTTTTATTTTTTCATTTTAGTTTGTAGCTCTTTAATAAGTATATTCCAGGGTGACTTTATTTCCTGGCTATCTTTATGATTGGGATAACTTACTTTTTATTTGTTTTTTATTTTATTGGTATTTATCTGGGAGTATTTTAGGCTTTCTTATAAACCTGGTAGTACTAAGATTAACTGGTAAAGAGACTCCTAGTTAGGGTGTATCGAGAGTAATAAAATTATGCTGTTAGTGGTTTTTCTTCTGCTATAACTGTATATTTATAGAGTGAATTGAAGTGAATAGAATTGAATAGAATTGAATGGAATTGAATTGAATAGAAGTGAATAGAAGTGAATAGAAGTGAATAGAAGTGAATAGAAGTGAATAGAAGTGAATTGAAGTGAATTGAATTTCCAGGATAGAAAGGGTAATAAGTATTAAAAAGTGAGGAGGGTAGGTCGGTTTTAGAAAGTAGATAAGTAATAGTCGGTTTAAGGGTAATAGTAGTAGAGGGAGGTATGATTTTTAGGGCTAAAACTTTTCCTGGTACTTTTACAAGGTGTTTATTAGGGTACCGGTAAAGGTACTTGACCTGGTCCTTTACAAGGTACTTGACCTGGGACTTTTAGAAGGAACATCGTTTTAGAGGTAAGTAAATTCGATAAAGCTATAAGGAGGTATTTAGAGAAATAAGAGGTATTAAGGGTAATTGGAGAAATATGTTTTTTTTGTTTTAAAGGTTAAAAGGAATAGGGAGCTAAGGGTAATAAAGAGGGTGTGATTGTTATGTAGATTAAAGAGGAAAAATAAGTAAGGTATAAAAATAAATGGTTAATTTAAAGATAAGAAAGTAAAAAAGTAAGGTTAGTAAGGTTTGTAAAATAGGTAATGTAATTAGTCAATTAAAAATTTTAGTCATTTTTTTTGTTTTTGGTATCTTTATCTGTTTCTGTTTCTGTTTCTGTCTCTGTATCAGTATATTCGGTTCCTATTGTTTTTATTTGTTTCTTTCCATTTTTTTATTAATTTAAATTTTAATTTTAATTTTAAGCTTAATGTTATTGTTAATGTTAATTTTAATTTTAATTTTAATTTTAATGTAAAATTATATTAGGTGTATAGTTAGGGGGTTAAAAGAGGTTTGCTAAATTATACTATATTTTTAAAAGGGTGGTGGTTAGAGATGGTGTCGTGTAAATAGAGTTAGAGTTTATTATTATTTATTTGTTTTGTATTGTATAGTTTTATTTAGTTTTTGTTAGTTTTTTATTTAAAGTTACTCAAGGAAAGTAATTATAATAATAGCGACCATAGCTAATAATAAGATAAGGCTTAAAATGAATAAGCATGCAAATTCAGTAAACATAATCTGACCGAATCCTGCTATTTCTGTATTAGCAGCTATCAGAATATCCGGATTATTCATATTTTGATAAAGAACTATTAAGAGTTTCATACTATTACCCATATCTTGGTAAAACCAATAGGTTGTGTTTCGTATATGTAAAAGTGTTAATCCTCCGTTATTCAGTAGATCAAAATTAATGAAATTTAATAAGATAAAAATAAATAAAGATACGATAGCCACTGCTAAAGGTAGGTGTTGTGTAAAATCGGCTCCATATTCGGAAATTTCAGATAGTCTAATGTGAATCATCATGATAACGAATAAGAATAAAACTGCGATAGCTCCTACATAAATTACAATATAAGATAAACCAATAAAGTTAATTCCAGAAAGGATTAATAAACCAGCAACAAGTACAAAAGTAGAGATTAAAAAGATTACAGAGATTATAGGGTTTTTAGCTGTAATTGTAAATAAACCAGATGTTAAGATACCTAAAGATAATAAAGCAAGAGTTTGTGTTGTCATTTTATTTGTCGTTTTTAGTTGTGAGAGTGTGATTTGTGATAGCCTCCATCGACTATAAGATTACCTAGAATATTCTCCAAAGCAGGTTTCTTTTCTAACTAAGGTTTAGGTCTAGAGAGGTTAGGTTAAGTTTAGGGCCTTTCTATTTTGGGGACCTTTCTAATTAGTGATTAAATAAATATAAATTTTACTCATTGGGGGTTCTTTCGGTATAAAAACTTATTTTATCTAGGGATTTTTATTTTATTTGATTGATTTGATATGATTTTATTTTTTTTTTATTTGATTTTCTGTTATTATTATTTATGATTCAAACCCGATGTCAGTAGTAATAATTGGATTAGTAAGGGTTTAGTAGGAGAGCTACTTTTTTGTTAGTTTAGTAGTAGAGAGAGGTTTATTAAGGATTTTATTTTTTTAATTTGTAGGGTTCCACTACTAGGGCTGGACTGGGAAGCGTTGGACTTTTAAGGGGTTGGCTGGTGTGGACTGTTGTTTAGATTAGAATTTATTAGATTTAAATTTTAAGACTCGATCGAGTAAGGGTAGGCTAGTAAGAGTAAAAGTATTATTTAGAGGTAGATTAAAAATAGCTTAAAAAAGAGTATTCTAGTAATTTATTTTTTTTATTTAAGGCTTTTTCTCTACGGTCTATCAATCCTATTAAAACTAGGGTAGTTAGTATCCCTGAAGAGATATGTCCTGTCGATGGTAAAATTTCTACTATTTATGTAATGTATTTTTTATAAAACTCAGTTAGGGAAATTATTCACTTAAAGAGAGTTTATAACTTCGAACTACACAAATATTCAGAATAAAAGGCCTAAAACAATAAGTTTCTAAGAATAGAAACAAAAATCCAAACCAAATAAGGTTTAGATTCCTTTCTTAAAGACTATTAAATAAATTAAAATAATCAAAGCTAACACACATTAGTAGAAAGGAGGGTAAGGTAGAGACAGTGTAACTTTGATTATAAGAATTTCATCAATAAATAGAAAGGCAGTAGGTTTAACCTTGAAATTGTGACCAGTTTCTAAGAGTTTTTGTTATTAATAGAGATTTTAAGGATTATCCTGCAGTTATATTTACATTTTACATTTTACATTTTACATTTTACATTTTACATTTTACATTTTACATTTTACATTTTAACTTTCTCTAATAAAGGAAATTGTAGGCTCCTCTGTTAATCTGTTAATCTGTTAATCTGTTAATCTGTTAATCTGTTAATCTGTTAATCTGTTATTCTGTTATTATTTGATTATTTGATTATTTTATTATGTTATTATTTGATTATTTTATTCTGTTAATCTTTTAAAGAGGGTGGTTTATTCTACAGGGTTTAGGATTGCTGTATCTGCTAGTAGTATCCAGGATATAAGGAATCTTGTTTAGTTTCTTTTTGTTTAAGGTTTATATATTAGTTATGTTTTTTATGACCTTTATAATTGAAAAATACTCTTCAGGTATTAGTAGGATAGAAAGGTTTTTTTGTTTTTTGTTTTTTTGTTTTGTTTTGTTTGTTTGTGTTACTGTGATTCTTTTTGGGCATAAAAAGGGGGGGGGGCTTAGTACTAGGAGATAGGGTAAGAGAGAAAGTTATAGTGTTGTTTTTTTTTTTAAGATTAAATTTTAAAGAGAGGATCAAATTTAAAACAGTTATAAAACTAATTAATAAAAGGCAATATTTTAAGACCGGGGAGATAGTTTATGGGTATAATTAAAGGTTACTCTAAATTTAAAGATAACAAATTATATTATTGAGAATTTTAGGTATTATAGTTATTCTTAAAAAAGAGTACTAATAATTAGGCAGAGTTGACTAAAGAATTAAGGTAGGGAGTGGATAACTATCTAGGGGTAAACAGGTACTAGTTGTAAATAGTAAGGATAGTATTAGTAGTATAGTAGGATAAGGTTTGAGGGGATAGGTCTCTATTAATAATTAACAATTAAAAAAGGCAGGATGACTGAGCATTCATCAGAAAGATTTAAAGTATTTTTAATAAAAACAAACACTACTACTCATTATATTAGATTATATTAGATTATTTTATATTCTCTTATATTATATTACATTATATTATACTATATTATATTATATTATATTATATTATGTTATATAGAGGTAGAGGGCCCACCTGACAATTATTTAATTTAATTTCATTTAATTTAATTTAATTTAATTTAATTTAATTTAAAGTAGGGGTTACTTAGTTAGGGTTTTATAAGGGTTGAGTAGTGTAAGTTAGACTTTTAGGAAGAGTATTATGTTAGATTCTAGTATTAGAGTTTTTATTTTTAATAAAGTGTGAAGACTAATCTTTTTATTTAGTTCATTTTTATGGGTTAGGATCTTTATATAATCCCTCCCCTTTTATGTAGATAAGCAGATATGCTGATAGGATGATAGGCGGATAGGCTTATATAATTACCGTTACTCAGGACAATCTGCAGGAAACTGCATTTCCTTAAAAAGCATTAACTAATCAGATAGGCAGATCAGTAGATAAGCTGAGAGGTTAGAAAGGCATATAGTCCAATAGGTAGATAGGCCTAAAGGAAGATAGGAAGATAGTCTTATAGTTCCTTAGTATAGATACATCGTGTTGGATATAAAGGGGTTGTGGTAGTGGTAGCGAGTATTATTATTTTTAGTTTGAATTTTAGAGATGTTCCTATAATATTTTTGTAATTAAGGGGAGGATAGACCTAGAACTTTTCGGTATTGTTAGATTTAGGTGTATTAGATACAAGGGGGTTGTAAAATATATTAAATAATAGTTTTAGTTAGTTTGTCTCGTAAAAGTAAAAGTATTCGTTAAATTTAAAGTAAAGTTTCAGTGTAAGTTAAAGTATAAATATAAATATAACTTAGAAGTTTAGTGTGTGATTTTACTTAAGTGGTTTATTTTTATAGTTTTTTAGTTTTTACTTTAAGTTTAGTAAGTCTAAGTTAGTTTGTGACATTAATGTAAAGTTTCTAATTTAGTTAAGTATTCTATTAAGATTGTACAGGTAACATTTTGAAAGCATGGAAAGGGATAGGGCTAGCTAAAGTCCATTCTAAGGTATTAGCGCTTTGAGGTTCATTTTCAAAAATAGTTACACTAGTAAAGAAAGGTGCTACTGCCCATGGGTTATTAGAGCATTCTTTTTGGTTAGCAAAGATATCAAAGATAATATAAGCGAATAATACAGTAGCCACTACACTAATAAGAGAACCAAAACTAGATATAGCGTTCCATCCACTAAAAGCATCAGGATAATCAGGGATTCTTCTTGGCATCAATTTTGTTAATCCCGGGCTAACCCCGGACTCTTAACCTTACGGCTAAGTTCAGACTATGTCTTACAGTTTTATAATTTTCTACGAAAACTGAATGGGCGCTTCTGTAAAAAATAAAAATTTTTAACAGTACAGGGTTATTGCTGGTACTACTCACCTGTTAGTCGTTGAACGTTATTTACTCTGACGCGTAGTCATCTTTATACCGAGTAAATCTTCGCTGCAAATTGACCTTATTGTATTATAAGGTTTTCTTTGACAATTCACCCATTTTACTATTAAGTTTTTAAAGAACTTAAAGAGGCATTTATAATTATTATTTAGGTAGTTTCTTCTAGTTTCGCTCGGGAATAAATTTTACCCTTGAAAGGCAGTCCAGATTTTAAATACTTAGATAAAGTATCCTTACCTAATTTAAATGTTTTTATGCATTTAATAGTAGGATAAGTCCCTATAAAAGATCCATCATACGCATTATACACATAAACAAGTTTAATTAATTTAGAAAGCGTAATTTCTGATTTTTTAGTCCCAAATAAAGGATTATTAGCTCCTTTTTTATTTCGTTTTTGCATAAATAAAAACTCAGAAGAAAATTGTTTACCCTTCATAGGATTTAACGCTCCAGATCTACTAATGCTTAATTCAGGTGTATGTTTAAACCCTAAATTAGTACCGGCTGTAGGAGACTGATTTAGATTTAATAAAGGATAAAACTTAAATAATAAATCTAAATATAATTGTTCTCGAGATAACAGATATTCTTTAGTAACTGATCCAGTGTTACCTAAATCTTCTAATATTACTAACATAAAATTGTTATGTGTATAAAAACAGATACTTTTATAAATAGGATAATTTCTTTTTAAAACACTAGGTGTTCAATAAGATAATAATCTCCGAGAACCGTTCCAAGCACTCCCTACATATCTTTTACCGTTAATTAAATTAATCCATTGATAAATAATTGTACGATTTTTATTTTCTGTTCCTATTAAATTCCGATCTAATTTAGGTTTGTAAATACGCACAGGTTTATTTAAATTTTCACTCTGTGATATTTTAGTACTTCTAGTTTCAGCTTTAGAAAAGAGAACAGATGGCATTCTCCAGGGGGAGACAGTAGGTAAGATATGAGGACCAAAAGGTATTTTTACTAGTACTGTTCCACCTAAATAGTAGAACTGAGGGTAGTAATCCTCGAACAAGAAACTATAAGGAAAATCATAAATAGATAATAATTTGATTATACCGGCCAATCCTAAGAAGTGTTGAGGGAAGAAAGTTAAATTAACCCCAATAAACATTGTCCAGAAGTGAATTTTCCCTAGGAAATCATTAACAGTTCTACCTACAATTTTAGGAGTCCAATAATAAAATCCGGCGAATAAAGCAAAAACAGCACCCATTGATAATACATAGTGGAAATGCAAATTAAACTCTTTTTCAAACTTAAAAATTCAAGTCAAAAAAAAAGAGTAACAAATTTTGGACTGTCTCTTTACCTGTAATAGTATATTATTTATTAGATTCAATTAAATAATTTTTAACAAAAGGTACTTTATACCATAGTGGATTCTCATATTTAATCCAATCAATTATAAAGTCTGAATATATTTTATGCTCTACACTATTAATAGGAGAAGCTTTATATTTTCTAATTTCTATAAAAGATTTAATTTTAGTTACTCTATAGAACTTAAGATCGCAATATAATCTATTCTTCATAAAATAATCATATATAAATAACATACTATTAACGTTTTGAAATTTAAATGCAATAGATGAGTAGTCTTTAGGTCCTTTTCTAGCATAAGATTTTTTACGTATAAGAATAAAAGGTTTACAATTTAAAATAGTATTATCAAAATTTAATTTAGATGTATATTCATTATATTGAAATTCTAAATTACATTCTATTCTATTTCCAGCATAATTATAAACTATTGTACCATCAGTATCAACTAGCCCTGAAAAATAAGGATCATATAATTTAATCTTATAATTAGGTTCAATATATTTAATATTATATATTTTACAAGCCTCTTTAAAACTAGGTACTTTAATTCTAATTAATCCATTTAAATTCTTAATAAGATACTTCATATTTTCATTAGTAGAAACTATATAAATAGTATAAGGCTTTTTTTATCCGCTCTAATTCTACCTATATGTAAATAGTCTTGTATACGTTTTAAAATTCTAATATCCCTTTTATGTAATTTAATTCTTATTTGTTTAAGAACTCTCTCTTTACTAGTTGGATTTACTCTAATATCCAAATTACCATCTCCATCTAATACACCTGCAAATCAATTTCAAAATTTATAATCTTCTGTATCAGGTAACTGACATACAGTCTCTGAGAATCCTTTTCAGTTTTCTGCTGATTGTATATTCATAAGTTCTTTTTTTAAACTTATTGCAGTATCATTATTTTGACTATTTAAAAGATTAAAACTCCTACTAACATCTAATTTTGAAAGATAAAACGTATTAATAAATAGTAAACAATACACAAATAATATAGTTCCCAGCATATAGTCAGTTGCATAATAATCCTTTATAGAAGATGAATTATTAAGGCCCTTATAAAGTCGAGCAACCACGTAATAAGTATCATGGAATGCAACATCTAATGAGGCATTAGACAATACAACTCCTGTTAAACCACCTATAGTGAATAAAGCTAAGAATCCAAATACGAATAATAAAGGTGTATTGAATCTTAAGCTTCCTCCATATAATGTAGCTCAAGGTTGAGCCTTTAACCATTTCAGGTCTAGTTGGCTTAATATCTAGAATTTAACTAATTAAATTAAAATAACTAAAAATAAAAAAATAATTTAATCCTTAAATTCCTATTAGAGGTTTGCTCTAAACCGTTACCGGCGATTTTGGACTATTCCTTATAATTTCATATAAAAAAGGTACTATCTAGTACTAATACTTCTATAAATAAAATAAAAATAAACATAAAAATAAACATAAACAAAAGAATAAAATAAAAAAAAAAAATAAAAATCAAAACAAAAATTCAACTCAATATATCTGAAAAATCAAGATAATTGAAATAATAATATTTTGAGAATAATTATTAATACTTTTATACTGTTTATCTTTTTTACTTAGAAACCATGGAGCGTCTAGTCTCTACGCTTTTACACAACAGTTTCCCAATTGTGACTTAGTTCGACGATTATCCTAAAAACATTACTTATTCTGTAATTTAGGACTTCCCTCGAGTTTGCCCCTATACTTAAAAGTAATTATTCCTCTATTTGTAATTTATACTGAAATTTATATATCATTCCTGGAATAATAAATTGTTTAATATGAGGATATATTTTTTTAACTGATTTAACTGGTAAATACAAAACAGGTAACCCTCTTTGAAAATGTATATTACTCTCAATATCAAATTTAATATAAAAAGTATTAACAATAAAAATACATTCTTTAACAGTAAAATTTTTAGTTTGTAAATATAAACCACCTCCTTTTACAAAAGAACCATTACCCATAATTCAATAAGCTAGTCCTTCATAAGTAATTAAATAAAAAAAATCAGAGGGTAAAATCTTTTTACCTTTATAATAAAATTTACGATATAAAATTAGAAAACAAGGTAAAGATCTTGTAACAATTTCAACCCCAAAAAATTCTTTTCTGTTCAATCTTGTTTTAACGAATGAAGGATAAGAAATACAATAGTGAGAAAGAAGAGAAAAAACATTAAATATGTAATCAAATCTTTTTATACTTTGTTTAAATCTAAATCTAGCTCCGAATTCTTTAGGATAAGGTTGGCTCATTAATAATTTACTACTATTTTTAATGGTGATACTTCCATCAGATAGTAATATACCAACTAAAGGAAATAAAAGATTATTAGGAATAGATACCATATATTTAACAATGTTAGTATATTTAGGGTAGTTTACAGTAGAAGAAAGATTAGATCCGTACAAAACTACTTCTTTACAACTGTTATTTTCAGGTAAATAATTTCTATTTGATCTAGGAAAAATATTTAATAAATTTTCAATTTCTCCCGATGAAGTAGCAAACTCCATTGGGTTCAATAAACGATAGTTTTCTAAAACATTTAAGTATATTCTTTTGGCCATATTAGTATTCTTACTAAAGGAATATGACAGCCATGAGAAGATTTTAATCCCTGTAGGCACTGCGATAACCATTGTAGCTGCAGTAAAGTAAGCTCTAGTCAAGAAATTAAATTAAAAAAATTTTAAAATAATTTTGGACAGTATCTTAATCTAATATTAAATATTTTTTCTCAAATTTTAGTTTTCTAATTTTATTAGATAGATTGCCTGTCTATTAGATTGGCTATCTATTCCACTATTTATAGTGTTGTTAAGTTTTTCTAGATAGAGAAGGTAAGCAGTCTCTGCCCAAAAGGTCTAAAATAAGTGTAACTTTCCCAGATTAAGGTAAAGTGTTTCGGTTGTAAGTATAACAATAGGGGAATAAAGGGTAGCTAATTTAAGTGAATTATTTTTACTAATACTTAAATAGGTAAGTAATAAGTAGTTAAAGACTCATAAAACTGTCAGATATTGAGGCTTACTGACCGGAAAGGAAGTTACAGGTAGGGGGTGTTACTAAGAGGTGTTTTTTAGGTTTGAAGGGGTGTATAGGTGTGGGCGTTTATTTGAGAGATTTTAAATATAAATTATATTAAATTTCTTGCGTGCTTGTCTCTGAGGATCCTTTAATAGAGATACTTTTAATTTTTTTAATTCCTTTTTCCTCTAAGTGTTTACCTTCCGTAATCATAATATAAACTTTTCTAAATTTTAAGTATTCGATATAAGGTCCTCCAAATAAATGAAATTTATCAAAATAATTGATTAATAAAGCAGCAGAATTAAAATCCTGAATTTTAAGAAAGTAAAAGTTTTTAGAGTTATTAGTTAAAATAGCTTTACTAAAATGAGGTAACAGAATTTTTAACAGATTTTCCTCCTGGTGTTTAAGTAAAAAATGAAGGTTAACACTAATTTCCTGTTTGATACCAGAGATCTGAAAAGAACCCACGCTTTGAGTAAATCCAGCAAACCAATAATTATCTAAAGATAATTCTTTTAAAGGAGGTAATATTTCAGTATTAAAATTAAAAGGGTACTGATATTTAAGTAATTGGTCAAATTTAGAGTTATAAACCAATTTACCGTTAATTAGGGAGAGAATATTTTCTAATCCTTTTTCTTTATTACATAAGTATCTTACAGTATTAGAGTCAGACTTTTTAGATACTTTACCAAAACCAATTCTCTTTTTAATAAGGTAAGCTAATGAAATATTTCTAATCGATAATTCAATTTCTAAGTAGTTAGCTCCGAAATTTCCTTTACCTTCAATAAGTCCAGCTAAAAAGAAACCAAATTCACTATTCGTTAATTGAGATTGATGTTTAGGGACATGTACAGATATTTTAGGTAACAACTGAAAATTAGAGTTATTAAAAGAAAATAAGTTAAAGTTATTAGAAGTATTAGTCTTTCTATTAGGTAGAGTAGGAGATACAAGGTCAGAATTAGAATTATTAATATAAATATTATTATTATTGTTATTAAAATTGTTATTCATCTTATTACTCTTATCTATCTTAAAATTAAAAGTACTAAATTTAAAGTTTCCTGCTGATTGTCCTGAGTAAACTAAATTATTTAAGTAAGTTTTTCCTAACGTAAATAATACGAGTGGATTACTTAAACAGGAGTTTCCAGCATATAGCAAGATTTTTTTTTCTTCACCTATCTCTAGCCAATTGAGAAAGGAATTTTTAAAAATATTTTCAATTTCAAAAAATATATAAAAATTTTGTTTAAGTTCTGTGAACACAATTCGATCCACATCTAAACCTACTGAGAACATGTGGTGACTCCATACTAAGAATCCTAAGATTCCAATTGAGAACATTGCGTAGACCATACCAATATAACCAAAGATAGGTTTTCCAGCGAATGTTGAAACAATATGGCTAACTATTCCGAATCCAGGAATAATTAAGATATAACAATAACTTTGATTAATTTAATAGTCAAAACTGTTTCCTTTTTTTTATTGTTAAGGGATAAGGATAAGGATAAGGATAAGGAATCGGGATCAGAATATTTGATCTATTAATATTAATACTCAAAAACTCTCGTCTTTGTTAGGACTAGTTCTTATACTGAATTTCTATTCATTGAATTTTTTATTTTATTTTAATAATTTTATCTTTTCCTATTTCCGTTAAATGTTTGTTTTACATCAGGAGAACTAAACACAATTATTAGTTGGGAGTTAAATTGTCCATCTTCGTAATTTAATTCCGCTAAATACAGTCCAAATAGTTCCAAGGTTAAAAGGTTTTAAGTGTGTAGGTAAAATGGGTAGAAAAAATTATTTAAATATTCAGTATTGTTGCATATAGTCTCTGGAGTATTCCTTTTAAAAATAAAGGTCTTACCTGCTGATCGGCTTCATTGTTTTAACTTTTTTACTATGTCTATTATACCTTACTCTGGGTAAGTGCTAGTGGAGTATTTAAAACTAGTTAGCGTAGCTTTTCCAGCAAATAGCAACATTATGAGGCTGAGAAATTTAACCTCAGGGTGCTTTCTCCAATATAATTATAATTTACTTATAATCCTTAATCCTGTCTTAAAAAATTTATAATTAAAATAAAGTTTAAAATAGGTATGTCGTCTAAAGTAAAAAGATATACATTAGGTTTATGAAGGATTAAAGCAAAGTTTAGAAGAAAAGGACTATATCTTCAACTTATTCCATTTATAGAGAAATTCCTTCCATGCTTTATGATGAATACTATTAGCCTTATAAGCGCCTAGTTGTCTTAAAGTCAAGTAATCTTCTATAAGATATAATCTTTGTGATTTATGATTTCGGCTAGTATGTGTTTAAAAATAATTTAACCTTTTTAATCTATCTACCTGGCTTTATATAGACCAATGATATTACCGATTAACTATCAAAATAACTATTACCTCCAAAAATATTTTTAAAGTATTGTACATCTTGTAAAAGTTTATTAACTACTCTAATACTTCATTGAGGGTAATTATTTTTTAAACTCATTGTAATAGTACCATCAGCATCAAAAAATCCAGCAAACCAATTAGATTCTTTATCTAAATTTGTAGGGTAAATAAAAGAGATTTAAAGATGTTGACAGACTCGTTGTAATTGTTTGAAGCCGTGAACTATGTCTGATATAACCGTTTATACAATAGATAAGATTAATCATACTTTGTTTATTATGTATCCGTTAACGATAAGCTTTAGCTCCGGATCGTATTTTTATACTACCTCCCCGTTTATGTTTATGTTTATGTTTATGTTTATGTTTATGTTTATGTTTATGTTTATCTTGGATGTGTCGTAAACAATGTAGATCTTAGAGTCCCATAGTAAATTATAAGCTGGAATATCCTTTTTTACTTAGACTCCCATCACCATCTATTATACCGGCTAGCCATTCAAATAAAGATTTGGAATAAGGTGCTACGCGTGTAGTCTCTGAGGTTCCTACTAGACTACTTGCGTGTCGTTGGTTACCTGCTGATTGTGTCTCATTCTTGATATTTTTACTTGAGCGGGACTTATTGTAAAAATTATTGTAAAATATATTGTTATTTTTATTTAATAAACCACTTATGTTCGAAGTAATCAGGAAAGGAAATAGACATTCCCAGCTTATAGCGTAGTACGTATTAAAATTATAATTAAAAAAATAATTTAATTAAAATAATCGGGCCACATTTGACCGAAGAACCAGAATAAGTGTTGATATAAGATAGGATCTCCTCCTCCTGCTGGGTCATAGAAACTAGTATTGAAGTTTCTATCTGTAAGTAGCATAGTAATTGCCTTAAATTCTTGATATACGAGACTACGTCTCATGAATACTAACTAAAAATTAGTTGCAATCTTAAAAATATATAAAAAAACAAAAAATAAATATATTTAGAGTATATGCTCTTCTATTAACATAGAAGTTGGGAATATCTCTTAATAATCTAAGTTGTAAAATTTATTTAAATGATTTCAAGTAAAAATAATTCTCTTATCATTCATTTCTGATTTTAGATTTAAAACTTTATCAAAATTATCCTTAGAAAATTTAAATTTAGGATTAAATAGCTTAAGAATTTCTGTTCAATTATTGTAATCTAGAAATTTAGCTCCAAATAAAGGATATTCATTTAAATAATTAACTAAAATCAAATTACTTTCTAAGTTTAAAGTTCTTAATCTATATTGAGGATGAGGTGTATTTTCTCTTATATTTTTCAGAGAAACCTTTAAAAATTCAGCAATATCAGCTAAAAATTTTTCATTACTATGGTCTAAATGGTCTTTTTTTCTTTGAGCCAATTCAAATTTACATTCAATTTTTGGATATTTACCACTCATAGTAGTTCTTACGCTAAAATGACCATCAGCTTCAATCATTCCTGATAACCAAGCATCATTTTTTAAAGCATCCGTTTTTAAAGGTAATTTAGTTAAATTTAAATGAGGGTTTTTAATATTTAGCCAATCAATTAAATTATAAAGAGAATATATTTTAGGTGTTCTCATATTTCCATTTAATAATTGAACTAATTTTAAGATTCCATTTTTATCATTAATATATAAAGTATAGGCATTAAATCCTTTTTTTCTAATTAAAGAACCAAAGCCTAAATTTTTTTGTATTAGTAAAGCTAAAGGTAAATCCTTTAAATGAAAAACTATTTGAATAGAAGGATAGTAAAGTTTACCTTTAGAAGATCTTTCTGTTTTAGGAACAATAATTGTACCGTCTCCTTCAATTAAACCAGTTAAGTAACTTATAAAATTAGAACTTTTATTTAATGAAACAGTGGCGGGGCCACTGTTATTTAGATTTAAGAATAAACTATTACAACAGATTATTTCTGGCGTGTATTCTCTGAGGATCCCTAAAAGATAAAAATCTAATAAGTTTCCTGCTGATTGACTTTCAAATAAAATATAACTATTTAAAAAGTGTTTCCAGCATATAGCCAAATTTAAAGCCGGCACAATATAACATTTACCGGCTAATACAGGTAAAGATAATAATAATAATATCGCTGTAATAAAGATAGCCCATACAAAAAGAGGTAATTTATGTAAAGACATTCCATTAGTTCTCATATTTAAAGTAGTGCTAATAAAATTAATAGCTCCCAGTAAAGAAGAAACTCCGGCTAAGTGTAAGCTGAAGATAGCTAAATCAACAGAACCACCAGAGTGAGATTGGATACCAGCTAAAGGAGGATAACTTTAATGTTGATAACTTCAAATTCTTATTTAAGAATACTATCGTTATACGCAAAGGCTCTCGCCTTTGTTCGGACTATACTTTCAACCTAAGACGAACAACTCTTTAAGGATAAATCGGTTCTGTGTAATCATAATTTACGTAAAAAAAACTATAACTTTAGAAAGAGTCTAAAAATCGCCTTTAATGACAGATCTAGACCAAATTTTGTATTCCAAACATTTCATACCTTTCATGGTATTTAAGAAATATTTTGATACATTTGAGATAGCTCTAGAATTAGTTGTGTCTAATTTATAATATTTTATTTATAATTTTGTTTGTATACTACTTTTTAAGATATATGAAGATTATGTCTAATGGCTTATAAACGACTCCATCTAATTTAGGAGTTATACCTAACCCCTTTATAACTTTCTATTGGTCTATGTAAGAAAGAAACTTCCTTCAGCTTCCACAAACCCTATACCAGGGTTTAGACATAACTTTCTGGCCAGCATCAAGCAACGGTAAAGTTACTTTACTCAAGGCGAACGAGAGATAAGACTCACTCGCTGTTCTTGACTGTAGATCTTCAAGTACTCTATTTATTTACAGCTTAGTTAATTATTAATTTGTTAAAATAGATTAAGCTTCTTTAAATTTAGCATAATTTAAGTATTTATTAAACAATAGAGGATATTTATAAAAAATAGGAATAATTAAACCTCCTATAGTTTTTAGATCTCTAATTCTAAAGCTAGCCATATTGGTTTTAGAATCTAGGCTAACTTTTCCTACTCCAAGTTTGTTTTGTTTTGTTTTGTTTTGTTTTGTTTTGTTTTGTTTTGTTTTGTTTTATAGAAAAAGATCCCTCTCCAACCGTAAAACCTACAAGCCCTTGTAAGAACAGAACCGAACCGAACAGAACCGAACCCTTCGTCGTTAGGTTGCATCACGTTAAGTCTCTGATGGGAAAGTTGAATAATTCAATTAAACCCTTGCGGATTGTCCCCTTGTCAAGAACATTTTTACTGCCAAAATATTAAAAGTCCAATAAGTGATTAACAATTGACGAGTAGTTCTTTCCTTTTCCTATTAGGGGAGTTCTTCGCATCGAGTGATGTTTTGTTGCCCGAACTTTACAGATCGGCGACTGCTTATCATTGTTAACAGTCCATCCTGTACCAGCTCCGTTTTCAACTAATGAACTCATTAATAGTAAAATTAATGAAGGTGGTAATAGCCAGAAAGAAATGTTATTTAATCTAGGGAAAGCCATATCAGGCCCTCCACAGTGGATAGGTAAGAAATAGTTACCGAATCCTCCCACAAGTCCAGGCATAACCATAAAGAAGATCATGATGAAAGCATGGGCAGAGATTATAACGTTAAACAATTGGTGGTCACCTTGTAAAAATTGTACTCCTGGTGAAGATAGTTCAAGTCTAATTAGTACAGAAAAGGCTGTTCCTATCATTCCAGCAAAGACAGCAAAGATTAAATATAGCGTTCCTATCTCCTTAGCATTAGTAGAATTAAATCAGTGCAAATTTATGTGTTGAGTGTTAGTAGTTTTCTTTTAGTTTGTTTTAGGGTTGACTTGTTACTGTTTATATTCTTTAGTATTTATTTTACTTTTAATATTTAATTTATTATTAGTGTTACTTTCAGTGTTACTTTTAGTATTAGTGTTACTTTAAGTTTCAGTGTAATTGTAAGTTTAAGTTTAAGTTTAAGTTTAAGTTTCAGTTTAAGTTTCAGTTAGAGTGTAAGTTTCAGTTTTAGAATTACTTTTAGTTAAAGTTTAACTGTAAGTATAGTTGAGTGTTGAGTGTTGAGTTTGTGTTTGTTAGTGTATTGTATTAGTTTGGCTCTTGTGTGTGTGTATATAAATTAAATTCACTTAATAAAATTAATAGAAAAGAGTATAAGTTAGTTATTTGTATTTAAACTATTTATTTTAATTAAAGTATTTATTATAATTATTGTATTCTATTATATTCTATTGATTTAATTTTTGTGTTTAAGTTGTTAGTGGATTTTTGTGTTGTGCTCTTTTTGTTGATTTAATTTCTAATAGTTAGGAGTAGTTATTTTTAGCTTTTAGAATTTTTATTCTTTTTTTTAATTTTAGTATTATTCTATAAGCTTTGTAAAGGTTTATGTTTTGTTTCTATTTAATTCCTTGTAGCTAATAAAGTGTAGGAGATTAATTTAAGGAATACCGTGAGTCTGACCTATACCTTTGTTTAAAAGTAAGGGAGTTGGGTTTAGGGGAGAGAGTCAATTATCTAATCAAAGAAACCGTTTCCGTGTCTTAGTTTTCCATTAGAGCTCGTGTAAAAAAAAAGGATTAATTTTAATTTTAATTTTAATTTTAATTTTAATTTTAATTTTATCTAGAAGGGTTTAAAAGGGAGGTTGAAGGCATTTATTAAAATTATTATTATTCTTATAATTATTTATTATTATTATTAATTGTTACTCATATTTATCTCTCTATTTTTCCATTTCCCTTACGTTTCCTTGTAATTTAAGGTAGTTACGTTATATTTCTTTCCAGGGGCTTTCTATTTTGGTGATTATCGGATAGAGGTCCCTTTTTACAGCAGGTTTTATTAAACTGAGGTTATCTTTATATCTCCGGTCCTTTCTAAATATAAGATAGACTGAAAAGAGAGAAAGGCTTCTAAAAGAAGTTATTATTCAGATACTGGTTATAATAGGCCTGAAGGTTTAAGGTCCTTAATTGTAATTATAATTAGTTGTACATAAAAGAATATTTAAGGTGATTCAATTAAAGTAAAAAAATTACCTTTTATAAAGGTATAAAAAGTATAAAAATATAAAAATATAAAAGTATAAAAGGTATAAAAGGTATAAAAGGTATAAAAGATATAAAAGATATAATAGATATAATAGTATAAAAGGTATAAAAGGTATAAAAGTATAAAAAGTATAAAAAGTATAAAAGTATAAAAGTATAAAAGTATAAAAGTAAAAATTATTAATTGTAACTTCTGTAATTATTCGACAATAAAAAGTCTTAGTTTTCTACTAAAATCTATCTTTCTACTTAAATATTTATATTCGTTCAAAACCTCTCGTATCCGAGTTAAACCAATAAAAAAAAGGGATAGTGAGCTTTTATTTAGTACCCCCCCTTCTAAAAAAAAAGGATAGTGACCTTTTATTACGTATCCTAGTAAATTAAGTAATAGTGAGGTTTCCTTTCGTATCCTAGTAAAACCGATTTATATAGTAATACCTGATAGTGGGGTACCAAGAGAGAGTTAGCTTTACTGTCGTATCCTGCTAATAGCTATATGTAATACCAGTTAGAAGAGGTATCCAGGGATTATAAGGGTTACAAGAGAGAAGGTACCATAAAGGGTGGACCTCATTATAGTTAGGTTTAATTACGTATCCAACTAAAACCAGGGATAGATAGGTTTCCTAACGTATTCTTCTAAAAGCTAACTGTAATACCAGATAGTTACCTTATCAGGGATAGTGAGGTTTACTTACGTATCCTTCTAAAACCAGGAGTATTGAGGTTTCCTAATGGTTTATACTCAAAGCTATTTTTAATTATTTAATTCTGTAATTCTGTAATTCTGTCATTATTTAATTATTTAATTTTTTAATTATTTAATTATTTAATTCTGTATTTTTTTAATTATTTAATTCTGTCATTATTTAATTATTTAATGACAGAAAGAGAGGTTTCCAGGTATATTTAGGTTTTATTATACTTCTTCTAAAACCAGGAATAGAATTACCGGATATAAAGGTAAACAAGAGAAAGATAGAGAGGTTCCCTTTCTTTTTTTCTTTAAACCAGAAAGAGAGGTTCCCAGGAATAGATTGGTTTATCGGTGAGAGAGGCCCCCAGATAGAGAGGTCTCAAGGAATACTAAGGTTTACCGCTTAGGTATTGTAGCCAGATAGGGAGATCCTCAGGAAATTGAGAGTTTTACCTGGTATAAAGAATTTTGTCCTTACTATTTATCCGACCTAATATTTATATTTGCATTCTTAAGGGGAGAGTGAGGGTAAGGGTTAAGTACTTTTTCTATAAGGTAAGATAGTTTAGTAGTTTAGGGTGGGAAGTGAGATTAAGGGTAGGTGTTGAGATTAGAGTGTAGAGTATTATTTTATTTTATTTTTGATTATTTTATTTTGGATTTATCTGCGTTTAATGAATTAGTGTCCTTATTAAACCAGGTAGTAATCAGGCTCAACGGGGTATATGTTATTTGTTATTTGTTATTTCTTATTTCTTATTTATTATTTCTTAGTTGTTATTTCTTATTTCTTAGTTGTTATTTCTTAGTTGTTATTTCTTATTTCTTAGTTCCTTATTTATTAGTTGTTATTTGTTCTTACTAATTGGATGTGTCACACTGGTATTTCTTATATTTATTATATTTGAATCATCTGTCTATTTTAGGATTTTTTTGTCTATTCGGACGAGTATTAAATATTAAGGTTTAAGGGGGGTATCGTAGTCCCAAGCTTATTTAGGGGGTAATTATTTTATTAAAAAAAGAGGATTGATTGTAGGGGATAGGGGTTAGGTGAATTAGCATTTTTATATCTTATTGTTGTATTTTATGCCTTATTTTAGTTCTTATTTATTTTTGTATTTGGTTCTACTTTTTATATTAGGCTTTTCCCCCCTCTCTTTTTCTTAGTAGTTGGACTTTCCTATTTTAGTGGTGATTCTATTAGATTTATATTCTATTATATTCTTTTATAATCTCCTTTAAGGTTCTTTATCTCACAATAATAATAATAATAATAATAATTATAATAAAAATAATAATAATAATAATTATAATAATAATTCAGGGATTCTTTAGTTGTTAGTGAAGAGAGAGGGTTTTATTAAAAGACCGAGTAGGCCATTCTAGAGGGTTAGGGTATTCAAGGCTTCTAGTAGAGAGAGGGCTTTATTTTTATAACATGACTTGACTGATAGGGCTATTCTATAGGGTTAGGGTATTTGGATTGTGTATGGGTAATAGTATTTTATTTAAAGTGTTAGTTTTATTAATGGGTATTTATTTTGGGTTTTAGGTACTCTATATTAGGGTTATCTCTCCTGGGTATCTTTCTTATTAATTATTCGATATTATCTTATATCCTATTATATTCTATTATATTATATTCTATTATATTCTATTATATTCTATTATATTCTATTATCTTATATTATATTCTCTTATATGAAATTATATTCTCTTATGCTATATTCTATAATCTTATATTATATTCTCTTATATGAAATTATATTCTCTTATATTAAATTAAATAAAATTAAATTAAATTATATTATAATTATATTATATAAAATTTGTTATTTACCTGGGTACCTTTCTGAATAGGAAAAAAAACTTATGTTAGTAGGTAGTATATAACTCCGTCCCTTAAATAGGCTGTATCTAATCAGGGCTTTATATTTATCTGTTGATGTATCTCTATCTGTATCTGTATCTGTATCTGTATATTTATTTTTATTTTTATTTTTATTTTTATATTTATATAAGTGGTGTTATTAGGTGTAGGGGTTTTCTAAAACAAGGGTATTTATAGTTATAGTTATAGTAATAGTTAAAGTTATAGTTATTTTTATAGTTATATTTATAATTATAGTTATAGTAATAGTTATTTTTATAGTTATAGTTATAGTTATAGTTATATTTATAGTTATAGTTAGGTTACCCGGATAGATAGCTCTTGATAGGTCATTAGTAAGTATAAATCAATTCGAGGGTAGTGGGGGGTTATAGGGAGGAGGGGTATGGTATGGTAGAGTTTGGTAAGGTAAGGTAAGGTAAGGTAAGGTATGGGATGGTAAGGGATGGTATGATATTTAAGGATAGATTTTTTATTTATGTAGGGGCTAACCTTTAGGAGAGGAAGCTTTTTGTAGGTTCATTCTAACTGGTTTTCTATCGGGTACAGATCTGTTACTATATTAGTTTATCTTTAAGAATAAAGGTATGGGTTATTAGGAAGAAAGGTTTTAGTATTATAGTTATTTAAGTGTTTCGGAGAGAATCTTTTAGTGTTTGTAGGACTTTTCTAATTGTGTTTTTGTTTTTGGGGGATACAGGTAGGACTTTACTTATAGGCTGTTCTCGTAGAGAAAGCTATTTCTTTTTAGAAGAAATTAAATTAAATGAAATGAAATGAAATGAAATGAAATTAATTAGTCTTTATTTCGTTATATATATTTATTGAAGTTAGTATAGGGGCTTTTTATTATTTAATTGGAAACACCTGGGCTCGAACCAGAACTTTCCCCTTAAAAGGGGGACACTCCACCACTCGAGTTCTGCTTCCTTAAGAGTTATATTTTGTCTATTCTATTTTAAGAATTTAGTGATTATAGAAGAGATACTAAGTATTCAGTGGTTCATCTTCGATTATTGTTTATATTGTTTATATTGTTTATATTGTTTATATTGTTTATATTGTTTATATTATTTATATTGTTTATATTGTTTATATTGTTTCAGTTTCTACGTTACGGTTCTTTATTTGGAGAGAGATTGTTAGGAATTTGGGACAGATTCCGGTTAGAGAGATTTATTTGGGTATTTATTTTTAATTTGTAATTGAGGTATTGTTTTCTGTGGTTCACTTTTTTAATATTTGGTTTGTTTGTGTGTAATAGATTTAAGTGTTGTAAGAATAGAATTTAAGTTAACTCCGTTTCTGTCTATTAGCTTAGTTAATAATTAAAGTTTTAGTAAGTTTCTGTTCTATTGGTTAAAAAGAGAAAATAACAGAGAATAAAATAAAATAATCTAAAAAAATAAGATAAAATAAAAAAATAAAAGAGAAAAAAATAAAGTCCAATCAAATAAAAATAATTATCCTGTGGCCTACTAGTCCTAGGATCGACTATTAAAAGGGGTTATAATAAAAAATTAATCCTCTTCTGCTTCGACAGGCTTTAGGTTAAGACGGTAATAGGAGGTTTCGACTACTCTCTTTCTAGTGAGGGGTGGGAGGGGTTAGGTAGTGGGGGGGTGGGGGTGGTAAGAGATAGTTACCGAGAGGTGTATATAATGTTCAGGGATATTTAGTATTTAAGTATTTTAACTGAGTAAACAAATAACTATAGGTTAGTGTATTTATTATTATTTAATATTACTGATTAAACAAATAACTATATGTAAGTGTATTTATTATTATTAAATATCATTGAGTAAAGGTTTAGTTAATTTAGTATTATTTAATATATATATAAATTATTAATTATTAATTATTAATTCTTAATTCTTCATTATTCATAAATATTTTTTTATTGGACTTTTCTATCTGGGTTTCTAGCAGAGAGAGGGTTATTTTCTAACTCATCTTAGGCTTGGAGGGATTTTATTATTATTTATTTATAGATATATTTATTTATTATTTATTAATTATTATTTTTATTGACTGAGTTGACCAGATTCGAACTGATATTAGCCACTGCCAAAAAATGGTGTTTTCCCAAATTAAACTACAACTCATCAGTTAGGGTTTCTAGGGGAGACTTTCTTTTTTTTTTTCCTGTGCCTTTTTTATTCTATTCAGGCCCTTTCTCTAGGGGATACTGTCCTATTATGGGGATATCTCTTTCTGGTCTAAAGAGAGGTTTTATTGAATAGGTATGCATATATTGGAGAGAAAGCTTATATTTAAAAGACAAATCTTTCCCTTTTTTTTTAATTTGTATAGTCTGTAAGGATTTCTATTTCTATTTATATATCTATTTCTATTCCAGGCCCTTGGGGAATATTCCTGTCACTTTTTCTATTCTGCTTTCTTATGGTATGGTTTGGCGTTAGAGATAGCTTCTTATTAAAACTATCAGTGTATTTATTTTACTGTTACTATTTCTTTGTCTGTTTCTATTTTTAGGTATCTTTTTGTCAGGTTTTAGGTAGGGACTTTTTTTAATCTCGATTTGATTTTTGAGAGAAAAGGTTCTGAGAGTTATTAATTATAGTAGGAGAGTTAAGTGAAGGTAGTAAACTCCAGACTTGGAAAGAAGGATGCTGAGAGTTATATAGAAGGATAGTTCACTGGAGGTAGTAAAGAGCAGGAGTTCAGGGGGTCCTGAGAGTTATTCCATTTAGTAGGATAGTAGGAAAGTAGGAAAGTAGGATAGTAGGAAAGTAGGATAGTAGGATAGTAGGATAGTTCAGTTGTGGATGGAAAGAGGAGAAACCTTTGTGGTATAACTATAGAGATTTGGGTTTACTTATCTTTTAGTTGTGTGTATTTAGTGATTTGTAGGGTTGGCTGTAGGAGAATATTTTTCCTAGAGATTGTATTTTTATTTGTCATAGTTAATGAGGTCTTATTATCTTATTGAGGTTTAAGTCTTTTAGGTTTTTTCCTTCTTTTAAAAAGTGAGGTAATTCCAAGGTTTGGTGAGCTTTTGTTTATAAGGCTTTTATTTTGTTACTCTTTCAGATAAAGGATTAGAAGATTAATTTTAATTTCTCCTGAGTTAATTAGTTATATTTTTTTAGCTTTTTTTATTAGATTAGATGAGATTATTTTATATTAGGTTAGATTTGTTTATATTAGATTTTTTTATTTAGTTTGTGCTTGTAGGTTATTTTATATTAGGCAGTATTAATTGCTATTAGGTAATATTATTTGATATTAGGTGAGATTTGTTACTATTAGTTTATTTTATATTAGGTACTATTAATTGCTATTAGGGGATATTCTATTATGGTTATATTAATTGCTATTAGGCTATATTCTATTATGGTTATATTAATTTCTATTAGGTAATATTATTCTCTATTATATTAGATTATATTAGATTATATTATCTTATATTCTAATAAGTGTAATAATAATAAATAACGGTTAAAAATAATGAATAGGATAAGGGTAAGGATAAATATAAGGATAGGATAAATATAAGGATCAGGATAATTATAAGGAGATATTCTATTTCTATAAGAAGGAGATAGGGTAGGCCCGTTAGGGAGTGAGGGTAGTGGGGAGGTAGTAGGTAAAAATAATCTCTCTCTAACACTAATACTTACACTAACTCTAAAACTAATTCTAATTCTAACTCTAAGAGTAACAGTAACTCTAACACTAACTATATTTCTAAAACTAAAAGTACAACTAACACTAACACTAACACTATCTATAATTCTAAAAGTAACTATAACTCTAACAATAACACTAACTATAAATATAAGGGGGGGAGTCCTAGGATTTGATTAAACTCTCTCTAAGATATAAGAGTACGAACCTAAAAGCCAATACCACCAAGGAGTGGATGTAGGAGTAAGAGTAGGAGCAGGAGTAGTAGAAGGGACTATACTATTTTATCTGTTTCTGTACCTGTTTCTGTGTCTGTGTCTGTGTCTGTTTCTGTGTCTGTATCTGTATCTGTCTCTTTATCTGTCTCTCTATCTTTATCTTTCTCTTTATTTATCTCTTTATCTCTATATTTATAGGCATCTTTATATTTATAGGTATCTTTATATTTATATTTATAGGTATCTTTATATTTATAGGTATCTTTATATTTATAGGTATCTTTATATTTAAAGGTATCTTTATATTTATATTTATATTTATATTATATTTATCGGTATTGTTATCTTTATATAAGGGGGAGTCCTATACTGTAAGCCAGGTAGGGTAGGACTTTAGGTAGGAGGGTAAGATAAGGAGAGAGAAGGTCTACCAAAACTATCCTTTAAGATTAATCCAGGAAGGGTGGAAGGGTAAGTAGGAATAGTGACCTACTAGTGGTAAAGATAAATTATTTATTTATTTATTTGTTAATTTATTAATTTAATTTAATTTAATTTAACTTAATTTAATTTATTTTATTTTATTTTATTTTATTTTTTTTTATTTTATTTTATTAATAAGGGAGGGAGGAAGGTAGGATAAGGTAGGAAAAGGGTAGGTGCTTTAGTGGTAGGAAGGTAAAAACCAGGAATTAATGAAAGGGGGTGGTTCTATAGTAAGAGTCGTAGGGATTTCACCTAATTTACAAGAAGAGCTTTATCTTGTCGTACTTTTATTAGAGGTAAGGGTTTGAGTGTCTGTAAGGTCATTTCGTATAGAGACTAAAGGGACTTATTCATTCAATTCAAGTAAATTCAATTCTATCCTATTCTACACTTTTATTTATAACTATTACCTGGTATTTTATAATCTTTCCTAGTAAATACTAGTATTTCCTAGTAATTAAAGAGAATGTTTTAATTTATTCTTAGTGGATACTTCTTCGTTAAAATAGATTCGCACTATGCTTTTTAATTGGACCTTTATATTCCAATTATTATTAGGGACTATCAAGTAGAGACAGGATAGTTTTCTATTCGGTTTTGCTATTAGAGGAAGGGTAGTTTCCTCAATAATATAATCTCATATAATCTAATATAATCTAATATAATCAAATATAATCTAATTTAATATAATCTCATATCATATAAGATAATAGAATAGATTATCAGAGAATATAATCTAATAATCTCTAATAGAATATAATAGTATAGAATATCAGATAATATAATAGAATCTAATATAATCAAATATAATCTAATATATTCTAATCTTATACAATCTCACTTAACAGAATATAATCTCATATAATATCATATACTCTATTATAATCTAATCAAATATAATCTAATATAATATAATATAAGATAATAAAATATAATATAATATATTATAATATAATATAGGGTTTCTAGTAGAGAGAGGTTTATTCTTATTTTTAACTATCGTAGGTAATTGATTCTTGTTACAGTTATCCTGATTATTATTTAAATTATGTTTTCCTCATTTGTACTTACTGTTTATTACGGTGTGTTAGTATTTGTATACATATAACAGTAAAGGTAGTCCTTAATTACAAATAATTTAATTTAAAATATTAACATATAATTAATTAAGTTAGTGCTATCTTCTACAGCAATAGAGAGCTTTATTGTTATTTGATTTATTTACTATTTACTATTTACTAGTGACTAATTACTAGTTACTAGTTATTATTTACTAGTGACTAATTACTAATTACTAATTACTATTTACTATTTAATTTTTAATATTTAATTTTTATTTTAAAGGTCCAGGGTTTTTCTTCTTTCAGGGTATATCTCTTCGGGGAATATACTTATAACTATAACTATTAATATAACTATAATTATAACTATAACTATTTCTATATTGGAGGTATAGGTTTATAACTATAACTATAACTATAACTATATCGTATTCTAGGGACCTCTCTTTCTGGTGTTGAGGTTTTAGTAGAATGGATTTGTCTGTTTCTTTGTCTCTGTATGTGTCTTTGTCTGTATGTATTGGGGGTAGTTCTAGAGATAGGCAATTTATGAAATGAAATGAAATGAAATGAAATGAAAATAAATTAAATTAATTAAAAAAATAATTGTTGATCTGTAATTATTAAAATTTATTAATTTATATTAAGTATTTAAACTAAATCTTTCAATTCAGTGTTATAAATGTCTTTTTAATATTTAATAACAGTGTGAGAAAGTAAAATATAAAGGAAAAGTTAAAGATGGTGAGAGTTAAATTTAATTGGAGTGAGATAGAATCGAACTATCATATCAGTGGTGCAAACACTGCTGATTACCATTATCAGATCACCCCTTTATCAAATATCAAATATCAAATATCAAATATCAAATATCAAATATCAAATATCAAATATCAAATATCAAATATCAAATATCAAATTCCGGAGCGGGTGTGTATTGGATTGGTTTATTATTATTTTTATTGTTATTTATCGTTCGCTAGGACTTATAGAAAGAGTTATAATTTTCCCTAACTAGTCGTAGACTAGCCGTAGTCGTAGACGTAGTCGTAGTCGTAGACGTAGTCGTAGACTAGCCGTAGACGTAGACTAGCCGCAGAATAAGTGTGGGTTTTCTAAAGAGTAGCGATCAACTATGGCAAATTTAAGAGGAATATCTAACAACCAGGAGGAGTGGTGTGGGGGTGGGACTCCTTGTTTCTATAAGATAAAGGGATATTTTTATGACTCGAACGCTAGGACTAATCGTGATAGTTTCTTTATCGTAGCTAGGACTTATCGTTAGTTGTTTATGTTTTATTTTTTGTTTAAGTGAAAGTGAAAGTGACCCTTTTAACTATTTATTAGTTTATTTTTAGATTTTTTTTTTTATTTTTTACTTTTTTATTTTTTTGTTTTATTTCTGCTATTTCTATCTTTGGACTTTTTCTACTCCTTATTTTAATTCGACTGTTACTAAACTATTCCACATTTTTCTGTGTTAGAGGGGTGTACTCCGGTGTTATTCAAGTCCAGTCCAGTCCTTATGGTAGAAGACATAAGAGAAAGGATAGTATAGATAAGATATATGATAGAAAAGACAAGCTTAAAAAAGAATAGCTTAAGATATAAGATATAATACAGGAAAAGTATTGTTTAAATAGCCGATAAAAGGGATCGAACCTTTTTCTTACCGTCATGAATGGTAGGTTTTATCCATTTAAACTATATCAGCTTACTTATTAGTTTTAGTTTATTCAGATCTCAGAGTTGGTTATTATTTTATTATTTTATTCCGTTATTATTTTATTATTTTATTATTTTATTATTTGATTATTTTATTCTGTTATTGTGTTATTCTGTTATTCTGTTATTATTAAAGACTAAATAAAGTAAAGAGTAAAAATAGACTAAAGAAAGTAAATAAAGATTAAAAACTAACTAAAGGAAAGATTGATTAAAGAGTAAAAAAGTAAATATTTATAATGTAAAGAGGGTTAGATTCTCTGTAAGAGAAGTTCGGTTATAAATAATAATAAATAACTAATAACTAATTAACAATAAACAAAGAAACTATTTTTGTAAGTAAAAGTTATCTTAAAAGTTCTTTTAATTCACTACTCCCACTCCTAAACTTACTATTTCTATTTATTAGAGATCCTCATCTAAACTATTCTAAACCTTAAAAAGGTTCCTGAATCTAAGAATAGGGGTCCTTTATAATTATAAAGAGGTTTTATTTATATGTTTATTGGACCTTTTCTCACTAAGGATCCGGCCTTCTAGGAGAAAAAGCTTTATGACTGACGGGCTTCTAATCCGCGTCTTAGTTTGTTTAGTAGCCTTTCTATTCGACCATTCCTTATATTTCAAGGACATTTATTTCCGGTTTATTATCCGATCCGTTCCGATCCGATCTGATAGATAGCCTTCTAAAACCAGGTTTTATTCCAGTGATGTTACCTTACTAACCATGGCCTTTCTAAAGAATTACGAAATGGAGAGATAGACAACTGAAAGCAGGTTTTATACCAGTGAGGTTATCCGTAGATAAAGGAAAGCAAGTTTATTTATCTTTCTCTCTATCTATATATTCCTTTAATAGTTATAAGTAAGTATATAAATGTTTCCTTACTACCTATATTTAATATTAATATTAATACTCCAGATTTAAAATTAAAAAATATAAGTTATTAGGTTTGAAAGTCTCAATAGTTTAAATCAATTAAGTTAAGTTAGTAGGTTTTAAGTCTCAATAGATAAAATCAATTAAGTTAAGTTAGTAGGTTTTAAGTCTCAAGAGGTTTTATGTTTTATGTTTTATGTTCTATGTTTTATGTTTTATGTTTTATGTTTTATGTTTTATGTTAAATTAGTAGTTTTTATGTAATGTATCAAGAGGTTTTATGTTTTATGTTAGGTTAGTAGGAGAGAAACTTTTGTGTTTTAATTAATAATTAATAATTAATAACTAATAATTAATATTAAATATTTTATAATTATTTGAATTACTTTTTTTAGTTTTAATTTAGACTTATTAGCTTTTTAGCTTTTTAGGTTTTATTTCTTTTGCTATTTTTTTATTTTTATTTGTTACGTTTATTAGTTTTGTTATCTTTTTATTATTATAATTACTGAATTTTATCTAATTTTAGAGTGTTAGGCTATTTTTTAATTATTTGAAATAACCTTATATTTATGTTATACAGACTAAAGTGTTTAATTATAGATTCTCAGATAATTTTTTTAATTAAATTTAATTTAATTTAATTTATTAATCAGATTTTATTATATAATATATAATCCATCCTAGTCATTTAAGGATTGGTGTGGTTTTCATGTGGAAGGTTTAGGCTGGGTTGTATAGAATTAGGTCTAATTTATTAAGAGAGTGTAGACTAAGAGTCTGAGAATCTAATATAATTATAGTTATAAATATAAATAAAGATATACCTATAAATATAAATATAATTATAATTGTGGGGATATAAAGTTAATAGCTTCCTTTAGACAATAGTTAAATTAGTTGAGTCTCTGTAATAATACTTAATATTAATATTAAAATTATTATTCAGTAATAGACTGTCACTAACTAAAGATGACGATTAATGTACTTTCTTACTCTTATAAGAATTAATAACCTTTATAACTTTTTTAACCTTACTAAATTTATTATTTGACCTTATTTGTAGTATACTAAGAGCCCTCTATTAAGTTTAAGATTAAGTTTAAGTAGAGAGAATCTGACCACAAAACAAATAAAATAAAAAAGAAATTCCAGTTGAAGAGATCTTAACCCTCTTTTAGGGATAAACCTAGCTAAAGTATTTTTGTTGAAATCAAATAATCTAAAATAACAAAAAATCAATCCTCCCTCATGATTACGATATCGATATTTATCAAGTATTGCAGATTAACTAATACAAATTATCTAAGTAACAATTACAATTTCAATTTCAATTTCAATTTCATTTTAATAACCATAATTTTTCTTTATTCTTCATTCTTTATTTTATTACACTTAGACTTAGGACTTTTTTATTCCTGTTAATTATCTGATACTTCTCTTAGTATAGGTTTTATTTAACTAATTAGTATTGTTTCCTAATTATCTAAGTACCAATTTCAATTTCAATTTCTATCTCATTCTCAATTTCAATTTCAATTGAAATTTCAATTTCAATTTATATTTCAAATTAATAGCCCAAATAAACACTGATTAAGATTAATTCCTGTAGAACCATTGAAACACTGATTAAGATTAATTCCTGTAGAACCACTGAGACTGCTCTGAGTATAGGATTACTAATTAATACTCTTTCCTCACTGATAGAACAAAAAAGGGGGGGGGGGGAAGGTTAGGTGTAGATAGGGTAGGGAATGTAAGTTTAAGGGGGAGAGTGTAAATTTTGTTTAGTTTGTTTAGTTTTTTTTTAAGTGTGGGGAGAATTAATTCTGTTAATGATGATATAAAGATTACTAATAGGATTAAATTTAGGTGTATATGTATTTTAGTGTAATTATTTAGTGTCATTCTTTAGTGTAATTATTTAGTGTAATTATTTAGTGTAAGGGGGTTGTAAGTTTGTGTAACTAATATTGTTTTTATAAGAGACTTCAGGGGTTATTTAGTTTTTAAGGTTTCTTACTTATTCATTAGTCATTATTCATTAGTCATTATTCATTAGTCATTATTAATTAGAAGTGATAACTGAGAAGTGAATACTGAGAAGTGAGAAGTTATAAGTGATAAGTTATAGGTGATAATTTATAACTTATAAGTGATAAGTGATAAGTGATAAGTTAGAAGTTTCTTATTTATTATTGATTAATTATTAATTATTAATTATTACTTAATATTATTTTTTTAATTATTAATTATTAATTATTAGTGGTTAGTGGTTATTGGTTAGTGGTTAATTATTATTGGTTATTGGTTATTGGTTATTGGTTATTGGTTAGTGGTTATTGGTTATTGGTTAGTGGTTATTGGTTATTGGTTAGTGGTTAGTGGTTAATTATTACTGTTATTATTTATTAGTGGTTAATTTTTACTGTTATTAATTTTAACTGTTATTATTTTTATTTAAAGGAGTTAAAACGAATAAACTAGCAGCTAAGTAAATAATTAAGATTCTAAATATCTCAGTAGCTAAAGCATTTTCCATTATAACATTAGCAAAGATTAGGCAGATTAAACTTAATAAACCTATGGTAATATAAAGAGAATAAGTTGTTATAATTCCTGTATCTAATTTAGCGATATTCATTCCAGTATTAGTAAATGCCTTAGCTAATCCGCTAGGTCCTAACAGTTCTATAGCTCCTCTATCCATTTCTTTAGAAATTTTATAACTTAATTTTAATCCAGCAGTTATTAAGTAATGGTTATATATTACATCAAAATAATATTTACCATTGAAGAAACTATACATAGATTTAAATGATAAAGTTATACTATTTAATAAAGAAGTTTGATAATGATATAGATAGAAAGCTAAAGCAGCTCCAGAGAAACTAACAATAGCTGGTAATAATTTAATAAAGCTATTAAGAGAGAATTCTGCTTCTATTAGATTGATATTATTAGGTAAGATAAAAATAGAGTTACCAAAGAAATCAGAACCTACTCCGACAAAAAGGTCAGAGAAAATAAATCCAAAGAAGATACTAAATAGAGCTAAGATAGTTAAAGGTAAAATAACAGCAAGGTTAGATTCATGAGAGTTTAAATAAGAATATTTATGTCCATTAGGATTAGTTAAGAAAACTAAACTGATTAATCTGAAACTATAGAAGGCTGTTATACCTGCTGTTACAGTTCCTAAGATGTAAGCATACATACCGCTAAAATTATAACTACCAAAAGCTAATTCTAATATAAGATCTTTACTATAGAATCCTGTTAAATAAGGAGTAGCTAATAAACTTAAAGAACCTACTAACATAACACTATATGTAAAAGGTAAGAATTTAATTAAACCACCCATTTTTCTAACATCCTGTTGATCAGCAAATGAATGTATTACTGCACCAGCCCCTAAGAATAATAAGGCCTTAAAGAAAGCATGATTTACAGTATGCATTAAAGCTAAATTATATTGACTAAGACCTACTGCCATCATCATATATCCTAATTGGGATATAGTACTAAAGGCGATAATTCTTTTTAAATCATTTTGAACTAATCCACATGTTGCTGCAAAAAAAGCTGTGGTTGAACCTATTACAGTTATTACTAATAAAGTTGTGGGACTATATTCTAATATAGGACTTATTCTTATTAATAAATAGATACCTGCTGTTACTAGTGTAGCAGCATGAAGTAAAGCACTAACTGGTGTAGGAGCCTCCATACTTCCAGGTAACCATGAATGTAAAGGAATATTAGCACTTTTAGCTAAAGCTCCTCCTAATAAGAATAAAGTTATTAAAGTAAGAGCTGTTTCATTCATATAAGGAGCTAGAGAGAAGATTTGACTATAATTAAGAGTACCAAATAAAGCAACAATTGCAAAGAATCCGATACTCATTAACATATCCCCTCCTCTATTCATATTGAAGGCTAGTAAAGCTGCTTTATTAGATTGTATTCTTGTATAATAAAAATTAATTAATAGATAAGATACAACCCCTATGGCTTCCCAACCTACAAACATTACTAAAAGATTACCACCACATATAAGTAATAACATACCTGCTGTAAAGGCAGATAAATAAGAGAAGAATCTTTGATTATGAGGATCAGAAGATAAATAATCTATACTATAGATATGAATTAATGTAGAACAGTAAATTACTGCTAAACCTAAACTTACAGTTAATTGATCAAAATAAAACTCCCAATTTATGGAAATAATACCGATATCTAACCAACTGTTAAGATTTATATAAACAGGAGAACCTACTATACCTACTTCATAAAAGGCTATAGTGATTAATAGAGAAGTTAAAATTAAACTACTACATGTGATAAAATGAGAACCTGTTACTCCTATTTTTCTTCCTAAGAAACCAGAAGCTAAGGAACTTAATAAAGGTAAAATAATTATGGATAAATACATACTTCTATGATTACTGTTTTAACCATCCTAAAGAGATAGTTCCTCTTAATCTGTAGTATGCTACTAAGATACTTAAACCTATTACAGATTCAGCTCCAGCAATTGAAATTATATAAATACTATAAATTTGACCTACACTATCATCAAAACTATAAGCACTTAGTATTATTAATACTGTTACGGCTAATAGCATGATTTCTATCGATATTATCATTAAGATAATATTCTTTCTATTTAAAACAAACCCTAATATACCTATTAGGAATAATAATATTGACATAGTCATGATTTTAGTAAAAAATATAAAAACACAGAAAGAAAACTAAATTAAAATTAATAACATATACCTTTATCTCGAGATAAAGATCCTACCTTATTAGAACTAACCAGGAGGATCTTAACTACAAGGAAAAAAAACAATAACATAAACTAAACAAACAAAACAAACAAAACAAAACAAAAACAAGAAGGATTTTATACCCTTATCCGGGGAAGTAATGTAAGATTAAGTTAACGGTCTGGGATAGAGACCCCTCTAAAGAAAAAGGAGTAAACTAAAATAAGAGTAATAGAGAGTCTACCAATGATACAAATATAAGGAGGAGATATGGTTTATACCTTGGGCTATCCTAATTATTTTTGAGAAGGTTTTAGTTACTTCTGAGAGGTCTTTTTTTCTTTTACTTTACTTTTCTGTACTTTACTTTAATTGAGTTTTCTGTACTTTACTTTAATTTAATTGACTTTCTTGACTTTTCTTTACTTTTCTGTACTTTACTTTATTTTTCTCTACTGTAATGTATTTTACTCTACTGTACTTTACTGTACTTTACTCTATTTGACTTTACTTTAGTTTTCTGTATTTTTCTTGACTTTTCTGTACATTACTGTAGTTTACTTTATTTTTCTGTACTTTACTGTAGTTTACTTTACCTGAGTGGGAGGGATGGTGTCTGTTAAGGTTTCTTCTATTGATTCTTTTAGGTCTTTTTATAAATAATAAATAATAAATAATAAATAATAAATAATAAATAATAAATAATAAATAATAATTAATAAGTAATAATTAATAATTAATAATTAATAATTAAAAGCAGTTATTAGAGATAAGAGTAGCCTTACATAGGTATTACTCTAGAGGGGGAGTAATCGCAGAGAGAGTCTTCTAAAAAAAAAAGTGACTCTTCTATTCTATTCTCTTATATGATATGATATTCTCTTTTTAAATAAGATTAAGATAAATATAAAGATTAACATAAAGATAAAGATACAGATAAAGATTAAGATTAACATTAACAATAAGATTAACAATAAGATTAAGATTAACAATAAGATTAACAATAACAATAAAATTAAGATTTAGTTATCACCTACCTTTCTATTCTACATTATTAAAACCAGGTAAGGAATATTCATTCAGAGAGGTCCTGCTAACAAAAAACACAAAAACACAAAAACAACAAACAATTATCGGTTTCTGTATCTTCTACAGTTTTAATTTGAGAGCTTTCTCTTTCTTATACTTTTAGACATTTAAAGTTATTTGTATCTTCTACTTTTAGACAATTAGAGGTATCTCTATCTTTCTACATTTAGATAATAATCAGTTTCTGTATCTTCTACAATTAGAAAAGGTTCTAAGTTACAAAAGGGTGGGGGGGGGGGGGGGGGGAGGTGTAGGGTAGTATAGATAGTAGTTTAAGAATAAGAATAATTTAAAAAATTTTCGACTATCCAATTTTTCCTGGTCGCTCTTCCTGTTATTTCTGGATTAAAAATTATTTAATTATTTAGTAGTAATTAGTTAATAGTAAATATATAATTATTAGTTATATAAGACCTTGTTATTAATCTCTCATATTGAACTTGTGACTGAGATTTAGATTTTTAGATTTTTTAGTTTTTAGTTGTAGATCTTGTATGTGTTTTGGCTTTGGATTTGGATTTAGAGTTAGAGTTAGATTTAGACTTTTATTTATATATTGGTAGTATTTATGTATTTCTGTATTTATTTATTTATTTATTTATTTATTTCTGTAATTCTGTAATTATTTAATTCTGTCATTATTTAATTTTGTCATTATTTATTTATTTATTTATTAGAAATAAAGGTAAGGAAGAGTAAAAACAAAAACAGGGAAAGTTTAGTTTGTTCATTTTCAAATATAGTAACACTAGTAAAGTAAGGTGCTACTGTTTAGTTTTTTGTTTAGTGTGTTTGTTTAGTTTTAGATATCTTCTCTTTCCGATTATTTTGTTTCGATTCGATTCGATTAGATTAGGTGGATTCAGCTCTATGTACTCAAATTAATTACCAAGCCAAATTCTGTATCTCAGAAATAATATCCCTTTTTTTTCTAGAATAGAGAGACATTGGTCGGAGATTCAGACTGTTTAAATTGAAAATTTAACTTTGTAATTATTAGGTAGGGGGTTACCATATTATATGTTATTGCTTATGATTATGTTTATTTTTATGTTTATTTTTATTGTTATTTTTAATAGAGGGTTTTTATATCCCATTCAGGGTCTTTCTATCCGAGAGAAAGGCTTATTTTTATTTATGTCAAAGAGGGTTATGGTTATAACTCCGACTATAATTGCTGGTACGCTAAAGAAGTTTAAATTTTATAAAATTAGAGTTATCTGTCTGTATATTTTTCTAAAATTTGGGCTACCTTGAACATTGTTTTGTTACTTAACGGTAACCTCCTTCTATTAGATTTTATTTAAATCAGTTTTCTTATTTCTTCAGGCCTCTGTCTTTCAGAGTCCCTACTTCCTTTATGTTGGTAGGATTTCAATCCGTCTGGGTACCGGAGAGAAAGCCCTAGGGTCTCATCCCGAGAAATCTATTCCTATACTACTAGGGAGTAATTAGGTTTCCTAACTATTTTTATAAAACCTCTCTTTCTACTAATACCAGAGAGAGAGTCCCCAGGGGGGTAGTGAGGTTTACCGGGGATAAGCCCTTGGCTAGATACCTTTTCTCAAAGATAAGAGAAAAAGGTTTATTATTAACTTATTAAGAGTATAATAATAAGAAAGCCATCATTAAAGCAAATACATAAAAAAGTATTTAAATTGTAAAACTTAATTTCTATTGATAGTAATTAGATATCTATTTCTATAAGGTGTATTTTTGTCTTTAAGTGCTTGTAATTTTTCACGACGTAAGAGAGTTTTTATATCAGATTTTATTGATTTTGCTGCTTTACGTATTGAGGGAAAGACTTCGGTATTTCTACTGATTAAATCCGTTATTTCCACTTCTAATCCCGGTATACTGGGACTTATTCTTTTTAAAGCAGTGGTTTTCATTACTAATTTACTTTCTAAAGTATGTGTTTTACCATAGAAAGAATTATTCTCACCTTTACGACTAATACTCATGATTTTTTTCGTTTCATCTGTATGTTTTCTTCCTAATGCTTTATTTCGCATCTTTTCAATTATTGTCTATTGTGTGTTTATAACCTTTAGAACTTCCAGCTGTAGGATTTAAATTATATTCAGGTTTTAGATTATCTATTCATTTTTGTTCGGTACTTATTAAATTGTCTTCATCCGTATATTCTAGTATAGATAAAGAAAAATTACGCATGCCATATTTATTAAGAGCTCTTACAATATATAAGTTAGTGCAGTTTTCTAAATATCATTTTTGATAGTAGTCACTTATTCTTATATATAGAGGATCCCCACTGCCAATATAAAGTTTCCCATTTATTTTATTATACCAAGCATAAACACCTATTTTTCCAGTATTTTCACTTCGTATTAAAGTTCTTTGGTTTATAGGGTCATTATAACTTTTTACATATTGATTAGAAAAAATTAAAAATAAATTCATTTGTATTAGGGTTATTTCCATTTGGCTATTTCATAGACCTATTAAAAAAAAATCATATCTTATTACATCTTTATATTAGAATTTAAGTTATTACAATTTTGCCTCCAATTAAACATTTAACTGCTTTTTTGTTTGAGGGTGTGTAATACTTTGCAACAACTCACGCTGTTGATTAGACTATGTCATTATTATAACTGTATTTTGGCTCCCAACCTAAGAAATTTTAGTTATTTCCGGATTATTATTTTTTAAGCATTTCTATTCGTTAGGGAGAGAGAGATTCTGGGAACTATTTAAGCTAAAGAAAAGAAAAGCAATCAAAAAAAATGGGAACTTTGCATTAATAATATAAAATAATATAAAATAATATAAAATAATATAATATAATATAATTAAATAGCAAAGATACAATTATAATACTGGGCGCTCGTGGAAAGATTATTGTTAACATGACTCACTTTCTAGTCGTTGAACGTTCAGAACCCGACAAATAAAATAAAATAAAATAAAATAAAATCAAATCAAATATTATAATTTTATATAAATTAATATAAAAGAAATGAAATTTTACTATTTGTAATTATTTGACTTTCTTTCCGACGATTACCGGAGAGAGAGATGTTGAGTTAAGCTTCGCTGCAAATTGTCTTAAAAAGATTATTTAAGAGTTTCTTGCAATTCACCCAGTTTATACTGGACTATTTGTTTATCCAGTGGCTTCGGCTAAAGCGAACCCTAAGATTGCGTATGAGAATAATTGTCCTCTTAATTGAGGGTTTCTAGCTGTTGCTAAGATTAATGAACCGAATACTGTTCCGATTCCTGCTCCCGCTCCAATTAGACCTGAACAAGCTAATCCTGCTCCTATGTATTTTGCTGCTGCTAACATAATAAAATTGTTTTTAATTTTGAGTGATAGTGTCTAACATATTAAAAGGGATTTTTGTTTCTGCCTTTAATACTCTTTTAGTCC